AGGGGCGCGCAGCGGGGAAGCTCGAGAAGGAAACCTAGTTCACTCGCTGAGATTGTCGAAAGAATAACAAAGTGTTTGTTTTTTTCTGTTTCCCAAGATAAGAACCTAACAGAACTTTGTGTTGATTAGTTCAGATAGAGGCTACCAATATGCTGGAATACATGGGCTGTCTTTCTTCATTCTCACAAATGACTGAGCTGAGTTGGTCATTTCACTATATTGATTTTGCCAATCAGTGATGGTCTCGGTAGGGCAGATCAGATTTCCTGCCATTGGTCAACTGTTTCCCGAGGGGAATTGCCAATCAGTGAATGTGTCGATAGGTGAGATCAACTTGGAAGACATTGGTGGACTGTTTACCGAGGGGCGCAAAGCGGGGAATCACTGATGTTGTCGGTAGGGGAGCATGACTCACATCCCATTTATTCCACCCTGCCCTAGGGAAAAGGGGAATCACTGATGTTGTCGGTAGGTGAGATCAAGTTTTCTTACTCCTCTTCCTTAAGCAAAATGGAATTCATGACTGTTGTCGGTATAGGAGCATAAATCTGATCAGTTCTTCCTCTTTAGCAGCATATTGTTATTCTACTCTTCAGTGAGACGCTTAAGGGAAGAGAAGTTCTTGGTGGTAACTGCCTATTGACTCTTCTTTTCATGTCTTTGTCTTCATATTCTCATATATAGAAGAGATCAGAGTCTCATCAAATGAGCCTTCTTATGGACTTCCAATAGCACTGGGCATACATAGTCTTCAAATACCGGTGCTTTTGATCATCATACCTTTGTTCTCTTATGGAATTGCCTTATTTGGATAAACTCAACGTAATAATTATGGAATTCTCTCCAAGAGCTGCAGAACTCACTACTCTCTTAGAAAGTAGAATAAGTAATGTGTATACCGGGTTTCAAGTTGATGAGATTGGTCGTGTAGTTTCCGTTGGGGACGGGATTGCACGTGTTTATGGATTGAATGAGATTCAAGCAGGAGAAATGGTGGAATTCGCCAGCGGTGTCAAAGGAATAGCCCTGAATCTCGAAAATGAAAATGTTGGTATTGTTGTCTTTGGTAGTGATACCGCTATTAAAGAAGGAGATCTTGTCAAGCGCACTGGATCTATTGTAGATGTTCCCGCGGGAAGGGCCATGTTAGGTCGTGTGGTGGACGCCTTGGGAGTCCCAATTGATGGAAAAGGAGCTCTTGGCGATCACGAACGACGACGTGTCGAAGTGAAAGCCCCGGGTATTATTGAACGTAAATCAGTGCACGAACCTATGCAAACAGGCTTAAAAGCAGTGGATAGCCTGGTCCCTATCGGCCGGGGTCAACGAGAATTAATCATTGGGGACAGACAAACTGGAAAAACAGCTATAGCTATCGATACTATATTAAACCAAAAGGAAATGAACTCTAAAGGCAAAGAGAACGAGACATTGTATTGTGTGTATGTAGCGATTGGTCAAAAACGCTCGACGGTAGCACAATTAGTTCAAATTCTGTCAGAAGCAAATGCTTTGGACTATTCCGTTCTTGTAGCAGCCACCGCTTCAGATCCTGCTCCTCTTCAATTTCTGGCCCCGTATTCAGGGTGTGCCATGGGGGAATATTTCCGGGATAATGGAATGCATGCATTAATTATATATGATGATTTAAGTAAACAAGCGGTGGCATATCGACAAATGTCATTATTGTTACGCCGACCACCAGGCCGTGAAGCTTTCCCTGGGGATGTTTTCTATTTACATTCCCGTCTCTTAGAAAGAGCCGCTAAGCGATCGGACCAAACAGGTGCAGGTAGTTTAACTGCCTTACCCGTCATTGAAACACAAGCTGGAGACGTCTCGGCTTATATACCAACCAATGTCATCTCTATTACAGATGGACAAATCTGTTTGGAAACAGAGCTCTTTTATAGGGGAATTCGACCAGCTATTAACGTTGGCTTATCTGTTAGTCGCGTTGGGTCTGCCGCTCAGTTGAAAACTATGAAACAAGTCTGCGGTAGTTTAAAACTCGAATTAGCACAATATAGGGAAGTAGCTGCCTTCGCTCAATTTGGGTCAGACCTTGATGCTGCCACTCAGGCATTACTTAATAGAGGTGCAAGGCTGACAGAAGTGCTCAAACAACCACAATATGAACCACTCCCAATTGAAAAACAAATTGCAGTCATTTATGCAGCTGTAAACGGGTTCTGTGATCGAATGCCACTAGACAAAATTGCTCAATATGAAAAAGCTATTCTAAGTAGTATCAATCAAGAATTACTTAAATCATTCTTAGACAAAGGAGGATTAACTACAGAAATCAAAAGGGAACTGGATGCTTTTTTAAAAGAAAGCGCTTTGCCTTACCTATAAAAGACAAAGAACGTCAAGATGAATTTTCATAAATGTCTAACAATTAGATAGTATTTTGATTCTTCTCGGCAAATATCTATTGATTTATGGAAGATTTGTGGAAAGAGAAAGTGGGTTATATGTACAGTTTTTGTTTCACCCAGGGTTCTCACCTGGTTTCTGAACATGGGTGTACTGATTTCACTGACTTCCCTAAAAGAATAACTACGTGGGGCGCGCAGCGGGGAAATTCGATCAAAAAGACGGCATAGCTATTATAGAAAAACTGGCCAGGTTTGGCTGGGTCAACTGTGGCTTGTTGGCTTTCTAATCGATGAGGCATTCTTTCCTAGCAGGGGGGAGAATGGCGCCTAAGCCAGATCCAAGCAAGTTCGTTCAATGAATCGAGAGGGGCGCGCAGCGGGGTTTTGTCATAAGCTTCATAGGGAAGTGGCGCATTTTGGGAATACAATAGCTACCTTCCCTCTCCCTTCCGGTGTGAAGTAGGTAGGGACATACGAGCGAGTCATTGTTCCTTTATAGCGCGCTGCGCGAGGTGAGGTGTTCAGATTAAGACGAAGAAGTCCCCCTAGACGGGGGCAGTCTGAGTAATCAGAAGGATTCTTCCTTCGGTAGCGATTATTTGTGAGGCGCTTGGGCGGGGCCTTACCAATGGGGAAACCAGGTGGGCAGGGAGGAGGGAGGGCCCTGTCAAGTAGGTTTCATAATCGCTAACGTATAGTGTTTTGATTCGCTCAGTGAAGTAGAAAGCAAGGGGGGGGTTCGCATTGAATTCATTTAGTAGGTCGCCTTCTTGTTCAAGCCTGAAGGTCAGGTACAGAAGCTTATGTTCAGAAAGGTGAAGGTACGAAAGTGGTCGTATATAAGATGTAATGGTCGCAGCCTTGCTCTCAATCCAACACTTTTGACATGATTTGATGCTTAACCCAAGTCTTTGTCGACACCAATGTAAGGCGTAATTGGCATGCTATGCTCCTTTCGGCGCTATTCAAAAGAGAAAAAAACCCGCCCTATTTCACTGCTGACCACAGGAGCTGATAAACATAATCTGAGAGAAGTCGGTATCGACTTTGAAATCAAATTAATGAGAAATTCGATTTGTGAAACCCACAAGCACTTTCCACCTTTTTGATCATTTTCTGGTCTTTTGGAAAGCCTCATGATGATCGATCTAGTTTGACCTAGCGAGGCTAATGGGGAGAGCTTAAGATGAGGAAAGGAAGGGCCGTTTCGAGGGAAGAAAGAAGCGACCACAGATCAACGTATAAGATCGCCAACTGAATGAAGATAGGCAAAGGGAACAGCAGTTCTTTTCTTTATATATTGGAATATGTACTCGAGAAACGTAGTGAGTTTCGAGCATAGATGAATGGTACCCTAGTTTGCGACTCCATGTAGTTAGTCTCTGAGTTCAAGACTCAGGCATGCTTACTATCAAAAAAGACAAGATTGCCTACTGAATAAGAAGGAGTTGATTGCTTAGTCGTCTCTGCCCTGGTTCGGATTCCGGATTTCTTCCACTGGCTTCCTGGAACCAGAAAACACTCTGACTGAGGTCCAAGTCTCTCCGCAGAAGTCCCCTTCCCTATATGCTCGGAACGTGTCGTAGTTCCTCGCAGGCCGGCATCATCAAACAAAACATATAAAGAATTTCTGGTCACTTGGCTCCAGTGAATGGGTGCGAGAGGGAGATGAAGTTAGCGTATTTGGTTAGCCTATCTACCACCACCAGAATGGTGTCTTTCCCCTCTGATTTGGGCAGACCCTCGAGAAAAGGCGTTTATGGGTCCATGCCCCCTCTGGAATCTCCGAGGGTTGCAACAGGCCCGGGTAGGGGTGATGCTCGTGCTTTGCTCTTTGGCGAGTGTCGCACCCTTGAACTGCCATTTGCACATCACTCTTCATGCCAGGCCAGAAGAAATTTCTGTGGAATCTCTGATACGTGCCTAGCACACCTGAATGCCCCCCTTCAGCTGAGCTGTGCATTTCATCGATCAGCTTGGCCCTTAGTTGCAAATCTGCCCCAATGTACAATCTCCCTTTAGACCTTATAACCCCAGATTGTAGGCTATAATATGGCAATTCCTGGGGATCCAATAGCAACCTCTCAATCAGCACCTTGCTCTTCTCATCATGCTCGTAACTCATGACTACCTCTCTTAGCCACAGGGGAACCACGCTTGTAATGAAACTCCCCGCTGCGCGCCCCTTGCACTGGAGTAATGAGTCAACCCATCGATCAGGTTTGAGGCGACGGGCGAGAAGAGCCCTCAGGCATCTTACTGAATGGATTGGTGATTTGGTAGATTGTTCGGAGCACCGTGGATCCGATCAGCAAGCACCTCCACCACATTATGTGCCCAGGAGGGGAGTAGGGCAAAGCCCAGGGGCGAGAACTGGAATGGGAAATGGACTCACCATCAATCTCGTTGACTTTCTTTGACTGACGCTCACTCTGCCCTTGCTTCTTGTGATTTCGATTTCCTTTCCACTTTCATTCCATGAGTACTCAAACTTGCTGGCGCCTATTCACTCTATGTTGGTTGGGAATTTGGTTGTGACTGATGTGACCGATTTTGGCTTAGCCATTGGATATTCTTCTTCCCTCTCTTTTCTCTTTTCCCGGCTCAAGTACTCATTTGATATTTCCTGGCGTGGAAGCCCCCGGGCGCTGTGCAACAACTCCTATGATTGGCTTGACATCTCGTTGTTCGGGTCATGCACATCGCAAGTAGACACAACTTCATCTCTTATTCTCCTTCCAATAGTCTCAACTACTTCACTTATTATGCGCCGCATGATGAAAGAGCTAGAAATAACGCGTTACCTCAAATCCAGCCCTCTTGTGCAAGAGGTGTCAATTCACCAATCCAAAATGAATTTGCATAGACTCCCTGCATGAACTCAGCTTTCTTCTTTCTTTTCAAAGAACCAGAGAACTCTTGTCACTTATCTTTATATGGTCTATACAAGAGTGCCACAATTTCCCCTATCAATTAGCCTTTCAGAGTATATCGAAATTAGACGGAAAGTTCGTAATGGCACTTATGTACTGTCACCGCTCACCGTTGAGTTGAAGAGTGTGGAAGAAATTCGTAATTTGTTGACCTATGAATCACCGCGCCCCGATGCCCTGGTTGCGAATCCCTCTCATATCTTGAATGATTTTTTGGATAAGAGAGTTGCTTTTATGCCAACAAAGGCAGACGGGTTTGTGTTGTTTGCATTTAGTAAAATGCTCGTTATGACTAGCGGTCTGTTCATGTCTCTCACGGCTGAAGCACTCATCTACAATCTTGTTCGTATGGGTACGGTCGATCGGGTGAAGATCGTCGAGTTCAATAGATCAATCTGCCTGCCTACCTCTCGAGTGTTATCCACGCTTTCGCCTCTTATTGGTAAGGAGGGAGCATTATTCAATCTCATTTCGTCCCTCTTTTCTGTCCCTATCCTTGATCAAGAAGGAAAGCCTTTTAGTAACTTGCCGCTTAGCTATTTGGCTCCTGTGGGAGTTATCACGAGAGCTATACTTGATGTCTTTCTCACCGAGGTATTCGATCCTAATTGAGCCTCTGCCTTCCCTCATACTCACGTATATCGTGCGAACACTGAGCTGATTGTGCCCATCAAAGACTCACTCGCCTTTGACTTCGATTCACTAGCAGTCAAGCTACTGAAACCGCTGGGTCTGTATTGCACTGTTTCTAGTGTAGGACGAGGAGATAGGCCGATTAGCCTTCATTTCGATGAAAGTCATGCTCACCCACCTACCGGGAAAACCTAATCAATTGGATTTGCCCTCAGCGAGGGGCGCGCAGCGGGGTTCTTTCTTTTGAAGTAGTGGAGGCCATGTCTCTTGATCCCAAAGCAAATATCTCATTGGTCTGGTTGGTTGAATTCCAGAGTAACCTATTGGAAGGTCCGGCTAGGGGTGTTATAGGGGGGGAGGGGGAAGGCGGAAGTACTTATCAAACCGAGCGAGAAGGAGAAAGAGTCACCGAGCGATAACAAGAAAGAGGCTCTATCCTTGCTGCTACGTACGTTGACCTTGAAGGATTCACCCGATTCACCCCACAGTCAAAGGAGGGCCAGAAGCTTAGTACTCGACGATAAGTATCAGCCTGGCTAAGTCAGAAGTTCAAGAAAGAGCCCGGTCTTCATTCATCTTCCTAGCAGAATCTACTCAAAGAGGGACCAGAAGAGGCTGCATCGTGGTCTTTGGAGGTATGACCCCTCCTATAATGCGACACCTTACCTCTCAGTCATATGATCAAGGCTATCAGTCGGATAGAGGGGGGGCGTCTTACGGGGAGACCAAGTAGATCTTCCGATTACCAGTTCCGGAGAGGCCAAGTCAACTGTCCGATTACCAGTTCCGGTGAGAGCAAGTAGACCATCCGACTACCATTTCAGGGGGGGAAAAGGCAGTGCCAAGACAGTCCCAGTACCATCTCCGGGGAGGACCAGGAGTATCTATACCTTACAAGTGAAAGGAGGACCAGTAGTACCTATACCTTCCAAGTGAGATGGGAGTCCAAGTAGTCCCAAGACCAGTCCTATTACCATTTACGGGGAGGGCCCAAGATTCACTCCAAGTACCAGATCACATACGGGAATTTGACTAGCACTAGCTCTCTTCCTATGGCAACAAGACAGGTGAGGGGCGCACAGCGGGGAACAAGAATATCCAAACCAAGAGCCTCAGTCTATTCCTCCTGCCAGGCCTTTGTACCATGCTATTCCCTTGTTGGATGAGAGTCAGATTGTTAACGTCAAACCTGAGAGGTACCCACACTACCAGAAGAATGAATTTGAGATACTGGTAGCGGAGATGAGATGCTGCAGACTGGAATTATTGAGGAGAGTCAAAGCCCATTTGCTTCTCCAGCCCTGCTTGTGAAGAAAAAGGATGGAACTTGTTTGTGTGGATTACCCTGAGCTGAATGCCACAGAAGAATCACTTCATTCAAGTAGATCATGGAGTTGATCCACCTTTCAAAAGGAATTCAGCTATTGGAACTAGTCAGAAAGCTGTGCTGATTGAAGAGCAAGAGAGGTGACTTCTTCCTTCGTTGTACTAAACCAAGATTGAAAACTGCTTGGAAAAACATTAGAGCATTTTTGGTTGCTCAGTAAACGACTATAAAGCATGTATTTCGTGATCTTGACTAAAGGAGTTCGGAAGCGTCCCGGCGGGCGAACTACTACTAAACTCCACAAGTTGTTTAGCTCCTTGACCCAATCTTCCAGGCCCGGGGTAGAGAGTTTTCTGACTATGACTAAGCTCACTCCGGCGCAGATATCTTAATAGTCAAACGCGAGTGGCTAGAGCGTCGGCTAACTTTTTCTTCTTCCTGCCATGTGTAGACATATGTCACCTTCTTCAACTTGCGGAGGAGTCTGACAGCTAGTTGGTAATAAGGAGGGTCCTTGCCTTTTCTAGTTATAGAGTGGGAATGCTTTATGCTTTCTTCCGCTTTCTACTGATAGATAAAAGACTGAAGGTCATTCATGGGATTATTCTTTTGACTAGGAAATCTTACCTAATTCATTAGTTGTCTGGATTCTCATAGGAAGGATGTGATAGCCAGTATTTCTTCTGCCGCTTCCTCTCACGTTAAGACGGGGCTGATTCCGTTCAGGACTGCTGAAAGAGATGTCTATGCACCGCTTATCTTCAAAGACAGGAAATGGTATTATGTTGTGGCTAGGGAGGCGGGGAAATCAATGCTCTGAACCTATGGTTTGAGATTGAATGAAAGAAAGATTCATAGTTGACAATTTGGAAAGTGGACTCTGTCCTGCTACTGGTGCTGGTGTCAAAGAAAAGACTCGTTGTTTAGAGCGAACCGTCTTTGAAATTCATAGTGAAGTTGGCTCGGCGAAAGTGTCAAGATGAAGCCAATCTGACATAATACTAAGAATGAAAAAGGGATTGGATGAAGAATTCCTTAGTTAGCCAAAGCATTGATTGGGTATAGGAAATAGGCTAGCTGGATGGATGAAACAAGTTGGCAACGGCAACGCGGCTTTGATTGACTTCTTTCAGGTCTAGCTATCTACTAAGCTACGCCTCCTACCTTATTTGGTCAAGCCAGCCGATTGAGAAAGTCTTTGTATGAAAGAAAGACTCCATCTAATGAAATAACCAAAACACAAACTAACCTTTCGTGAGGAAGATTCGATCGGAGCGGGTTTGATGACGCGGGGATATAAGGGGAAGCTCGCTAGTGCCGGTACCACGGTCAGTTAAGGCATTACGTGGGTTTTTGGGTCTAACTGGTTATTACCGCCGATTTGTCAAGGACTATGGTCTAATCAGTAAACCGTTGACCAATTTGCTAAAAAAGAATGCATTCAAATGGAGTGAGGAAGCCGATTTGGCCTTTAGAAGTTTGAAAGAAGCAATGACAACAACTCCGGTATTGGCAATGCCTGATTTCTCTAAGCCGTTTGAACTCGATCGAAACCGATGCATCCGATAAAGGGATTGGTGCTGTGCTCATGCAAGATAGGGGGCCAATTGCCTTTCTCAGTAAAGCATTAGGGCCTAAGAGTTTGGTCCACATACGAGAAAGATTTATTGGCCTTGCTTTAAGCGGTACAGAAATGGAGACACTATCTCCAAGGGGCCCCATTTGTGATTAGGAAAGATCATGAGAGTCTAAAGTACCTATTGGAGCAGAGATTGACGCATACCCTAAAACATCAGGCTCTAACTAAGGGACACGAGAAAAGACAAAAAAAGGGGGTTGAGAAGAGGGTTGCCGATGCCTTGTCTAGAAGGAATGAGGAGAGAAGAGGCGGAGAGTTGATGGTCGTTACTCAGCTAGTTCCAACATGGATGAAAGAGATCTGCCAGAGCTATGAGGGAGATACTTGGGCACAAGTTCAACTCAGCAAGTTCAAAGAAGGAACAGGTAATGACTCTCTCTGTACCGAACATCAAGGGGCTTTTGTGAGGTATAAGGTTAGAATTGATGTGGGCACTGGAGGGGCATGGAGAGAGCGAATTGGAAAGGAAATGCATGACGGGGGGCATTCAGGGGTTTTGGGCACTTATCAACGACTCAGGAAAAGTTTGGATTGGCCAAACATGAAAAAGGAGGTGTATTCCTATGTGTTAGGATGTTATATCTGCCAACTGAATAAGGTAGAACACGTGCCTAGTCCAGGGTTATTACAGCCGATACCTGTACCAGATCGGGCTTGGTGTCATATTAGTATGGATTTCATAACAGGACTACCCAAGTCGGAAGGGAAAGAAGTCATCTTAGTAGTCATTTACCAGTTGACTAAATATGGGCACGCTAACGCCCTTATCCCACCCATTCAATGCCCTATTGATTTCCTAGAAAAGTAGTGAAACTGTCGTGTAGCTCATTTTGTCTTCAGAAAAAAAGACATAGGTTGTATTTCTGTAAATCGATATGCTTCAATACATAGGTCCACAACTCGATATATTTCTGGTATATGAGCACGCCGTCCTCTCTCGCTGCATATAAGCAAGTCACGAATAATATATATATATCTAAAGCGTTCCGCGCTAGCAAGATTGGCTAGCTCGTTGTCAAGCGGATTGCCGCTAAGCCTGTCACGCGCAATCTCCACTTTATAGCTAACCTAAGTGAGAGCTCCTTTTGTTTGAAGAGCTATTCGAGGGACCAGTGGCTCAGTAGTTTGACCATTCCTTCTTCTTTTTCCTCTTGGTCGGGTGGGCGCGCATTAAGGGTTTCTTATATCCAAATTGCGATTGAACATCGATCCACAATCTCGAATGATCAGATTGACATGCGAGGACACGAAATCGAGTTCTAGCGAATTGTAGTCTCAGAAAAAATCACGATGGCAGGGGCGCGCAGCGGGGACACCCCGAATTCCGGGATCAGAGTCGATTTGACTTGTCCTCGTAAGTGGATTTCATTGACTTCGTACCAATCCTCCGAATTCACTACGGTCGCTATAAGGCCCGGCAAAGGAAGGCTGCGAGTGACCACTGGTAACGGCGCTTCTATGCCATCAGAAGTTCCCCGCTGCGCGCCCCTTACCTCAGATTGTTCTCCAGATTGGTCTTTGCCTCTTGCCTGTTGTCCAGAGCTCGTACTCCTCTTTCTTTCGTTAACAGTTCATTCTGTTCCCGAACACTGAAGACTTGCTTCCAACCGGCACCCCTTCTGCTTACTGAGAATTCCTTTCCTCACTTGCTGAATACCAGCTCCACCACAGCTACAGCTTCTTCTCGAGCAGCTCTTCTTCCACCTGTAGCAGCAGCCGTAGCAAGGCCAACTATCACTATCTTCAAATTGACAGCACTTAGGGCATGCCTCTAACGAGAGCTGTATTCAGAGTTGGGGGACCTATGGGGGGAGGACCAAGATCATCAATCAATAGGAATTGACATCAATATGGTTCCTTTCGCTTCGGGTAGGGCGAGAAGAAGGAAGTCCATAAAGTCTCAAATCAGCAATGAGCGATAAATTAGAGCCGTCTTCTTTCCCCGCTGCGCGCCCCTAGATCAAATGAAATGGTAGAGGAAAAGAGGGACTTGAACATTTTCGATTGAGCTTTTCCAAATCTCCTTATCAGTCAATCAGGACTATCTGCAAAGGGCGTGCTTCGCGTCAGATGAGAGTTCGCCTTAGCATTTCGAATATGTCGCTCTTCGACTGCCATCACTTGCTTTTTATCAAAAGAGGGTATGCCCGGGGACAGAGTGGAACGCAACTAGAAAATGGCGAAAGAGGCTTTTTTACTATCATCATTAGGGCTTCCCCAATCTTCAATCTGAAATAGCGGTCGGTCACCCCACCACCAGGAGCTCTTTTTCGACAGGAGTCAAAGTATCCAACTCCCCGGCAGAAAAGGGATTGCAGACGATAAGCAAGATTTCCTCCAAGACTGCAACAAAGAGACTGAATCAGAAGGAATTGAAATTCTCCCCTAATGTAGACTTCTTCCCGAGCATGAAAATCAGTCTCTTCTTTGACAGAGATCTTATCCGTGCGGTTGTCTCAGATCGATTTCCGAGTTGACTTTTGATTAGAAATTACTGAGTTTTCCACAAAATCTTCAAACCGTATTTTCGCTATTTCTTCTATTTCTTTGAAGCTTACCTGACCGGGGTTCTTTCTAAATGATGTGCGCGGTACAAAATGGTGCATAACTCTTTGAAGTCATCCTCTTTTTTGGCTCATACGAAAGACATCAATATGATATTCGATCAATGTTCGAATCGTCATGCTTTGAGCTTAGCCGATACATAATACGAATCCTCACGTGCAAGTTCGTGTGGAAGAAAAGAACTCAAAGGCGGTCTTGCTACTTGCCAACTGATGAGATCCGTGTCTGGGAAAGACAGATTTGCATGTGTGAAATAGCTAGACTTTCAAAAACAAGGACCGTGGACATACCAAGAAGCAAAAGATCCAACCTACTCAGTCCAAACTCAAATCAAAAGCACTAGCACCGCGTCCCTGGCCATTATCCAAAAACCAGAATTGGTAAAGGGGTCTCAACCAGTACATCACGACCTTTGACCCATAAAGGAGAAAGATTGGTCACGCTATCTATCTATCTATAGTGACAGGCGAGGGACTTGTTAGTTAGATCTTCCTTCTCTTCCACTTCTTCCCTCCTCTCACTCTTATCTTCTGTCTTTGCTTTGGAGCCGTCACCAACGGGAGTCGAACCTGTACGGAAGGGATGTTTCCCTGTGAACTTATTAGGATCGATTCCAGTAACTATTCGCCTAAATAGAGTTTGATTCACATTGATACAAAAACCAACGTCCTCTCTATTTTTTTTATCCGAATGAGCGTTAACATGAATCGTAATCAAAAAGTGCCTATATTGAGTAGCCATGACATGGATCTCCCCGGTTTCCCATCCAAAAGGGGCGCGCAGCGGGGACTCTGCCCCCTGGTAGTAATGTCTTTTTGGTAAATCATCAAAGGGAGTCAAAATGTCTTCACTCGTTCCAAGTTTATACTCTTCTATTCCTGTGGCTAAATACTGCTGACTCCCTATTATAGCTCCTTCATCTTTGTGTATAAAATGAGAGTATTCAATTAGAGATCCTACAGATATGTCTTTTGGTACCTCAAAGTAATAACATTGATATCTAGGAGTAGTATTACATAACCTGTATACTAGTTTCATACTTATGATAGAACAACAAAGTAGTAACTGAGATGAACGGCTATACGTGGCCACTCCTAATACTGAAGAAACACTCATTCGAGGCTGGGTAAACATCGTAAGGCTATCTGACTAGATTGATAAATTCCAATTATGTGAGGACGTGATGTGAGGAAAAAAGATACAAGACAGCAGGAATGAAGGGAAAGAAGTGAGTTCGTGGACCGGAAGTTGATATTACCCCATGGGTCACAGAGACTCCAGATTAGCAAATCTAACATATAGATATGTCAGCTACTATATATAAGGACTTTCTCATCTCAAGATTAGCGAGTTGACAAGTAAGCAGCATTGTAACCGCGAATACCTCTTACACCACCTTCCTTGGTTTATCTAGATCCTATACGCTATTTGTCATTTATGGATTTCCCCGCTGCGCGCCCCTCATGTATTGAAGTCAATTGATATGTGAACAATTTCTGATATAATCAAGTGCAATATTGATCGATGTCAATCATGATATGAGGATTGGCCTTTCTCTTTCTTTGTCTTTCTTTTCCGTAACTAGCGAAGGACAGTCCATGTTCCGCGAGCTACGACTCAAGTTCCGCACGAACAGGAAAGGCGAGCTCCGACTCACCACTTATCTCAAGTTCCGAACACTTCCTCACTAGGATCAACTAAAGCATCAGTAAGTGATTCGAAAGTGAAAACTACCGGGTCTTGCTTAGCGGCAGTAATCAATATCTTATTCCACGATCGAAAGAAGACAAGAAGCATCTCCTTCGGTTCCGGGTTCTAGTTAAGGTTCCTATCCTAGAAAAAGTTCCAACGCTTCTAGGGCAGCGGCTTTGTTCTACACTCTTCTACTCTCGAAGCTGTCAGAGCGAGACTCTGATGTCTCTGACGTGTAATCGTCGTACTGTTGCCTCGCCTGCCCTATCCTATTAGCCGCCTATGTAGCGATACCCGGGCCTCTCTTCCTGCATCAGAATAGAGTCCCCGCTGCGCGCCCCTGAGGTATCTCCTTTGTTCCAGGCGCCGGGAAGTCTTCAGTCACATCATTCGGGAAACAAAAGAGGTGCACGCATAAAAGACTCGTTACTACACACATACCCATCTAAACTGAGGATTGAATCAAGCAAAGGAAGCAAAGCCAAGAGGCGGGCATCGGTCTTCTCCTTCCACGGGCGAAAGAGCATTCCATTGGGCAATGAGCTTTTCACAAGACAGAGGACTAGAATATGTGAACAAACTGTGAATATTACTTCATAAATCCAAATCCATTAGAGAAGCTTTGCGGGTCCTACTAGCACTTTTGAAAGTCAAGGCTATAAGCTCTGGCAGATGTACGTGAAGAAAGCCTTCCATAACGGTGAGCTTGATAGAGAGATTTCTATGGATCAACCACCTCGAGATACAGAAAAATAAAGACAAAATGACAAAGCGTAGTTGATTAGCGATCGGGAAAGATTTTCTATGGTGCCATTGGACAATGGCTACTAGAACTCTGCTATGAAAGTCAGTACCTTTTTTCCTTCTCTCCTTGTGTCTTGGCCTCTTTCATCTCTCTTTTGGACTGAGGGGCGCGCAGCGGGGACATCAAATCCTAACATAAGGTGCTTAAACAAAACATGTCTGCATACTTCGATACATTATACGTCTTTGAATTGGTGTGTAATTCTCAAGGTTCAGAATCAAAGTAGCGAACTGCAGGTGCTTTTTGGAACATGGTATCGGCGCATTGTTCATAAATCTGCACGTCTGGGTAGTTACACAGGATTGGATGTATACTTTTCCTTCCTTTTTTCCTGGTATTAGAATGACTCTTGACAGCATTTGTTTGTTCTCACTTTTCAGTTCTCACTTTTCTCATACAAAGCAAGGTTTTTGAAGTAGATGATTTTCATTCTCTCGGGCTATTGACAGTGGCAGGGTCCTTTCTTCATCATCATCTGTCATTCAATGACATTAGATAATAGAGACAAGTTGTTTTGTCATTGCCTGACATTGGTGAATCAGGATTTGTTGATGTGATTGGACCAGTCCCCCCGACAGTTTGATAGCCGCTTCCGCTTCAGGCCCCGTAACCAGTTTGCATAATGATCCCGCCTAGGTATCTGTCTTTCTGACTTAGAGTCAAAGCGGGATAGTGAGTTATCCCGATCCCCTTGACTGAGGACCAAGGCAAGCAGGGGCCCGTAGCGGGGGAATAGATTGAAGAGGCAGCAGGCAATGGGAATCAAAGAAATACAACCTCGAACTCATAGAACTAGGAAACTATAAGAGCATTGGCTCAGAGAGCAGAAATCCTTTACAAGACTACAAGCTAAGAGAGGAAACCGCTTACTAAGAATGGAGATGGAAGTCATAAGTCATGGCTCGGAAAGCTGTTCTACGAATCACATGGAGATCTCAGGATCTCGAGATACTATTAGAGATGCCTTCTAGAAAGGAAATCATCGAAAGAGTATGACCTCGTCTCATCGGATTCGGAAGGGTAGGATTAGAGAGAATTCTCTATTGTTTCTTGAAGCCTTTGTAGCTCTTCCTGGACTTTGGCTAGGTTCAGCAAGTGAATTTGGAAAGAAAGGTTGTTGTCATAAGCCTGGATTACCGATCCTTAGAGTCCCCCAAAGGTGTTAGAAGCTTGGAAGCTAAGAAGCTACTCGTTTATGAGCAAGAAGCTAAGAAGCGACTCCTTTATGACCCAGAAGCTAGTCGTTTATGACCCGGAAGCTAGTCGAACCATCGGTCCAGAACTAGAAGTATGATCAACACCTTGGCTAGAAGGACCTCTTATTGCCATTCTCCTATTAGTACCTCTTATTATTCGATAAGGGGACAGATGAGCCTTCTACTGTTGCCTACCAACTCTCATCCATGATACTTGTACTTATTGTTTTCTTTCTCCTCCCGAGACCTTAGTAGTTGATTCCTCCGGTGCCTACCAAGTCTCATTTGGAAGAGATGGGACATGTACTTCTCAAGGCTGTTCGTTTGACTCCTGTTTCATGCAGACAGTCGTCCACATTACTCTCATTACCTCGGAGTACCGATCCCACATCAGGTTACATTCCCTGCTTGCCCACTAGAAAGAACCACTTCCTAGTGACGCACTTGAATTCACACCGTAGTTATAGTCCCAAGCTTTCCATTCTCCATTCAAGTTACCGAGACACGACTAGCTTCTATCCCTGATTCAACCTTTGAGTGGATGCAACATCTCAGAACCCTCAAACTCACTAATAACCATTTATGACTCTTCCAAGTCGGTCAAGCGCAAAATATGGAGGAGCTCCACCTCGCAAATTGGAGTAACTTGCAAGAGGTAGAGTACTTTGGTGGTGAAAAGCTAAGGAGAATGTCCCTCTCTGGTAACAAGGGTTGGGCATCACCACCTACCTACTGGCGAGACCTCTTCCTTCCCAGGGCAGCATCCCAGGTATACAATGACCTAGATGACCCACTCCTACGGCCCAGAGAACCAAATCAGTCTGAAACAGAGATGAAGCCAGCATCCCTGGGGCATCAGTAGCTACACGACCTATGCCCCATACGTCACTTCTGTCTTCACTTCAGCATCTGATAGCCAAGTAGCTTAACCTATCTCTCTTTTCCTGTAGCCCTGGTCGTGAGTTCTGTAAACAATCTCTGTCTCAAACAAAGGAGTACGCAAATAGAATAGGAGTGAAGCTTATATGCTCTCCACATTAGTCGTGACTTGCTGTGAGGAATTTCTTCTTCCTTTACTGAAATACAAATTGCCGACTCACCTGAAAACCTAGGTAGAGACTTGGGTACACACAATTGGAAGAAAGTTCCCCCGCACTCGCAAAAGCAGAATATTACATCATTCCTTGAAGTTCCCAAACTTCCCCTACACTAAGGAAGGGTTGAATAAAGACGAAGCCGGAAGTACGAAACTTACGGAAAAGAAGCGGGTAAGCTCGCTACTGACGAACCCGAAGATAGGCTCATGATAGGAAGCGACAGATACGCCACTTCCGGAAAAAAAGAAGCAGGGATTTGAGCTAGTGCCGGGAGGGGTCAGTTCGCTAGTTAGGGACGGGTGGCCTTCGCAACTTCCATACGAAGAAGAAACATCAGTTTACGCGGAGGAAGCAGCAGTCAGTCCCTTCTCCCGGGGGGCCGACAAGCGGGACTACTTGAATCTGATCCATTCTTGTAAGCGCGCCTTTAGCGGTCCAACCTGCCAGGTAGGGATTGTAGCTAGGACAAACCTTGCCTTGCCCTTAAGCCTTTGATTACGAAACTGTCTTCCGCTTTCACACTTGAGCAAATTATATAGATATAGCTAGCGACTTAGTAGGTCTATGGCCTGCCCCCGAAACAAGTACTAGCGTATAGCATAACCAAATGGAAATGCGGCTGGAACAAATGCCACCTACTGCCTTGCCTTTGCTCCCTCTACTTTGTCTAGATCTGCTGCTGGGTATGGAAGTCCTCGTGCTCCCTTTTATTCTATAGATGTAAGGTACATTGCTAGGTATGCTGCTTACTTAGATGCTTATACTGGACCTGGTACTGCTACTGATAGCTTAGGTAGGTATGTACCGAAAGTCGGAACAGTGTCAAAAGTCGAACAAGCATCAACTGCTGCATCTGTCTCTGCTTTTGCTGCTACTGGCTTTTTATATGATGGATCTCCTGTATATGGATCTTGATATGGAACCAATGAAGGGCGGGATGCTACCCTTGCTTCTGAAGCTGCTATAGGTGTATCCTTCTCTGTATAAGCTAGTGCTGTTGGTGATGGATCGACTTATGGATCTAGATCTCGTACTGGATATACGACTGTCTATGCAACTAGGTACGCTACCGAAGCTGGAGGGGGTATGGATTTGGAGGATCTGCTACTGTTGATTTGACTAGGTATGCATGAGTAGTAGTTATTGCAACGGACTAGGAAACAGAGGCAATGGGCTTTCCTTCTCTTTTTGGGAAGGAAGAAGATCATACCAAAGTGACGGAGCTAGGCAAGCAAAGAACTTCTTGCGTATACTTCTGTCCAGTAGTGCTTGAACTTTCTAGATCAGGAAAGTCAATCAAAGAAAGGCCCCTCGCGGCGCGGGTGGTACGCATGTATCGAAATGATATCACCGTCAAGCTGTACTCCCTTTTCAAGATCATGACAGGTTTGTTTGCTATGTGCTGTATCGTGTCCTGGATTGGATCCTTTGACCAATTCGGGTGCGAGTGGATTGATGAGTTTGTCAAGACCCGGCGACACTCTATCCTTGCCTTGCTGTTACTTATATTTGAGAACTGCTAGTCCTCGCCGCTCCTCAGCTTGATAGTTGATAGCTCGATATTAAGAGTTCGCTGGCTTTCCGTTGAGGGGCGCACAGCGGGGAGTTATTGATGCTGGTTTCAATCGCTTGCTGTCCTCCAACTTGCTGTTTAGGGCCAAGTCTTCTTCCATGGGCACACCGGGATCTGTCCTCGCTCGAGATCTTCTATATTAGAGGAGTTCCTCTATTCTAGTTCGAGTCGGCGTAAGACATTCGCCATTACCTTACAGGGAGAGAAATCTCCCCTTTGCTACTTCATCCTGCTCCTTGAGGAAGTCCAAGATCTGGTTGAAGGAAGCATGTTCCTGGCGCTGGCGCTCTTCTCTTCCTTTTAGAGCTAGGAGTTGACCAGCCCTTTGCTTTGGCCCAATAGATTTCCTGCATCATTCTTTTGGTCATTCCTTCTTCTGGCCAAATAGACTTCTGTAGAAAGGTCCGGCTTAAGACACCTTGGAAAGCGATCGATCTAGATAGGGACAAGAATTTCAAAGAAGACCAATTCTGTCTATCTATGATACTCATCGATGAACCTAATTGATAGATTCAGAGAAAGAGGAAGGGATTGCTAATCACGATTGATTGAAATCCATATTCTAGTCAACCATTATACGAAATTATCAACATCAGGATTTACATCATATGTCTTTTGTGAATCTCGTTCCGTTGGAGACTCTAATACGAGAATTGGTTGAGCTCCAATGGCCTCCTCGTAAGCAACTACAGATCTGGAGAGAAAAGAAGGAAAAAAGAAATCACTCTTATATGAACCGGCACTACCTCCCTTTCTCGCTTAGACAGATAATGCGTTTATGCCAAAACTAGGACACCTGCAAGGAACTACTACCTTTATGGCTCTTGGGCTGGCTGGACTCCTATGGTTCAGTTTCACCTCTATCATAAGCTTGGCCCTGTCTTTTAGGAGGGATGTGCTTTCTTTTCTTTCATTCATCTTCCTTCCATTACTCAATCAAGAGAGAATGAAATCATTGACCAGGGCCTCAAGTTCTCCAGTTGGTATCTATGGGTTGACCCGTCTCGTGCGATAGGTGCCGTTTACTACGATGAAAGCTCTTTGACTTTTTGTGCTCAAAACATTATACCTTTCTCGCTGCTCGGAACTCTAGAGTCTCCTTCTCCTCGGAACATTCTACTTTCCATAGTGGCTTGCTTTTCATGAAGGACTGGAGAGAAGATGGAGCGCGAAAGAATTTCTTCAACTTGTTTCGTTGGTAGATATTCTCAGAAATAGTCTAGTTGGTGGGAAGATGCGGATAAGCTTTGGAAGCAAGGGCGAGTAAGCATATAAGCTCTGAGAGTGAATTTGCTTTTCAATCAGGACATTTTCTATTATAGACATAATCTTGAATGAAAGTGGAGTTTGCTACGACTACTCGTGACCAACCAACCGATGAGAAGGAAAAAAGAAATCACTACTATCAAAACAAAAAGGTAGATGTAGATGCTGACGTTCTGAGAATCTAATAAGATCTTGAGACGAGTGAGAATAAGGAGAAAGATTTCACTGGTTCTAGATAATAGCCATTCGATAGCCCTATCCATTGGAGGGACGTTCTTTCGGGCTATATCCATATAAAGAAGATGTGAACATTCATTTTAGAGAGGCAGCGTTCTTGGGAATAGTGTAAGTAGTCATTTGGTCCAACACATGCAAGTTGATAGCCCACCTTCTTTCCTACTTAGAATAGAAGAAGTTCTTTTTCTAGGACGTTCTTTCTCATGTGGCTCCCAATATTGGTAATTAACACCACTTTCTCTTTCCGGAAATAGGTTAAGTTTTCTTCCTGGCTAGGAGTCAAGCTGTTCAGTGTATGTAATTATAAGTCAGGAGTTGGGAGCGGTTTCGTATCACAAAGAAGTGAGCTGTTTTGTAGCTAGGAATTATGAGCTAGTGTCTTAGGGTTTGTGGTTTTTTGGACTTTCCGTGCTGGGAAAAGAGCTCAGTTTCAATAGCTCAGCTCAGTAGAGATCAATTGCCAAGTCAGGGCAGCTCCAACCACTCCGACTCCGAGACGAGTCAAAAGCCCCAGGACAGGTCAGAGGATGATGTATGCTTGGTAGTTTAACGGAAAGACCTGTTCACTCGAGATTACGCACCACAGAGAACCCTTGAAATCACCTACCTCATAAGCCCGACTTGGATCTTCATTCAAAGGAAGGCTAAGGAGATCTGTTTTTTCGTATATCAATCCAGATGCGAGTTCTTTCTTTTTCTTTTGTTTGTGTTTTGTTTCTATCTGTGTCTTTCTTGAAACCAATAGAGAAGAAGATATTGATGCTCGCCGTACTTTCTGAACGAGAAGGCCGAACGGACACTGCCAAACTTGGCTGCCATATGCGCAACAACATCAGTAGGTTCAAATCACGATGGTATTGGTGCAGCAGCTTCACCACGATGCACCGGTTGTTCTCCTCTGACTGTAGCAAAGATCCCTCACTCTCCTATATATCAGTAACAAGGCGTGGCATGTTTCAGAATGTATGCTGATGTTGTTCCTTTGCTGTATGACAAAAAACAAACACCATAAAACATAACATAAATGCAACACGCACGCTGGAACTCAACTAATACACACTGCGCAAATCAGATTTCGCCGCTATCCAAGGTACCTCAAGTGGAGCCTTGTCGCACAACCGGAACCTACCCATCCATTGGAACACCTTATCGAAAGCTAGATACATGGACGTCACACCATCGGAACGCTGCTGGAATAAATCCTTGAAGAGAATTTGACTTGCGCTTCTTATGCTCAATGCAGGCCTTGTCACCGCTGTAATACAACCCCAGCAGGATGAATACTTCCTCTGGCGTGAAAGCGCAGCGTCTCTGACCAAGTATGAAAGACCTTGATTCATCGTCCTAGCGCTGCAACAGTTGGGTCAGGAAGCAACGGCCCAGCTGAACATCTGGCAGGTCAAATAACCGTGCAAACGGAGGGAACAAATACTGCTGTCGATCAGTGAGTCGATCCCCTATTCTGTCCCATAATTGACGTGCCTTTGTCGGGCAACACTTGGACTGCACGTAGAAAGGATTTCCTGGCGGTGACAGAGTAGCCTCAGTCTGTTTGCGAGCCGTTCGTTTGATGGAAACCTTCAATGTAGATATTAATGAATTCGAATTGCATGCTTCAGGAACAAATTGCAATTGCAGGGAAGTACATATGTATGAAGCCTCAGGACTAACGAGATTACGAATCACTTGGCATCGCGGACTAATTGTAGTATGAAACATTGGACAGATGGCACCCAATGTCCTACCACATATGCTTGAAATTGGTGGGGCAGTTATTTCATCTACTTGCAAGCGAGTACCAATGCACAAGTACCCGTCCGCATTTGCTAAGATGTTACCACTCTTAGAAGCTCATGAGTGTATGTGAGAACTAAATGAACTCCCATACGACACTATGAAGTGGAAAAATGAAGACGACAATTGACCACACTGCCACTTCTGTACCAGCAGATTCATAACTGGCGATGCAGAAGTTGGGCACAAATTCAAGCCGACAATAGTGGAAAGTCAAATTACCAACTTAGGGCTTACTTGCGCTCTCAAGCTTTCTTTTTGAGAAAGACCGGTAGAAATAGCAAGGGCGGCATCTTTTGTATAGTTGACACGGTAGCTTGGTATAGTAGGGATAGCCAAGGGATATGCATCTGTGAATAGGTATAGGTAGGTTGAGGTTTCTGCCCGGGCAAGTAGCCAAGGAAGATATTTGAGGCAAGTCACGGATATATGTGGTTTAGCTTATAGGTAAGCAAAGTAAAGTAAAGTCACAAGGGCAGAGCTAGGCCTAGTTCCACGGGATGCGTGATAGTACAAAGCAGAACTTTCATTGTCTGAATTTGGCCTTGCAGGTCCGACATATGATGCTTCAGTGCCTGAGAATTCCAATTAACGGAAGGAACTTGAAGATTTTCATATCAAAAAGAAATCGAAATCAAGAAAATCAATAATCATGGTTGTCTGGCGCATTTCGCATTCTTCCCCGAGACATATTTGAGAAAAAGGGTTGATTGCAAAGTACAACAACAAAAAGGAAAGACAAAAGAGATGAAAAGTCAAAGTCTTATTCTACTCTTTATGCTACCTCACGTCTCTATAGAGCGTGCCAAACCACAGCATGCCTCTTTCCGCATGAAGTTCTGGCCTGTTAGGGAGGAATTAGACTTAACGAAAACAGGTTTGAAGTGCAAATTTTACAATGTTATTACTTCATCCGCTTGAAATGAATAGGCTGAAGGATCTTGTCTCTTTGAATCCGTTTTGAAGGCAGGAAGCAAGAACTCGACACTCTTTCTTTAGGTAGCGAAGCCCCATTCGTTCCCTGGGTGAAGGAGCAGTAGAATCAGTCCTTGCTTTCTTCCCATAGCAGCAATGAGCGCAGAGAGTAGCCTCAGTCCAGTAGCACAGTCTCGGTCCTTTGTTTCTAAATGCTTTGAATAGCTACGGCGCATATCAGGTTGTTCAATCATCTGCTAGGTAGATCGACCTCTGACAAAAGGAAGACAAAGTACACATAGGGAAGGTCTCGTTCCTGAGCTACCACCACTGCTTAGGACTACCCGCTGGCACCAAGCCTTCTGACACTTAGCTCGTTACACCTTACCTGTCCAGCTTACCTGTTCTAACTCCACAATACTACTATCTTGACGTGACTGACCTTGGGACCTATTATTCAAAACCCCTGCCCTAGCTATCTCTGTCTCCTCTTCCTTCTTTCTATTCAGATGCATATCCGTGGTGACTGACCTATGTTTACCTACTGCTTGACCCGTATACTTGACCGTCAACAATATGTATAGCCCAAGTCTTGTTACTGATCTGTTCAGCTTACCTTTCCCTAGACCTAGTTATGAAAAGCATTCCGGTGCATCGGCGCTATTAGCCAGCATCCTACTTTCATGGGGAAAGAATGCATGGGACTTCAAAAACACGTAACTTGATTGAATAGGCTTAGATCCAATAAGACTACTGAGACTATAGATCCTGCTAAAATGAGGACTGATTATGCAAAGACAAGCACTGAGATTCAAATGAACAAGGCTGAGTCATTTTCTGACTTCTCTATATCAAAGGAAGGGAGTGGAGGGCGCCTAGAGTGAGAACTATCTCTATGTCCTTAAGCCAAAGCCCTTCTTCAATCGAGAAGATGGCGGTCGACCCAGTCAGAATTATGGAGAAGGCGCCTTCAGTTACGTTCAAAGTCTTCCATTTCAATGCGCTATCACTACCTACATGCCATTAAGTAGAGGAGTCTTACGTCAAGGAATTCATTCAAGAGTGAACGGCTGCGGCACATAGGAATATGGAATAGGAAAGAGAGCGTCGAGCACAGCTTTCGTGTCACCAGCAATCCTTTGGCCTTTATTGGGAGACTGAAAAACGCTTTCTCAAGCAGGCATGATTGTCACGTCGATCGACAAATACTATCTCCGGGGCACTCACTGACGGGCTATCTTTCAACGTTGAAAGACATGCTTCAACGTGACAGGTACGGTTACTCAATCAAGAGATGACTCGACGGTTGTTGAAATCCATCTGGTATGGGGAAGTATGACAGAGCTTTCGATTACACATTTGTGTGGGTCTAGCTTGAAAATGGCCCTTTCTTTCTCCACGATCAAAGAGTCAAAACTAGCTTTCGAGCTAACCTTCTTGAGAACTCCAGTCTACCAGCCAACAAGCAAAACGAGTTCTCAGTGAACCAGACACTCACATAGGCACTTCAACGACTTAGCTCTTTCGCCCTTTGAAGAGAGACCGATAAGGCGCTTCTATATATGATGAACCCTCCCTCCTTTGGTCAGTATCCAACAACTGCAGGTGCTTCAACATGTCTGCATCCTTCTTTGATGTGAGGCAATGACTGGAGGCATCCTGATGATCCAATGACTGCCATACCTAACAAAGAGGTAATACTATTTACCAATCAAAAAAGCAGTTCGGGAGAGAAAGAAGGAGCAAAGACAGACTTACCACAGTAAGCGGAGATCCTTTGGAGTAGGCAAGGGAAAATCAGATCATAACCCTAGCAGTGGAAAGAAGAAGACGTACGAAATCAAAACACTAAAGTGCCAAAGAAGAAGAAAGCAATAGATCCCCGCTGCGCGCCCCTCTACTACGTTCCGAGCTCGACTGCAGGCGTCCGCCCCAGCTTACTCGCTAACTCCGAGGTGACAAGCCTCTGCGTGGTCTGCAAAGATTCGCTATTCAATTCTCTTCGTGATTGAAAACCGTACCATTTAGAGAGATCGGTGTTGGCAGACTCTCACTGATCCCATCCTTGATTCCCTCTCAGTGGACTTCCGGGGGGACTCCGAGTGATCCCTTCGGTGCAGCGAAGACCATCATTTCCGATCTCGATGTTTCACGCATCCCGGTTCCATGGGAACGTACGTAGTGGGCCGTACTCTCCAGGACAGCGGAAAGTTGACCTCTGTGGTTCGAGGAATGAGGCCTTTCTGTACCCCAATAGAGTAGCCGCCCCAGTCTACATATGATGAATTACTGGCAGAGAAGCGAACAAGGGAGGTATCTATAATCGAGTCTGTTTCTTGCTTCAGGAGAAGTTGCTTGCGTGCCAAAGATCAAGTTCCTTGCTGAGTCTAAACATAAGTTCTCTCCTTTCTCCGGTTCCACTCTTTCCGTCAGACTCAAGACTACCTTTCGTCATGAGCAGCACCAGTGCAGAATGCCACTAAGCTGAGCAGAACTTCTTGTGATGTTGGTAGAAGAGAGGCGGTGGTACCTCTTCGACCGGCGGTGTCCCCCGGGCGAGAGTTTCCGCAAAGACAATGTTCCAGACAATCGGCTTGTGAGATTCCTTCCTTGGTTCCCCGCTGCGCGCCCCTAGGATCCATACTAAGAGGTTCTGACATATCCCCTATGGTGCTTTAGTCTTGCTGTCTAGAAGTCTTCTAGGACTATGAATAAGCATCCTGTCATCGAAGCCAGTTCGCCTTCGTTCCGACAAAGAGTGTGCTGCCTTATTATTTTGGAGCGGTTCCTCGCAAGAGAGATCCTCCTTCTTTTTTCAAGATCTTTGAGCCTCTTAAGGATGCCCTAGGGATTATTCTAACAGGCCTGTCCCTGTGCTAATAGACCCCCTCCAACCCCTTTTCAACCCCTGCAATTAGCCTAATCAATGGCATGCAGAGAATTGTCTCCAAGATTCTGACCTCCAGACTGATGCAGAGGCGGATTATTGCCTGCGGGGATCCCCGCTGCGCGCCCCTTGCTTCTTGGCATAGTCCTTGAGCATATGGCCCAGGCATGACAATAGCGGCACCCAATAGACTGGCCAAATGCATGACGGCTAGAATAATCATGAGAAGCAAAGGACCCAGAGGTAGAAGATCGGGAGCCAGAAGCAGCAAGTACAGTAGCTGGCTTAGCAGAACGGGAAGAGCCCAAGACTCACAGAAAAATATCTTAAGCGAAAAGCTCTGAGAGTGCAACATCTATAGTAGGCAGAAGAGATTTGTGCAGAAGCTGGCCTCTGATGGACTCAAACTATAGGCGAAAGTCCTGAAATAGACGTTGCTGATCTCGGGCCTTCTGCTGCTTCTGCTCCGCTCGCTAGCTTCCATTTCCCTTATAAGGCAAGTGCTTCTCCCAGCGCTTATCGAATCAAGACTACGATCTGTGAATGAAGTAGTTGAGGAAAGAAGTACGAGTGGAAAAAGTCCATAAACAGTTGATACTGGTACTTTTGCTACTTAGAAGGACATAGTTGACATCTATAACTCACTATAAGCAAGCAGACCATGGGTACCCACATAGATAAATAGAGATGGTTTATGTCCATACCACTGAGAAGAGGCTACTGTGAATACAAATTAGCGATGGGGCTCCCCGCTGCGCGCCCCTCTATCAAGACCGAGTCAAGGAAGAGCCAGAAGCTTTTTGAGGAGTTGTACGAGAACTCCAAAGGACATGAGGTAATTCTTCTACCCAATTACCCGCTACGCCCTTGGTTCCTCTTCGAAATAGGAAACTGATCTTTGACTTTGAACTTGAACTTCACTTTCCGTATTTCTTTTCTGGGAGTAGGGGCTTTCACTGGAGCTGAAACTCTATTGTTCAACTCGTCTGCTCGATCCGCCCACTGAAATAGAAAGAAGTCCTGGCTTGCTTCTATAGCTCTCGACATTAGAAGTTTCTACTCAGCGAGAAAAGACTCATGTGTATATCAAAGATATTGACTTATTGATTCACAACGTCTGTATTCTCTCATCTCACTTTACACTGGTACTTCAATGCTTCCTAGAGCATCTCTCCATCCAATAAAAAGATGTCTTTCTACCTACTCAATCTACTTCTATAGAATTTGGAGATCCGCGGTCTGCGTGACGTACTATGATCGGCATCAAATGCAGGACGGCGAACCCGGAATCAAGATTTGGCATCTTCTGGGCTCTTGCTTCAAGTGGGAAAACGAACTACTTTAGTGTGTGTGTCGAAAACAAAAGTATATGACGAAAGAAAAAAGTAGCAGTGCAAACTATCAATAGGGAATAAAATCAGCTCACCGACTCCCCGCTGCGCGCCCCTTGTCTTTTCAATTCCGGGGTGTGTGCTTACTTTGTCGTTACTAACTTGAATCTTGAGTCACAACGCCACTCTCTCTTGGTCAAATATATACCTGCCCGTAATGGGACCCGGTTACAGTACAAGCAATGGATTGGTATACTTGGAACCAGTTTACTTGCAGTACTGAAGGAGAATATCCTTGGTTCGGGACAAGAGAATACACAGAACACAAGTGAACACACCGAAATTAGAAGGTGAAGTAGCAAAGCAAACAAATAACTGTATTTTTGATTGAGATATGAAAGAAACATTTCTCTATTATGAATCGCCTGCTCGAGTTATTAGTTACAAAACGAACGTACTCCTTATTATTGCTATCAGGAAAGGAAGATCATTACTAACCAAAGTTCTTCTTCTCCTATATCTTATTTATTTGGAATAGATTTTGATCCAGCAGTAGTATAGCGGTTACTGGTACGTGAGTTGGTGTGATTGGATCACTAACCGCTGTGAGAGTCAGCTTCTTCAATCCTTTGAAACTCAGGAAAGTCAAGTGATAGCCGAGACCCAAAGATCTCCTATTTGGATGCTTAAAGAGAGGCAAGGGGCCTGAGGCTGATTATGAAGTGCCCGGGTTTATTATGAAGTGCAGAATTTCTTGTAGGAGGGAACAAGTGAGAGAGAATACCCTGCTCTTGCCTCGCACTAAGGAACTAGGATAGAAATTGCCAAGAGAAGATTTGTAAAGTCAAGCCCATGAGATAAGTATAGACCAGCTCCCCAATATATAATTCCATAGTTTGGTCAAACTGGGATACCAATACTGATAATAGGACGAATCCCTTTCTTTCAGAACCTCCTCCTTTTTCTTTCAAAAACTGTTTGATGCTACGATAGATGATTAGTCAGATTATGTCTTTGTTTGAGTTCGCATCTCAATCCGCATCGTTCGCTCCAGCAAATCAACTCATCCAACGCTTTGGTGAGGCTTGCCAGAAATATACTACAAATAAGGAGGAAAGGACGAGGGGCGCAAAGCGGGGAATCAGTGATGTTGTCGGTAGGTGAGATCAACATTTCACCCATTGGTAGACAGTCGCACGAAGGAAAATGCCATTCACTACTTGTCTCGGTAGGTGAGATCAACATTTCACCCATTGGTAGACAGTTGACCGAGGGGAAATCGAGATTGAGCACTTTCTCGGTAGGAGAGTCTAAGCTGTCATCCCCGCTGCGCGCCCCTCATATCTATTATAAGCAAAGAGTCCATTGACTGGCGCATAGAAGTGACCTGTTGGCATTGACACATGAAAGAGTAAGTACAAAAATATCTAACTCATCCTCAAAAAGACGTTCCATCAAAGCGAAGCCACCCATATAGTGAGTTCGTCGGTTGACGGAGTTGAACCCGCAAAGCTCTATTCCGCCCCCTAAGTCTATTCAAGTTCCACTTTCTTGTCCTGCCTTTTGTCAGTTACTAGTAGCCTTCCAGGGTCAGCCTTAGTACGTACTCTTTATCCCTCCAAATCAGTACCCGAGACCGAGTAAACTGTAGAAAAGGGAGCTCCGTGAAAGAGGAAATCTGCACATGCATAACCATCCTTCTTTCTCTTTATGTTCCAGACCTTCTTGCCAGTGGAGAATCAGCTCTTTCTGAGCCTCAAACACAGAATCAATTCCATCCCACCAATCTAAAGGCTGAAGTTCCAATGGGCGCACCACCAGCTTATATATATTTCATTGAGACAGATTAGGGAAAAGTCTGACATATTATATTAGCTGTCTATTCCTCTCAAACATATGAAAGAAGTTAGCCAAAGCAGGGCTTATCGGGATAGAGACTAACATGAAGCTCCAACCTAATGGAATTGTCCGAATCTCTGAACTTGGCAGGAAAGAGGGGCTAATTGATTGAACTTATCCACCAGCACAGCAAGGGAAGAATTAGGGTATCAGAGTGTCCTTAATGAAATCTATTCTGAAGCTTTGTTCCAAAATGATGTCAGGTGAATCAATGATGGAAGAGGGGCAATCTATCTACGTTCGTCCATCCAACAGATAATTTGTGGAAAGCTAGCTATATGTTGAACACAGGCGAGTCTGACTTCTTCTTCCTTGTGGTCATTCAAAAACTACCTGGCGCTGTTATGATCAATGCCACCCTCTTGAGTCGGAAGTGGAGTTTAGAGCCGACTACTTGTTATAATGTCCACAAGAGTGGTTCTTTATATACGTATTTTCACGATTTCCTCTTTCGTATATACCGCCAGAGAATCAGAATGCTAATTTGAAAAAGCCGGTTATGAAACTACAGAGCCTGTCAATAGAAAGTCTGAAAGCACCTTCCACTCAAAACCTGACCCATCAAAGCAGCCATAGTCAAGTATGTCCCAACGAAAAGCCCGTCTCTAGGTGCGGCGCACTTGGTCTTATGCCAAGGCTTCTGCTCCCAATACTGAAGAATTTGCTGGCGCATCCTAAGCATCCCATTTCTTTTTCTCCCAGGTTTCATCCTCCTCGGAAACTTGATCGAGACAATTGCGGTCACTCGGTTCGCAGGAATCTGATCCACCCTTCGAAGCTTGCCGAAGAAGGACCAGATGAGCTCGCTTTTCCCACTTTCAGGGGCTATTTTCGATCTTGCTCGGCTCATCTGCCTAAGTACAAAAAAGAGGGCCACCAGAGAATAGGCAAAGTTTCCCACTGACTATCTTCGCTTATTATTAGTGCACTCCTGACAGGAACAGACTGTCAGTAAAGAGGAAGGCAGTAGCTCAGCTGTCAGTTGAGGGACGAAAATGAAAAGCTAGCTTCTTTCCCAGAATGTGTTGATGCCTCCCAACGCTGACTCATTCAAGACTTTTCCATCTCAGAGAAAGCGTTGATGGGCTTGAGAGCGCCAATGGATTCTGTTCTGTTCAATTCGGCCTGGGAGTCAATCTCTTCTATAGCTGCTGTCCCCTTCATTGATTATAGCAGTGAAATAGAGGAAGAAAAAGACGAACTCAGAGCTCTGGAGCGGTGACACTAAAGCAAGGTCTTCGTTTTGTCTTTACGGGAATTCATCTTCCCATGGACCCGACAACTATGACTGCGTCTAGTTCTCTATTGTTGCTACAGTGTGTGAAGTACTGGAGTGAGAATCAAAGCAACCTCCCGTGTGAAGTTCATAGGCGGCATAAGAAAGAGATGGCTGAGGTTTTTGGATATCGCTGCCCCGCGATGAGGCTCTCCTTTTACTGTCACGTGCTGGATTCGAACCAGTACCAGTAAGTCAAGGAGCATGACCCTTCTTCCAAGCTTTTGGTGACCCGGTTTGCTACTGAAGAAAGGAAGTAGTAGCTAGATTCATTCTCTGATCTGAACTTGGTTACTGACTCAGAACACTAAGCTATGGCGCTTTTGAACTTTTAGACGAACTCGTATATCTACATTTCATTTTTCTGTGGATTTTCTTTATTGGCTGGCAGGCCCCGGCAACTTGATCTATTATGAAGGCCCGTGTTTGGCTGAGAAAATAGGGAAAATTCTCTTACTCAATCGAGCCTTTCTGATAGAATCGGTCTTTGTGGCTTGTGTCCCATCAGAAGATCAAGTAGTTTTGTCCTTCAGAAAATAGTTCAAAGTAGCTTATAAGTTTTTGACCGTGCCCTTATCCCAAATCTCGTTCGTGAGTCAATCTTGCGGAAGGAAAAAGAGTGCGCCGCTTTATTTGGCAATTTCTCTTTCTTTTTGAAGGTTGAAGCTACCGTAATTCATCGGTCTGACGTCTTCCCGGTAGAGGCTCCGAATAGAGTGGTGATCCGGAGATCAATAGGAGTCTTTCCCTGTGAAGGTATTAATGACTTCGGATAGGTAAGGCAGAGAAGGCCATTTTTGACCCCCTTTGAACCACTTCTCACTTCCAACAGCGCCATTGAATTGGAATGTTTTCACCAACAACTAGTCACCTTCTTTTGCTCTGAAAAAAGCCTCTAAAGCCAAACCCGTAGTCGCGCAGGCTATGTCTTTACTTTGCTGGTCTCAATCCCAATTTGCTATCTTAGGAGGCCCGCTAACGGCGCATTATTGCTTTCCTATTGGAGTGCTTTGAACTGGCGACTTTCCTTCGGTGCCAGTTTTCTCGTAAATAGAGAGAGAACCTCTTTGCTGAAGGAATGGTACTTGGTCGGCACGCCTCCCTTAGAGAATAGCCTATACTCTGCCCTACGGTTAGCGAAGTGAAAAGATCTAGCTCTGTGGGACAGCGAGAGGGCAAGCGAAGAGTCTCAATGAGCGAGGCATTCTTTTTGACTCTTGAACCTGGAGTCTCAGCCGGAGAGGGAATATGCCAGACTGAGAGAGGAAGCCCGCCCAGGGAAATGCCACCAAGAGAAGAGGGGAGGACGCAGCTTCACGGACTGGGTACAAGAGCAGTACGAACAAGGGGGAACTTCGTGCGGCGCATCTTCGAATCCTCTGTACACAAACAAGGCGGCGCCCTGCATCAGAATCTTTTGTTCACGTTTATATATTATATTAGAAGGTGAAACAGAAGAGTTTGATTTTCCACAACAGAGATTCGATCTCGATTTGCCTTTCTATTCGAAAGAACTACGTACGAAAGAAGTCCAGCCCTAGCAACTTACCTATGGAATGAGAAAGAAGAACCTGGACTTTGATTGTGATAAATACCAGAGCTGATCGGATCATATCGGTACCATTGAAAGAAGAGGTGCCTCCCCTGCCGGCTTTTCCAAAGAGAAGAAGGTACTAGTTCTCTATTCCCCGCTGCGCGCCCCTCGTTCATAACTTTCTGGATTGGGATCATCCTGTGGTTACCGGATGATGGGAATAATTCAGCATCAATTTGGAAATCAAGACGAAATGTCTATAAATGAATTCTCTCATTATTCGTTATTTCCGGGTCTTTTCCTTGCATTCACTTACAACAAGAAACAACCACCAGCGTTTGGTGCAGCACCTGCATTTTGGTGCATTCTTCTTTCTTTCCTTGGTCTTTTGTTCTGTCATATTACAAATAACTTATCCAATTACAACGTATTAACCGCCAATGCACCTTTCTTTTATCAAATCTCAGGGACATGGTCTAATCATGAGGGTAGTATTTTATCATGGTGTTGGATCCCAAGTTTTTATGGATTCCTTCTTTGTTACCGGAGTCGACCCCAAAGCCATAATGTCTCAAAAGTCAGAGGCTATAGAGAAACTTGTCTTTTTGCCTTTGTTTCGAACTTCGTGAAGAACTCCATTCTATCTCTCCAACCAATTCGTGGGGCTGCGCCCCAGTTGTACACTTCCTTCGTTCTACGAAGCCCTGTGGATTCATCACTTCTAAAGCGAAGGAAGCGCCCTTTTCACGGGCCAGCCCTTTTGAATGCGCCGCTTGACCCTGTGAAGAAAATGAGTTTGGCTCTTCTGGGCGCTGGGGACTCCCGTGGTTCGCGAGAAGGAAAAAGGACTCATCTTTTGTTGCATCTGGCACGAGATGAAAAAGAGAGAGCTTCGTCGAGAGATGAAAAGCGGATTGACGGAGCTCTTGGCATTGCTTTGTTTTTCTCTCTTTTCCTATTAGCGAGTTCCGACCCTTTTGTTCGCAATTTCTTCGTTCGTACCGAACCGCTTGCAGAATTCAATCCCGTTCCACAAGATCCTATATTAGCTATACATCCTCCTTGCATTTATGCCGGAGACGTCGCCAGTGCTATGGGCTTTGGCTTATGTAGATCCAAAATGATGAATGGGATTGTGGCACTCCACTCGCCGCCAATGCGGAAGGATGCCGCCGAAAAGAATGGAACGCTGCTTTGCTCAAAAAACTGCGTCGGATCCTATATAAGAAGCTCGCTCTTGACTCGATCATTCAAACATTTTGTGGGTGGCGCACCTGCTCTATTCTTGCGTAGCAATAGAAGCCTGCTCATGCTGCTTCGGCGGCGCTTTTTCGCCTTCTCTTCGCTCTGGGCAGGAGCACTAATGGACACGGGGAGGGAGCAGGCGGAGCGTGTCCTTCGTAATGGAAAGAAAGAGACCACTACTTCGCCTCTTTGTTGGACCGCCGGCGCGAACACCGTGGTCTCTGACCAGGACCAGGAAGCAATTCGAATTTGGATCTTGACATGTTGGTTGTTTTTAACCATAGGCATCTCGCTAGGAAGTTGGTGGGCTTATCATGAATTAGGTTGGGGTGGCTGGTGGTTTTGGGATCCCGTCGAAAATGCGTCTTTTATGCCTTGGGTATTAGCCACAGCTTGTATTCATTCAGTCATTCTACCCCTTCTTCATTCTTGGACCTTGCTTCTGAATATTTGGACTTTTCTATGCTGTGTCTTAGGAACCTTTTCAATACGGTCCGGATTGCTAGCTTCCGTTCATAGTTCTGCTACAGACGATACACGAGGCCAATTTTTATGGTGGTTCTTCCTTCTAATTACAGGCATATCTATGAATCTTTTCTACCAGATGAAGCAGCAGGCATCGGTCCGTAGAACCTATCAAAAAGAGATGATTGTGGCGCGAAGTACTATTGTGCACCTACGTCACTCGGCTCGCACGCAACCCCGCCTCCCCGTTATGTTATGGAAGAATTGAGCTTCTTGCTGGGTTGGTTATTAAGACAATTGGTTGCCTTTCAGATTTCGTCCCAGCTTCACGAGAATAAGGCCCTTCTACAGTCCGACCTTTGATTCAAGAGGGCGTGCGTGGCTGAATGTAGAGCGAGCAGTCCAGGATTTGGATCAGTAGATTATTGAGTTCGTCAACTTGATTTCACCAAAATCCGGAAAGTCCCAAACCTTTCTTGCGTTGCTACCCTGCTCATGGTCTTCGAACTAGTCATTAATGGTTGGTCGGTCGGCAACAATGGCCTTTTTCGGTATGCGTTGCGAACACTTTCATTTTGAGCGTCTCATATTCTTTTGATAAGCTCAAATAGAACGTCTCGAGCAGATGGTCCAACTACAGAACTTCTTTTTTTTCATTACTTCCATGGTCGTGCCTCGTGGCACGGCAGCACCCGTACTATTGAAATGGTTTGTCAGTAGAGATGTTTCCACTGGTGCCTCTTTTTCCAATGGTACTATAATTCCTATTCCTATCCCTTCATTCCCTTTTTTGGTCTATCTACATTCCAGGAAATTCATACGCTCCATGGACAGAGCAAAAAGTGGAGTTTTCATCAAAGCAAGCCGCCCTATTCTATTACCAGACCAAATTGGGAGAAGCTCATCCGCTAGAAATGCTTTCTTTTTTGTCGTTCCCCTTCTGAATTTCCTTCTTCTCGAATCCATGGGGGACTTTTCATATTTAGAATCTTTCTGTGGTCTGCTCTGTTTACAATTCTTTCGTACTCTTTTTTTATCTTTACCACGCAATAGGGCAGCGGAGCGTGAGCGGGCGCGGAAAAGGAAAGGCCAAACACTTCGGCCGGAAGGGAATGAGCAAGGGCTCAATGACAAGATGAATATGGACTCTTGGCTCGAAACAGCCGAGAGACGTATAACGTCTCGAGGGGAGTCGGTAGTCGATCGTTGGGTCTCCACTAACTACGTGTCTCCCTCCCTTGAACCTAGCCCCTCGACTACTAACGTCTCGACCAGAAAAGCCCTTTCACCTAACCCTTCGATTACTTTGGGCACGTCTCGACCCAAGAGGGTCGATGGTTTTGGGCCTGTAGCTTTCCCCGTCCCCCCCTCGTCGAGTGGTGCTTGTTTGGGGGGTGTGCCACCTTCAATCGGGCTTGAAGCTCTCGCCTTACCAACGAGCCGACTGCTGATGGCTGTTGGTCACGACTACTGCCAAAAAGTGAAGATGAATCTTCCTATTTCACATGGAGGAGTGTGCATCTTTATGTTGGGTGTTATTCTGTCTAATACGAATAAGATACAGTTCACTCAACGATTGCCTTTGGGTTCCGAACTCCATATGGGGAAGGAACGTTGTTGTTTGCGGGGTCTCGATCATTTACATGGACCCACTTTTCATTCCATTTGTGGGAATTTGATGATTTCTAAACCGTCCACAACGAGCGAAAGGTTGACTTTTGAGCATGATGAAGAACTTCGTGCCGACCTCTTGCCCATCCACTTTCCTGCCTCATATGAGAATGGAAAACTGGAACATTTTCTGCATCGGTGGATGAAGAATCACGAACATCAGAATTTCTGGTTGACCATGTTCCCAGAAAGAAGATACTTTTTTTCCATTCGAGAAACGAGGAGCACGACTGAAGTGGCTATACATACAAATCCATTTACGGATCTATATGCTCCGATTGGAACTGGAAGTTCAAGAACTGGCGGCTGGTATACCACCATAATGAAATTGCCTTTTATTTTTAGTATTCGGATAGGATTTCTGTTGGCTTCATCGGGAGGCTCCCGTAGTTTGTTACGTCAGCTCCAAAAGGAGAAGTTGCATTGGAATCGAGAAAGTTCCGTTCTCTTCATAATTGCATAAAAGGAGTCCAAACTGACAAATAGTGGAAAGGCGCGTCGAGGTCGATCAGTGTCTGGCGCTTCCTGACAGATCAAAGTGGGCCGTGAGCCTTAGCGGTAACCAGCCCTTCAAGCAACTAATAAAGCAAGCGCCTTTGGAGAGAAAGGCCTCATCTCGTCTGTTCTTAGGCCGAGACATTATACGTTGAGGCCTCTATGCTCGAAACGTTAGTAGTTCCTCGCTCAGGTAGGCATGTTGAGAATACAAGTTACTTACTTATTGGATTGGTGTTCTGGTAAACCCGTAGGTATTCGGTGCCATTCCTCAGAAAATCACTGGATTGAAAGTACGCCGTCCCTCCCTACTCGCATCAGGTCAATGGAAGCGGGGATAGGAAAGGGGGTTCGCTACTTCCGGAAAATAAGCCGGAGGTACGGAACTTCCGGAAAAAAGGTCAGCTCGCTAGTGAATGTCGAGCAGCTAAGTGACGAGGCAACTTCCGGAAAGCCAGAAAGGCAGCAGTGGAGCTGGTAAGAAGCCGGAAGTACGCTGCTTACGGAACTTGGTCTACGCAGTGAGGAAGTGTTCGGAACTTGAGATAAGTGGTGAGTCGGAACTACCTTGGAACTACATTGGGCCGTGCACTTTTTCCTTCCACTTTGCAGACACTTCTCCTTTCATAGGGATAAATGACTTGAGACACATCTACTACTTTCATAGGCTCCATCACTTCAGATACCAGTAAGAAGAGTGACACTTGTACTTTTTTCCTCTCCTTTCCCCGCTGCGCGCCCCTGCAACTTCTTGTTATGACCCAACCCATTTCTTTCTGCAGGAAGGCCGTTCTCTCCCGTTCTCTTTGAGACCCCGTACCCGTATTCGTACTGAAATGATCCCCCCGGAGCCTATCCTTTAGAACTTCTACTTGCCTCCATTCCTACGAGCTTCTGCCAATCCAACTGATCCTTCTACTTGATTGAAAGAGAAGAGTGTAAGTTTCAGCAGGAGTTTCTTTCTCGTGCGAGCCATTGCCTAGATCTTTTGCCTTGGACAGGAAGGACTGAAATCCGCCACTCTTGTCATAATTGAAGGAGAAGGAAGTCCGAGCAATTAGAAAGAAGGAAATGACCGTGTTTTAATCAGAGTGCTCCCAAGCAATAGACAAGTCAAGTAGTGGGTGTAATGAGTAAGTGAAGAGATAAGCTTATTGACTTGCTTGGGTAGCCAACACTTCCCCGTACGTATAGTCTTTGTGCTAATGGGAGGAAGGGGCAGCTGTAGTGAGTTGGCTGTTCCGAGGTAGAAAAGCACTGTGTGTCAGGTAGGTAATGCTTGTGGGAATGCCTGTGGTCTTTCTGAGGCCAGGGCGACTCTCACTATGGATTGGATGGATTGAATTCGTCTGTCTAATAGAAGAAGGAGGACATAGACCTCTCTCGAGTCGTACGAATAGGTGTTTGTTATTTCCGTGCTCCAGTCCTGAAATGCGCCAGCAAGCCAAGCTACTTCGAAAGGTTGGGCGGGAGTAGTCGTAGCAAACGTCACTCGAAAGTCCTAGTCAGAACTTCGGTTTGCTTCCTCGAAAATCCCACTTAATCAATTGAATTGGATGGATGGAATCTTCCTTCTAATCGAAAAGCCGGTCACTGCAGTTTCTCCCCGTAGCCTAGGGAAGAAAGAGACTATGAAAATCATTCCCTTGCTCTGGGCGGCGGTGCATATATGAACGTACTCTCTTCCAGTGGGTGCGTTACCGAAGTCAGAGTATGAGTCTGCCTCGTTCTGGTGCAAGGTTATCTTTGAAGTCATTCCTGAGGATAGAACTAGAGCAAGTCAAAATGGTAGAACCTGGTGAACTGGGCTATTTGCTTTTGTTTGTTCCCCGCTGCGCGCCCCTTTCTTTCTACACTCGCCTGTCTTGAAGCTTCCAAATGGTGATTTGCTTGTTGACCTTCCTTCTTGTACTTCTAGGGATAGATGCCTTGTTGTTGACCTTCCTTCGTTGTTGAGCTTCCTTCTTGTACTTACTTCTGAGGATAGATGCATTGTTGTGAATCTTCCTTGTAAGGCTAAGTGAGTTACGGTGTCATCAAACATACTACTGTCACATGGTTCTACTCTCCTCTCCTTATTGAGCTAGAGTGCTTTCGTGAAGTCTATGACAACTGCCCATCTGTACTCGTGACTCACTGGGAAGAAAGAAGCTCAAAACATAATGACTGGAGTTCGCTAGTGCCGGAAAGGAAGAAACGAAAAGTACTTGATTAGCAAAGGTTGCTTAATTGTTCATCCAGTTCCAGAAGTCAAGTCTGATACCAAGACCAACCAATGCTTGTTTGTTCACCACAACATGTCAAGTCTGGTACCATGACCAACCAGTGGTACACAACATAACCTGTACATTAGAATCTATCTATGGCGTGAAACTCTCAGCGACTTTTCCTTGAAATGGAAATTGCTGCCCCATATTATACCACTCAACTTGCTTCGATCATTCCATCGAAAAGATGAATATCTCCGATTATATAATATGCATCAACAGTCGATATCATCGACATGTGAAATATGTTAGTTCATGCCGTGCACAACCACTATACAATGTTGCAAATTGGAACATAATAACTATCACGTTTGAAACATTCATTTAAAGCGCCAGAAAGTCAGACTGGCGGAAACTCTCGGCAGACGACTCTTCTCGTCAAAGTCTTTCCAAAAATAAGGTAAGAGGCTGTGAACTCATTCAACAAGGTCGGCAAGAAGCACTACTTGGTATAAGGAAGGAGTCTCAGGGGGGAGTATTTGCAGCAAGGAAGGCTTCCTGCGCATCCAATTCCAATCGCCGATTTGGAACTAACTGACGAGCAAGTCTTCTGCGCGGGGACGAGTTTGCCTACGTTGGACTTCTATTTGGCGTGGCCCACCAAGTGACTACCGGCAATGGTGGAGTGTTAAGAAAGACCGGGATCGGGCTTGTGTTCGTTACGCCTTAAGGGGGGCCGTGGATGAGGGCTTCGTACTCCGCTCCGTTGTTGGTTGCTGGGAATTCGAGCTTCAACGCTATCTACCTTCCATTCTGGAAAAAACCTGCTCCCGCTCCTTCGGCACAGCAGTATGCTTAGAAGTAGAGCTTCCACGCTGGCTCGGTTTCGGAAGGTCGATCTTCGGACTCCGAGTTGGTTGGAGTCCAGTCTACGAGAAAGTCCACAAGAGCTTGCGTCTTGTTGTCGTGGAGCGTAGTTGAAGCCGTATTGACTGAGCTCTGTTGCCCACTTGGTTAGTATCCCTTCATTCTCTGGTTTGTCGAGGATCTGCCGTCGTGGTAGGTTGGTGACCACCGTGATTGGATGCGCTTGGAAATACTGTCGGAGCTCTCGGGCGGTCGTTACGAGAGCTAGTGCTTTTCCATGTTGGAGTACCGTTTTTCTGGTCCTTTGAGGGCTGCGCTATACATAATACTCAGTAAGGGACCCAGGCTCCACCTCTGCTTAATCAACAGGAAATCAACATCTCAATTTCCATTCTTCCTGAACATTAAGACAAACTATCTGATCTAAATCCACGGCGATGGAACGAAAGAAAGAGTGCAAATGTCTGTATCTCTCAAACCGCTTGTATAGTAATGAAAGAGTGCGAGCTAATAGAAGGATTGGACTCTGATCAAAGCAAGCAGAAGAAAGGGCAGATTCTTTTCTCTACTAAACTAGCCTAACGAGTCCATAACCTGAACCGCCTACCCGTACCTGGCTACCTGTTCTGAATAGTGAGAAAGACTTTCTTTTGTTAGCTTGACTTTCAAGTTCCTCTTTCAAGACATAGACATTGAAACAACTAATCACCGCTTGCCTATCGGAAGATTGACAAAAACCTTGACTTGAAAGTAGTCGTGAGTCGAGATCCCTTGAGTGCTATGCTATTAAGCACGTATGTTGAACTTTGCTTTCGAATGAGGAAGAAGTGCATTTCTACGTGAAAAGTCTGACTGAGCGTCCCCTCTTGGCTGAGGGACCTTGCTCTTATCTCTGGACCCATACATATAAGTAAAGTGTAGCGCTCCGATCTCTGGCTTGAGGCAGATAGGGACTACTCGCATCGCAGTCGGGAAGAGGGTATGACGAAGAAGATACCATAACAGCTAGCTTGACAAATGAAACCTCATCGTCGGTGGGAAGTCACGACACCACGATTTTCTCATTCCTGGCGGAAAGCGCCAGATATTGAATCTTTCTTTTTGCCGGGAATCGGCTAATTCACTTGATTGAACGGATTTGGCTAAACCAAAGCGGTAGTATACCTAGACCTCGAGAAAAGCTATTTGCAGAACAACCATAATTAGGATTGGTTTCAAGCCGGCGAAGCACTTCACTAGTTTTGGATGCCGGGTATCCACCACGTACTGATAGGCCAACTTAAGAGGTTGACTCCTTCTCCTTGTCAGCCTCACTACTGGAATATGCAAAAGCTCCTGACACGTCATCGTTACCAGAAATATGTGTGAAGCTCATTCGTTAGTTGTGGGCACATAAAAAGAGAGATTTCTGTATACTAAGAGTTTGGTTTGCCAAAGTGAGATAATCTTGCACAATGTGCTTTTGATATCTCCAACCTATCAAGAAGTTGACGATTGGCGGAGTTCTTCTTGGCTCTCAACGTTAGTAGTTGATCGCTTCTCTCTCCAGAAGACGCAGGAGAGACGTCTAATTCAGAGAGCAGAAAAAGGACCATGCATGTGTTATATCGGCAAAGCTTAGGGGAAGGATTTCTTGCTTTGAGAGGAAGGTGAGTCACGAGACCATGCGCCTGTAGTAGCTACGGAACGAGAGGCGAATATGGAAGGAGATCTTGCTGTAGAAGAGGAAGGGGCGCGCAGCGGGGAATCCTCCTCTCCTGCTCCGTACTTGACTGAGGCAGGCAAGGCAGAAGCAAGGAATTCATCCGGGCATTATCTCTGGGAAGCCGGTTCCTTTACATAGCTATAATAGGCCATTTTGCCGAAGGAGCAGCTATGGAATCCTTCCTATTTATTTGAGAGTATAGATGATAGCTATGAGAACAGGTCTAGTTAATGCCCACCGTCGATGAAGCATCCTGAGTCTACCTTCACAGTTTTCCCGATTGCTTTGCCTCCGCTTTGGTATTGGTAGCAGCAGTCTCTCTTTTATCATCACCACCCACCCCTTCTCGTTAGATGACCGGCCAAAGCAATCTCAAGACTGAATGGCGGATAGAGAGAGAGGTTTTTCCCTGGACTGGACCATTCACAATTCAAATCAAAACGGATTCTTTCAATTCAGTATAGATTGAAAAGATAGGATGGAGATTGCTTCAAAATATGCTTCCCCGGTAAAGAGAAGTAATGTGGAAGGATATGTCCAGATCTGGCTTTGGGTGTAGAGATACAGATGTGAGGGCCGGCCTCTTTCAAAGATAAAAGGCTAATTTCCAAGTTGAAGTGTATTCAACAGAAATAAGAAATTTACATTAGTATTATATACGCGAATATGCACTCCCTCATCGAACAATAGATTGGATTTCATTACTTCACTTTTCACCAACTCAATCCAAAAGTCATTCTACCTTCATTCAATATCACTGGAACAGGACTAGTACAAGAAAAGAACAAAATCACAAGTGAGTGTGAACAGAATGCATGTGTTAAGTATTTGGTGTTATGAAGATCGGGAATTTATTGAGAGCTTTGGAGTATTTTGGTAACTGAGATTACGAGAATACCCAACTCATAAAACGACCAATTAGCAACAAACAAACTGCCAATTCGAGCGAACCAGTGTGATGTTTGTACAGGAGGCAGCTTGGGCGGGGAGTATTTTGCTTTCACCGATTGCAATAGTTTCGGTATGTGCGTATTTGCAAATAAATACACGTGTTTCCTTTGGCTGTCTTGATCCCCGGGCCCCATATTGTTTGCTTCTATATATTCCATTGCTTTCCGGATCAGCATCTTCTGGAAATAGAACCTCATCTTATCCTCCTCGGATCGAGATATCTTTCCCATACTAAAGTAATAATAGTGTATGTAGGGATTCATTCTCTGCCATAACTGTCTTAACACGGAGTGAATATTGATCACTTCTTTCTCTTCTTTGAGTCGATCCAGGATTTCTTCTATTGGAATTCTCTGAAACCATCGTTGGAACGGAGGAAGTATTTGGATATCCCCTGTTGACAACAAAAGAATGTCCAATCCAAGAACCCGAAGCTTTGGGGTCTTTTCCCCAGGTACTGGACGAAGAATAGCGCAAGACGTCTTTTTGAGCCGAAGGAAACCCAATGCCCAAGTCAACCTCTTTCGAAAAAGCTCTACCCGACTTTGGGGATAAGGCCATTCGCCCTCTCGGAGAGGGAAACCAAAGAGGAGGTCATCCGCGTAGCGAACCCAAAAGAAAAAGCGCTCCCCATTTCGGTGACATTTGACCTCTTCTATATGACGATCGAAGCAATCCACTAATATATTCATCAGAATGGGCGATATAGGGAAGACTTGAGGGACCCCAATCCCTTTCACGCTTATGGTTTCCTTAGTCTTCACATCCACTACTGGGGTTTCGAGGAAAGCTGACAAAAGATCAATTAATATTGGATCATCGGGGAAGGTTTCCTTCAAGCAGTCCAGAAGCAGATCGTGGGAGATTGTCTCAAAGTAAGCGATAAAATCACATCGTATTAAAAGATCCAACTTAGGCCATTTCCGAACTTCTCGAAAAAAAGTCCCTGCGCCCCGAAGAGGACGAAACCCATGTGAGCTATCGCAGAATTTCGAATCTAGAGCCGCGTTCAAAAGAGGTACCAGAGCCTTGAAGACCAATCGATCCTTTTTTGCTGCTTGAGTAATTGGTCGGAATGACCCTGGTTTCTTGGCCTTAGGAATATAAGACCGGAGCATTGGTGAGAACCTATATTCCCCGGATTCCAACTCTACAAGGATCTGACGCACTTCGGAATCATTCACGAAGCGACTAAAGACTTTTCTCTCTTTCTTCCACAGCACCCGTATCAATCTGGTTAGTTCCCAGATAAGTGGATTCTTTTTCATTGTTTTCTTTCATTTCTTTTCCCTTCATCTGCCCGACGCACTAGTGTCTTTTTTCATTCCACTGAGAAAACTAAATGAAAACTCGGATCGGAACTGAGTGATCTCAGTCTCGAGAAACAACCTTATTGACGCAATTACTGAATTCACCGACTTAGCTCTTTCGTTACTCTATCCTTTGAGTCCTCGAGAACGAAGACGAGGAAAAGGAAAACAACTAGGCGATTTATTCTATATACGAAATTCCTGGAATACAATCGATGTCAATCAAGAAGTGAAGAAATTGATATCGAGATATCAAGAAGTGAAGAAATTGGTATCATGAGATGTTTATTTCTGTGAAGGAGAAGCAAACTTCTGAGAAAGATGCGGAAACGGATTCGACCAGATTCAAGATAGGCACCTATCTTCACTAAGCTAAGCCGGAAAGATCCATTATGATCGTAGGATATTAATATATATTCCGCCAGTCAAAAAGCTTTGTCAGGATCTGCTGATTACAAGTCCGATGTTTGAGTGTGGGGATATTAGCAACTCTTGTTCACCCCTGCTTTCCAGACAACCATGCTTTTAGAAAGTCAAGTCATCCACATCCGTTGGAGTTAGCGAGTCGGGCGGTTTTTGAATACCACTAGAGCTCCTCTTAGAGATTCAGATACAGAATGGGCTGGGCTGTCTTAGCATGAGCTCCCAGTTGGTCGAGGTTGTCTACGAAGGAGGCAAGGGCTTTGTTTGATGTTTAGGTCAAACTTACTCTTTGGTGTCAAAAGGGGGATTTGTATCATTTATCGGATTGAGTTTTCCTATTTCAAGAGGGTGAGGGTTTCTTTAGAGTGATCTAAATGAATCCTCGTTACAAACATGATCAATCTCTCCTTGTTCTGATCTCCGAGCACCCTTGACATTTTCAATCGATTTCCCATGTCTAGCGATCCCTCCTTGGCTTTGTGGATTAGGACCAATCCCTTCTTTTGGCAAGCTATACTCGGAAGATAAAGAGTTCTTGTTGCCAAACCAACTTCTTTTTGTTGAGCGGCGGACCCTCACTTCATATAGGACTTCATCCTCCCAAGCGGCTTACAACTAATCTCCTTCCGGTTGAAATCAAGGACTAGCATAGCTGGATGGGATGGGCAATAAGCACCAAAAGAAAATGAGTTACGTCAGGAGATTCAGAAAGAACCGGTAGTAAGGTAAGCTGGGAAACTGCCGTTAATGGCTTTCGTTGCTCGTACTGGGAATGCTTGATTTAGTCGGTTACCTGCCTGCCCTCTTCCTTTATTAAGCAATTGGCTAGGTCAGCTACTATCTATCTATAAAGGAAGGGGTGCCTCCCCCTAGGCTCGATACTGCTTTGCCTGCTCTCGGGCAATCTTTTTCTATTGGAATTAACAGCCTGGTTGTGCTCTCTTTGGGCGTCTACTTAGCGTAATCACGAACAGCTTAGCTTTTCCTTCGAGGAAAGGACTTGACTTTATCTGGCTAGTATAGAATTCTGACTGTTCGAGAAGGCTTTTTCAAACCAAGTCCCAAAGTGCTTTCACCCGGATCAAGGTCAATCCGGTCTCCGTCTGGCAGTAGGTCCCGAAAGAAGTCAGTAATAGCCCGGAAAGGTGGGGATAAATGTCTTTCGTTGTCTCATCCTATTCCTGTAACCGGGTTTGAGTAAGTACAGTAGTCGTTGTTGGATCCTAGCGAGCGAGACGAGAGGAGCGTTTTTCATGATAAGGAGAGTTGCTTGGTTTCGGTCTTCTTAGCAATTCTTATTCATTTCTCGATCCTGTCTTCTCGGGCGTGTGAACGGCGGTAACTGCAGGTGTGGAATCCATGTCTCGAAGGGAAGGTCTTCCATCAATGTGTCGAACGGGGGAGAAAGCTGTTGGGCAAGGGGTGTAGGGGTCGGGACAAGGCCATGGTGGAATGTATCGAACTCCAAGACTTAGGGTATGTGAGGTCAGCTTATGAGAGTCAGCCCTTGATCCGGTGAGACTACGTGAACTGTTGTCAGTCGACTTGCATGCATGTGTGGCAGTGTATAGAAAGAAGCTCATTGGAAGGAGGAAAGAACTGGTGTAGAAAGAAAGTCCACCCCTTCGGATTTGGATAGACAAGAACCCCGCTGCGCGCCCCTTCTTCTGGGCTAGGCTAATCAATCGATCACTTAGGGAAGGTAGGGTTTGCCGGATTGATCTTCTTTTTTAGAAACCTACCCAGGTCAACAAAATACCCCGTCCCTCCGCGTTGATTAAGCCGCTACGGGAGAACGAAGTGGTAGCTTGGACGATGTATAGGACTTTCAAAGGCCGATCGCCTGTCCCAATGGATGCTGTGACGTGAAAGTAGAGAGCAGCGTGCAACCAAGAGTAGAAGGGTCGGTCACCATAGGTGATTTCGAGGATGTCCTTCTTTTGAAGTAGTTTCAGTAGTGGTATAAGGGGTGGTGCGGGCACAGAAAGTGGAGAAGAAAAGCCAAGTGTGAGGGGCTAGCCGAGAAAGAACTCCCGGAACTTCACTTCAAAGTAGAGCTTGCCTATCCAGACGCAGTACCAGTGTCACTCCCCCAGCCTCCTCCCTACTAACCGCTTCTTGTTAACAAAGGAGAGCGCACCGTCACTTACATTACACTCCCTTTTGAATGTGCACCTGACAAGCACAGGTTCTCGGGACCGCCCCGCCTTGACGCTAGAAAGCAAACAATCCTCCACATTCAGTAAGAAGTCCGCCAGCAAAGGAGATAGCACAAAAGGGTTTGGCTGTCCTCATTTTGCCCATCTTCGTGGAATCTTGTAGTCCTGCCAGGATAGGTTACGGAAGAAGGCGAGGGGCGCGCAGCGGGGACTTGACTCAATAGGAACCCTCTCACCATACCCACTGATACTCAACTTGGATACAATCACCATAGAGAATGCAACCTCACTCAAGGGAGACTCAATGAGCAGAGCATTCTCAAGAGAAGGCAACGGAGCTAGAATGAAGAGAGCAGAAAAGCCACCGTAAGGAACCGAACTGACTGTTCTACTTTCTTCCTACAGGAACCGAGGTGACAAGCAGAAAGTCTAGCCATAGGAATGGTGGTTGTACCTCAGCACCTCTAGAGAATGAAAGAGTGACGCGAAGGAAACCCGGCATGCCCACCCATCAGGACTTGTTCTAACGAATGAGAGCGAAACCCCAATCACTTGGCGACATTCAGGGAGTATGGTAGAAAGAAGGAGAGATTGAGAGGGAAGGCTCAAGGGCGTAGCTATGATGCCTGGAGATTAGACGAGATGGACGAGTTCGCCGAGGAAGAAGGTCGAAGGCTAATAGGCACCCTTCTTCTAAGCTTTTCCAGTGGTAGGATCCGAGTGACACAGCTGTCTGTCTACTCAATTCTTGGATTTCCAGAGCACGCGTCTTTCGTAGCAAGTCAAAGCGAGTTTAGGTTTCGTAGACTCCCCTTTATCAAAAACTTGCTAATCGATCAGTGGAATAAGGATTTCATGACTTCCAATTCTAGGCCAGAAGCGGGATGGTCATAGGCCTGTGCGCGCTTTATTAGTCATCTTTCCTGGGTACTTCCTTTGTGGGTAGGGGCTATCAAACGAACTAGACTGACATTGCTGGTCAGCTTGGGAATGGTCCGAGTCTGCCAATGTCATTTCTTTGAAAGATACCTGTGCTTGAGCTAGTGGCTTTGTCGGTCTTCTCTATGTCCGACCGACCCCGGTCACCAGTGGAAGCTTATTAAGCATTGGTACAGGGACGATTCTGGGCAGTTTGAGGTGTCTTTCAACCTAGAAACTTATATCCTATAAGTGATATCCTAATTCGGTATGTCAATTCTGTAGTGTATCGATCGGAATGACCTCTGGCTCAGCCCGCGACTTCCTCCCCTTCTTTAGCTCTGGTGACTCCGTAACCTTTTTCCCAGAATTCATTCCCCCGACCACGACGATCCCGAGCCCTATGGACGAACGAAAGGGATAGCGACTAGTATATGAGGACGCAAATAAGAGGAGGCCACTCAGAGTTCAGTAACCCACTACGCAAATGTGGCAGAATCAGATCAAAGAGAGGTAGCTGCAGATTCTTTGGAATATGTGATAGGCAAACGAATAGATGATGATAAAGAGGGTGGCCGCCCAATGGAAATAGCATTGGTCCAATGCAGAGAGAGCCTACCAATGTCCTCGTTCGAATCGAAGGGGCGCGCAGCGGGGACTGAAAACTCTGACTCACTGGCGGACGAAGGGAAAGAGAAAAGTCCTCAGGGTTGATTTGCTTTTTCAACAGAAGCTGTTCCCACCTCCATATCTCGACTGAATTGACACTCTCGCAATCCCTCACGTATCGAAGTAGGCGCTTGGCAGAAAATGAGGTAGTAGTAGGCACGGTGAAATACCAATGCGGCATGACAAAGAGGGGCGCGCAGCGGGGAATGAAATAGGTTTCTCACCTCCGGAAGAAGAGTAGCAAAAGCAGGTGCTGGACTTATCCAACAACTGGTGTAATTATTGGCAAGAGCCAGTGATCGCCAATTCCTTTCCCTTTGGCTCCTATGGTATTATGGGGACTCAGGTAAGGCCATCGTTCACTCGTCGAAACTCTCTTTCTTTGAGTCCCCGAAGTCATTATGGGAAGAGCATATAGCTGGAACGAGTCAGTACTTATGGGCTAGCGAAGAAGGACTTGCGGGGAGAGCTTTCAATACCTACTTCTTTCTCCTAATAGCTTGCTTGCTTGGTTCGGATTGGTTGGGATTCCTTAATTAGGAGCCAGCCCGTACCAGGAGAGGCCTGTTGCTGAAATTGAGTGTGGTTGCAGCTGACAAAAAGTGTGAGCTTTGGTACTTTGATCTGTAGCAGTGGAATCGTTTGTCTGGCGCATTTGTCTTTCCCCGCTGCGCGCCCCTCACCCTTCTTGGACTTGTTATCTTCTTGGACTACAATCTTCTTACTCTTCTTTTTTAGGATTATGGAATTCTTTTGGACTAGGGCACGTCTCGAACTGAGAAGCAAGTCACTACTCAAAAAAAAGGGAGAGCAGCTAGAAAGGAAGGCAAGAGCTGTAGAATAGGTGGATAGGATAGAAATTCTATATTGGATTTTCGTAAGGATCTAAGATCGTGGTTAGCTATGGCATCTGCTCAATAACCTTGCACAGATGTTGATAGACTCCTTCTCGGTAAGCGGATGAGTGCACTTCATAGACTTTTTTCTCCATCTGTGTCAGAACTGACGCGGCGCATCGGGGTTTTTTCGGGCTGGAACCAACTCACCTAAATCAACTTCATGATCTGATGGGAAGAAGCGGCTATGAAAAGCCATGAGCATCCGGTCCCACGTCAATATGGAGTTAGGTGGCAATGACATAAACCAGTCAAAAGCAGCACCACTCAGTGACAGTGAAAACTGCCAAAGCAAGTAGATGGGATTCGATGATGAATTCCCACATGTTTGAAGGAAGTGAGCCGCTCAATAACGCCGCTAGGGACGGCGGACCCACTACACCAAAATCCCGCGGTAAACCGTATACGTGGGTGTTGTTATATTAACAAGACAATTTCTGAATTTATCATTACGGTGTTTACGTCAACCATTTCTATATAAGATTATTATATTCTAGTTATAAGGTTTTTATCTCACGATGGACTAAGGAAGGTAAGTCGCACGGAGGTTCGAATCCAAAAAGCGCAAGATGTCTTTTCTAGAGCTCAACCAAGAGGGATCAAAAGCATAGCCAAGCACAAGTACTCCCACCGACGCTATTCGTTGGATCCTTGAAGCAGCAGCTTTCAAACGACGTATAAAAGGATCAGCTTAGAGAAATGTTCATTTGATGAGATACTGGATGCTTACCGAAAGAGGGGATTTGCACGTCAAAAAAGGGATCATTTTCCTGGTCCAATCGAAGTTTCGCGTTCAGAGTAAAGTGAGACCACATAAAGAGCTCTTCCTAATTCAGATTATTAAGTCAGATATGGCTTTCTTTTTTGGTTTTTTAATATTCATATAGAATCAATTCCTTCTTATACTCTTCTATTCATTCATTGAGTTGGAGGAATCCATAGGAGGCCGGAGAGGCCAGCCCTAGCTCCAACATCGAGGCGAGGTCTAGAAAGTCTAAAAAAGACAAACTAGGTTTTCAGGTCTTGACGAGTACTCTAAGAGCTTGATTCAAAGCGCTTGTTATTCGCTCTTCAAAGGGCAAGGAATAAGTAATCTCCCTTCCTGGAGGAGTACTTTAGGCACTTCGTCAGTGCCAACCGGAAGGATTGGGTCCGACTTCTGGATGTGGCACAGTTTTGCTATAACTTGCAAAGAAGTGAGGCGTCGGGGCATAGTCCGTTCGAGCTAGCAACGGGGCCACAACCTTTGGCACCTCACACCATAGCAAGGGGCTACACGGGGAGTAGTCCGACGGCGTATCGGTTTGCTAGAGATTGGCAGGAGCGAACCGACATCGCAAGGGCATTCTTGGTCCCTAGCCCACCGCACTGGCTATCGCTTTCGCTGGAGTAGTAGTCTATGGAGACAAATCCTTAGGAGCAGTAGCGGGATCGGTTCAAAGCAGAGGACTGCATGCCTATGTCTCTGAGACTTTTGGGTAATCGGCGTACTGCTGGTCATATTTCTTACCAGCCTTCGTGCTCGGAAGTCGCTGGGCTTGTCGCTTGGGGGTCCTTCTTTCTCTTTCTTGATTGTGCATATTCTCATCAATAGTGTAGTTTGTTCATTGAATAGTGTAGTTGAATTGGTCTGCGGTGCATAGACGATACGAAAGAGTGGTTCAGATAGCTCAGTTGGTTAGAGCAAAGGACTGAAAATCCTTGTGTCAGTGGTTCGAATCCACTTCTGAGCGGGTTTTCGCCGAGAGCGAGCCTACTGAAGGAAGAAATTCGACGTGAAGGGTTGTTGGCTTCTTTCCAAAAGGCGGTCGTTCTGGCCGACTCAGAAAAAACGATTTCGGGTTCGACGTCTTTATGGGTGGGGTTGAGACGAGGTGTAGCGCAGTCTGGTCAGCGCATCTGTTTTGGGTACAGAGGGCCATAGGTTCGAATCCTGTCACCTTGATGTGGTATTCTCAGGGGCCGAAGTGCGAAGCCCCGTAGCCGTAGTATATTCTAATAGAGGTCGGGAAGTCTCACATTCATGTGTTCAAACCGCCGGCTCTGAGCTACTGAAAGAACTCTGAGTTCTCATTCTCTTCTTTCTGGACAAATGAGAATAAATAACGAACGGAAAAAGAGCGGCCTCTTACGGCGGAGAGCCTAGATCGCCTAGGGGAGCAAAGGCTCGGGAAGGGCTGAGCGCGAAGGGGATGGATGTCTGAGCGGTTGAAAGAGTCGGTCTTGAAAACCGAAGTATTGAGTTGAATACCGGGGGTTCGAATCCCTCTCCATCCGCTAGGTCAGAAGTTCTCTCTTTCCTTATCTATAGAGAATCACGAATCTCCTCGACTCGAATGGAGATAGGCATCCTTGACTGGAAGGGCGGCGACCAGTGAAGCCGCTGGAGAAGTGTTTGGGGCAAGATAGCAACTCAATATGGATAGCTGATTAGAGTCCTAAATGAAATGAGTAAGCAAGTCTGTATTAAAAAAAAACCTTCTCCATGCCAGAGGTCCAGATAGATCCAGTGAAAGAAAGGTGACATCCCATAAGCCAGTGCTTTTTGAATATCTGAAACTGGCCATCCGGGTAAAGGATGGGCTATTGCTATCTGTGCTATCATGGCAGCCCCCTCTCTTTTCTTTTTTTCTTCGACTCTTATGATGGTTTCTTTCTCAGCCATCAGTTTGGCTAGCTCTTCTTTCTTTGTGTGTCACTCACTCTGCGATGTTGTTGTTCTTTTTCCGCCATAAGTACCGCTATTATTTCTTCATACCGTTGTAATAGTAATGCCAGTGTGTCGTTATTATGTTTGTATTTCTCTTTGTCCTGTAAGGCGTCTTTTTAGACTGGTGCAGTACTCACCCAGACACCATCTTCGTTGAAGACTCTTGTCCTTCCGGTTAATGGCGGGGTTTGGAGGGATAAGTTACGTTGTTTTTCTTGGATAGTCATTTGCTTCAAATTCACATTGATTGGTTTCTTATACGTCAGTTTGGTTATCTTGTCGAGAGTGTCGATTTGGTCTCAAATCCACTGTTTAGTGACAAAAGGTTTCACCTCACCTTTGAAGATTCACACCAATCCACGTTCCATACTCTCCCAGAAGCCTGCCTTTTGACTTATGAAGGCTGCCTCATGTATGGTGTCTACTAACTTGAACTTACCTAATTCATTTTGTGATATTTCTTTTTCAGAGAGTTGATTTGTGGTGAATATAGAGTCGGTATCAGTATAATAACATTCTGGTTTAGAAATAAATGGATGCATATGTATTCTAGCACATGCAGTAATGGCTGCGGATATATGAACACCAGATATTCGAGGTGCTATCCCCGCTGCGCGCCCCTGCTCATCAGTATTGACTTCATAAGAAACCATCCAACAATCTTCCTTTAGAATCTCTGCTCTCATGAGTTTCTTTTTGACAACAATATCATTTTTTCTGTCTTCATCACATATTTCGGTGACTGTCCCTTGGGGGTTGATTCCAAACCTCCCATAGAGACTGTTCATAATAATCTTATACACATAGGCCAACCCGGTTTGATTCTCATCTTTTGCTTTCATTCTCCTCTCGTAGATGTCTGAAACAAAGTTGTCAAAAAGCCCGGTGCCTCTCTCAAAAAGATAGCCTCTGAGTGGGATGATCGTATATCCTATTTGTTCAGCATACATCAATTCCTCAGTATAATATACTCCCAATAGTTTTCCGCAAGGAAAGGACATATTACCTTTAGAATCCTTATAAGGGAGAAATGGTCTATCTATCGATGCAGGACAGATCGCATATGCCTCAACAAATCCACATTTCTTCTTGCAAATCTCTTTCATTGTTTGTCCTTGAAAATGAGCTACCCATTCTGGTTCTCCGATTGGCATTACACAAGTCTTCATTATATATGGGTAAAGTGAGTTTACGTCATAATGATATAATTTGCTATCCCCTTTTGTCAGCTTTGGTTTTTATACATCACAGTGACCCCCGTAATAGCCAGATCTAATAAAAAGATCTTGGTTTTTCTTAAGCGAATGAATAGCCATATCATCTGGGTCATAATAAAGAGATCGAAAGATGGCTAGTGCCAATGCTGAGATGGTCATCTTAGTGACTATATCGATCTTGTATTTGGACATGAATATCTCTTGTGCCTTTAGCATGACTCCAGCTAACAAATCAATATCCTGTCTCATGTAATTGAGCACTTCTTCCTTCTTCTCATGGAGATTAGACTCATTCATTTGAGTATGATCTAGATCGCCTTTTCGCCCTAGTTCGGGGCATAAACTCTCAGCCAGCTTGTCCAGCCTTTTGGGAAGAAGCATTAATGAATCGCGAAATGAACAGATGTGTTTGTTACGCATATCATATACTGCCAGTTCATAGAGAATGTTATTCCTCATCAGTGGTTTTCATTTGTATTTTGAATTCATAAATGCCAGATGTTTGACTATCAGTATTCCATCAAATCTAGCTAAATTATGAAAGTCAACAATATAAGCTTTTCCATCCTGCATTCCTATTGATTGGATTCGCAACATCATATCAGTGATCACCCTGTGACTTCGTTCAGCAAAACACTTCTTAAATAAATAATCTTCGCTATACCAGCAGAATACTGGTGCTTTCTTCTTTGTGAGGTCAAGACCAGGAGTCACCTTCATGACACCCGCAGCATAGGGCATATGTTCCCCATTAGTGATTATTGTTTCGATATCAGCAACAAGGAATGTCTCTTTATTTTGGTTATGTTTGATTCTGATTTTGGCGATCTTAGAAGATACGGGATAAACACGCCTTCTACTGTTACGGATCTTTTTCGCAGGCAGACCAGGCATAGGCTCAAAATCATTCTCTAACAATTTATTGATAAACTGATTGATCTTCATACTTGATGTCGCCGCATTTCCCTGTGCTTCTCCCACTAAGAGGGGCATATTAGTATAAACTCGAATGGTTATACCAGATATACCGGCTGCAGCAGAATCCTCCGATAATATTCTATTCATAATATAATAAAACAAGTTACCATAGAACTCACTATTGACATTTCCCAACTTATTCATAGGAATAGCAGCACCAATAGTATGACTGATATTCCCTTGCATACTTTTGATCTCGTATGAAATTGTCATAGAGCAATAGGCCCCGGGGGCAACTGAGTGAAGCATAAACTTATGAAGCAAGGTTATACACTCGTCAAAGAGAAAACCGGTATCGCCAGAGGGAACCGGATTATTCAATGTGGATGTCAAAACCATCATACTTGTATGTGCCTGTTTGCAAGCCCGGTTTTGAATCCGAGCATCATAAGATTCCATTTCTTTTTTCTCTTCTGCTTCGGAACCTGAACAATAGTTTTGAATATATGAAGCCGTAGGATACCACATATATTGATTCATAGACGACGAAGGCATATGTGAGGACAAGGTGAACTTAGTACTAGCCTCCCTTTCTGCTGTGTGGTACCGACAAAATGCAGTGGGTACCGATAAATGCTGGCATCGATGGTTTGTTTCGTGGGCTACCGATAAGGGGTACTGTCTACGGTGGGGTACCGAACAAATGCTGTTGATGCATAGATCCACCGTAGGATACCGCATATATTTGTTCATATGGGTGTGGTACCGATCCAATGATCGTAATATCATGGTGTATTTTTGTATGTGTGTTTTCTTACATTTGTGGGCTACATCACCTTCTATACGGTGTGTTCACTAGGTTCTGTGCCTCTTGTCCCGAACCAAGGAAGGTCCTTCAGACAGCAAGTAAACTGGTTCTATGTATACCAGTCAAATGCGTGTACTGCATCGGGTCCCATTGCTGGGCTGGTGTCTTTTTTTACCAAGAGTGAAGAATTAGCATAAATAGGCTCATGCTTACACATGACTAGCTAGTATGCACAAAGAAGACTCCCGCTCCCGAGGGGGTTCGAAGCGGGGAGCATTTTGTCCCCTAAAGGATATCAAAGTGTTGGTTTTATTTTGAAAGAGAAAGCATTCTAAGGTGGAAGAAGGAGTTCTGACATTCCAATTCAAGAACACTACTGAAACAGTGATGAATCTTTCTCAGGGGACCAGTAGCCTCAAAAGGAAGGTTGATCAGATCACACAATGGACGGTTATTCCATTTGCTATTAACAGGTGCTGGAGCAACGGGATCTAGCCAATCACCACCCATACTTACCACACCACCAATTCACTAATTGATACCGACCATGCTGCATTCCGAACAAGCAAGGAAGAAGAAGCTTTCAATAGATAGAAGGCACTCTGTTTTAAGCAACTGTAATTGGATTGGTTGGATCGACATCATCGAAAGCAAGCCTCACTATATATATGGTTGACAATTCTAAAGAGAACAGGATGTGCTCAGCTTATGATTGCTCCTTATAAATATCCATCAAAAGCAGCAGCAGGGGCGCGCAGCGGGGCACTCTCACTCTACTTAATAGGAGAGGAAAGCTTTTCAGCAAGCATACTTGAGTAAGGTCGTCTACTCGAACTAGGTAGGGATTTCAATCAGTAGGTGGTCTCACTTATAAGGCTTGGAACGTCTTTCTATGATTCGCTAGCTATTCTACTAGTTCTTGACTGAATGGGTGGGCATTTCAATTGCAAAGCTTGATCGTCCTCGATTTCGTTGTGATGTCAACGTTTTCGTATAAAACACAGTGATCCGTGTTGTATGGACGATCTCTGAGGATTCGGCGTGAAATTGATGAATAGCTAACTCAAGGTGGAGCTACCCCACCACGTGAGTGGAAACATAGGGATTGAGGGCAGCAACGGGGTCGATAGAGTTGTGCGGTATCTTGTCATGAGTCAACAGGTGATTATTAGAAAGAACGCTCTTCACAGACTCCAGATCAAGAGCGCTGGTGCCCCTGTGTTAAGCATGGATGAAATTCCTACTCATTTGACTTGAGTCAAGACTCGAACTTTCACTACGCTGTCCTTCTTTTTGTTGAACTTACCGCGCTCTACGGTGACCGAGTCCCGAGCTCCGCGAAGCTACCTTGGAACTACATTGGGCCTGGCGCTTTCTCGTTCAAGAGTCAAGAATTGCGTAGAACGAATGAAAGTCGAATTGTGCTAATTTATGATAATATGCACCACCTACCTGGAAAGATCGCTCCAACTTCGGTCTTTTCTCAACTCTACATTAATCGATATTGATCTTGATGCTCGCTCATTTCTTGGTGACTCGCTCATGAGGAGGTCGGAGCCTGAATAAGATATTGATATGACCGCGGTCTGGTGGTGTGCTCTTTTGATTGGGAGTGTGTGTTGTGCCAGAAGGGGCGTATCAAATAGGTGGTGGTGTTATTTTGTGTTCGTGTTTTGGTATTTGTGAATCGAGTTTTGACTTATATAATCTTGTTGTTGATTCCAGTTTGTTCGTTCGTAGAAATGACTGAGCTGAGTTCCTCATTTTGCCATCTCTTTTCGACACTGTTTTTCCTCGACCCGAGCGAGCTGAGAGCTTTTGGATCCAGGGATTTGGCAATGCCGTGGAAGAGATTGTCTTCTTAGAGGAAGCCTGGAGTGCGCCTGCTTGTTCGGTTTCTGTTTCTCTTATCTTTCAAGCTTCTTCCTTCCTTCCGTTGGCAAAACCAAGGCCAAGTCTCCAAAATCAGTCTCCTTGTTTTGGGAGCAGAGTAAGTCAGAATCCTAGATCTCAATGCCAATGATTCCAGAATTGTTTGAAATCTCTTTTCTTTTGAAGGAAAGACTGAGTTTGCAAATTGACGAGATTGCCAATCTTCAGGAAATAAGCAGAATGAGTGCTGAAATGTGGATCAAGGAAGGGAACGGGAGCCCACTTGAGCAATTTGCCATTCACCCATTAATGATGCTTAAGCTGGGTCACTTTTATTTCTCATTCACCAATTCCTCCTTGTTTATGTTGCTCACTCTGGGTTTGGTCCTCCTTCTTCTGTGGGTTGTGACTAAAAAGGGAGGTGGTAAGTTAGTTCCAAATGCTTGGCAATCCTTGGTAGAGCTTATTTATGATTTCGTGCTGAATCTTGTAAATGAACAAATAGGTAATCTTTCCGGAAATGTGAAACAAAAGTATTTCCCTTGCATCTCGGTCACATTTCTTTTTTTGTTATTTTGTAATATACAGGGTATGATCCCTTTTAGCTTCACTGTTACAAGTCATTTTCTCATTACATTGTCTCTCTCGTTTTCTCTTTTTATAGGGATTACTATAGTGGGATTTCAAAGGCATGGTCTTCATTTTCTGAGCTTCTTCTTACCTGCTGGAGTTCCACTGCCGTTAGCCCCTTTGTTAGTACTGCTAGAGCTAATCTCTCATTGTTTTCGTGCATTAAGCTCAGGAATCCGTTTATTTGCTAATATGATGGCCGGTCATAGTTTAGTCAAGATTTTAAGTGGCTTTGCATGGACTATGCTCTTGATGAATAATCTTTTCTATTTCATAGGAGATCTTGGTCCTTTATTTATAGTTCTAGCATTAACTGGTCTGGAATTAGGTGTAGCTATATTACAAGCTTATGTTTTTACGATCTTAATCTGTATTTACTTGAATGATGCTCTGAATCTCCATTAATCTCATTGATGCTCTCCTCTCATTGATGCTCTCAATCTCATTGATGCTCTCTTGGTTGGAAAAGGGGAAGCCAACCAGTGTCAGTGAGGGGCGCGCAGCGGGGAAATTCTTTCTTTATTTCTTTACCACGTAACTCGTGGTTCCAAAAACCATCAGAAGTGTGAGTCTTCTCCGGCGCACTTCGGCCCACGGCAATCAATAAACTATCCCTTCCAATTTGTTCTATCAGATCTCCATCAAAGGAGACAAACAAGCCCCCTTCTTGACCAATTGAGGGAAGGGACGAAGGGACTGTTGAAAAAGAAAGCAAGTCAAAGTGTTTGATGATGGTATCTCAGAGGCATTCTTATCATTTGGTAGATCCAAGTCCATGGCCTATTTCTGGGTCACTCGGAGCTTTGGCCACCACCCTAGGAGGTGTTATGTACATGCACTCATTTCAAGGGGGTGCAACACTTCTCAGTTTGGGTCTCTTCTTTCTTATCTATACCATGTTTGTATGGTGGCGCGATGTTATACGTGAGTCCACATTGGAAGGACATCATACAAAAGCAGTACAATTAGGACTGAGATATGGCTTTCTTCTATTCATAGTTTCAGAGGTCATGTTCTTCTTTGCTTTCTTTTGGGCTTTCTTTCATTCTTCTTTGGCACCTACGGTAGAAATAGGAGGGATTTGGCCACCAAAAGGCATTGGAGTTTTAGATCCTTGGGAAATACCTTTTCTGAATACCCTCATTCTCCTTTCATCCGGAGCTGCTGTCACTTGGGCTCATCATGCTATACTTGCCGGCAAGGAAAAACGAGCAGTTTACGCTTTAGTAGCTACCGTTTTACTGGCTATAGTATTCACTGCCTTTCAAGCAATGGAATATTACCAAGCACCCTTCACTATTTCGGATAGTATTTATGGGTCCACCTTCTTCTTAGCAACTGGCTTTCATGGTTTTCATGTGATTATAGGAACTCTTTTCTTGATCATATGTGGTATTCGCCAATATCTAGGGCAGATGACCAAGGACCATCACGTTGGCTTTGAAGCAGCAGCATGGTACTGGCATTTTGTAGACGTGGTTTGGTTATTCCTATTTGTTTCTATCTATTGGTGGGGAGGTATATGACAGAAGAGAACGAATAAGTGGGGCGCGCAGCGGGGACTGCGCCGCTCGAAGACAAAGAGAACTGTCTTTGTCTTTCTTTTGAGAGTGATCTTCACTAGAAAGGAATAAGTGGGACTGCGCCGCTCGAAGACAAAGAGAACTTATGAAAGAAGTAGGGCTTTTTGAGTAGCAAAGTACAAGTACCAACCGTGTCTCATAGAAGCAGGGATGACTTGAGTAGGGCATAGAAGCTGAATGAAAAAGGAAGAGTGAATAGGCACATTCCAGCCAGTACTTCCGGGGTTGATCCACTTGATTTGGACTGATGTATGGGTCGGTACTGACCTGCCTTGAACTGCGCCAGCCAGTCATAACTGTGTTTACTAAATCCGATTAGTTTATTGACATACATAGTTGGTCGGCACTCTCCTGGATTCCCCGCCCGGTATCAATCCCCGCTGTGCGCCCCTTTGCTGGAAGCTCACTCCAAGTTTCAGCCACAACTGCCTCTTTTTCCTGCCTCTCTACCCTCTCGGACTCGTTCCCAGAATCAGAAAAGCAAGTCCCCTTTTTCCACAAGGATGGCTGGTCTATTCATGACTTCCTCTTTGTGGTGCACAATTTGGTGGAATGTAGGTAGTGGTTCTGTCTGACCAATTCGATCGATCGAAAAGAAGGAAGAGTGTTTCTTTTTGGGGATTTCCTCGTCGCATCTTCCGAAGCTTCCTTATCAGAGATATCCAATCAATCAGAATGAAGGATCAAGAAGGTCTTTCTCCTCGTCGTGTACTTTAGATGGAAAGAAGGGGTCAATCTGTGGGCCGAGGTCAATCATTAGGAAATCGGGTCCTCTCGAATCAGTTTCCGGAGAACCCCGCTGCGCGCCCCTCGCTCCCCACCTTCTATGATCATTTTCTTGGTTTAGTGGTTGGGACAGGCATTCATGTCACGAGGAGATATGCCTTTGTTTGTTAGTTGTCATCACAGTATGCCTTCAAGGATTTCCCTTGGTTGACAGAGTTTGATAAGAAAAACATGGGCTAGGTCAATAAAGTAGTAGTTTCCATGAGATAGCCTGGTAAACTGATTCTATAGTATAGTCAAGCACAGGATAGTCAAAAGCAGTAAGTAGAGGTATAAGCACCGAGTTGCTGAGAGATAGTGGAAAAACCAAGGACTAGAGCTGCTAGTAGTAGTTGGCTAGTCAAGTAACAAGGGGGTAAGGTTAGCTCATCATGTCAATGCATATGGATAACCGTGAGAGGAATCTGGATTGTTGGCAGCACCGGTAAGCTACTCAGAATATCAAGAGGTCTTCACGGGTTACGTCAGTATAGAGCTAGGAAAAGGTCATATCAAGCAAAACAAGTAAGTCAACAAGTAGTATAGGATCACGGCTTTAGAAAGAGAGGCTTGTGCAAGGGCTACTAGTTCAACAAGTGATGACTAGGTTGAATAAGAGTAGGCAAGTCCAGGTTTATGCAAAAGCTAGGAGTCAAGTTGTCAGAATAGGCATGACGTAGTATTTCATAAATAGGTGTACGCATTCATTTTGAGGTGTTTGATAAATAGTTGCTCATAGGAATAGGTATGAACGGGTCTATCCATCTGTGAAGAAGGCATATTGACAAGGCAGAGCTAGTGGTGCTAAAAGGTCAAGGGTATAGGTTTAGTGGCATATGCACCGGTATAAAGTAGTAAGTGAAGTAGGTCCACAAGTATAGAAAGAACGGAATATTTCTTTCAACGTTTGCACGGGATGCATGGTTGAATAGCGCCGGCATGAAACAATCACAAGTAGGCATTTAGGTATGGGCCCTCATCAAGTCAAGGGCTAGCCCCGGAGTAGAAGCACGGGGTCAAGTAGTTGTCATAGCGTGATAGGAATAGTAGTGTCAAAAGCTTGGAATAGACATATTAGGTTTATGCATGTATGGAACAGCAAGTATAGAAACAACAAGGTAAGCGGATAGGACTAGGCCTGTCTTTCAACGTAGTCACGGATAGCCGGCGATATGCAACATAGAAGTATGCATTTGTGATTAGTAGTTTCAAAGTAGTAGTTGGTAGCTTGAAAGGGGATAGGCAGAAGATATTGAAGGTTGGGCCCGTGTTGAATAGCCAAGATAAGCTGCTAGGTAAAGGTCAGTCACAAGGGCAGGGGTTGTTTCAAAAGGTAGGTAAGCAAGGTCACAAGAGAGACATTCAATTAAAGCAATAGGAGAGATCTGTGTCTGGACGAAATGTGCATTGAATTTCGTAGATATAGATAGGTTTGCTTTTCTCTGCTTTGCCAACACCAACTACTGATAATAAGGGAAATCCCGCTCATAAAGCGCCAGCCTGCTTCTGCTATCCCGGCGGTTTTCTTTGCTTTCTAAACCATCAATTCCCTGGTTGATTCAGCTTGCTTGCCTGCTTCTTGAAGGCGGTATGAGATACTGGAATATTGGCAAAAACCAAGATATTGGTGAGAAGGACTACGGCTAAGGGGCTAGGGATCTCTTTCTTTCTACAGGAGAAGGATCTACGAGTAGAAAGTCTGTCTTGGCGGCGGCTCTCCTTACCTTAGTTCTTGGCATTTCTTCTATTTCATTTACCTATCAAGGAGTAAGGGACTCAGCTAAGAGATTCCATGAAGCCTCAGCCAAAGCCGCCCTAAGATGAGGGAGGGCCAAATCCCTAGCAATGGGTTGAGTCAAAGGGTCAGCCACTATCAGTGGAGACATGCTTCAGGATCACCTCCCCTTGCGCTTTCTCGAATTCAGTGAAACTTAATATAAATATGTTGAGTCTTGTCGTGGTACTTGGGATCCTTTTGCATATGCTAAGGCGGACATGCTATAACAATGAATCAATACAGCATCTTGCCTCTGAGGAATAATGTCAAAATGCTGCCTCCCCCAAACTTCCTCTTGAACTGCTGCTGAGCAGGCCACATACTTTGACTCCATTGTGGACAAGGCTTACACAGGATTGTTTCTTGCTACACCAAGAAAGAGCTCCTCCTTCAAGTAAAAAAAAATAACCTTTTGTCCGATCATCTCATCACATAGATCTATAAGCAAAAGAATCGAGTACTAGAAAGATCCGCTACCGAAGGCCAGTGACATCCATTGAGATAGCTTCTATTTTCCAGTAGTAGAAGGATACGCTTCCTACCCATTCGGACGAACCCTCTATGCCATCATTCAGCGTCAGAATATCATTGGAAGTGGAATGCCTATAATGAGCTCTTTCCGGCAGCTAGTCTCGGTTATTCTATCCTCCCATTCATCCTTCAGAGGTTCCCAACCAGTCCCCCTGTGTCTGCTCGCCCAGCGTTGAGGATCTAATTTCCCGATTGATTCACAGGTCAAGACTCCAGAAAGGGCTACTGCCCGGCCATGCTATCAACAAAGCTTTGATAAGCTTTTCTTTGGTCCTCTGGGTCTTTCTAACTACTTGCCTGCCTTCAAATGCTTTCAATTTGCCTTTTAGACGTCAACTTCATCTGCTCTTGCCCTTTGTTAGTTCAGTCATGGCCATTAGATTATGAGAAGAGTTTTGAGAAGTGGATCCATACGAAAGAAACCTTTGACCAGCCTCTATGAGGCCCAACAATGGAAGATATAGGATACGGACTTTGCACTTATGATGGAAGGCGCAATTCTTTGCGACTGACAGACCAAAGTCTGCTCTTTCTTTCCTGGCTTCGTTGTCTCCTTTAGGAGAGTCATAGTGAGAAAGACGGCCAAAGTTGCTTGCAGGGAATATGTCCACTGAACTGACTTATTGGGTTACCCACTCCACTTTCCAAAATGTTTAGACTGGATGTCCTACCCGCCGATTGATTCTGACCAAACTCTCATTAGAGTAGAGAGAACGACCAATTGCCTCAAGCGTTAGCGCAGCGATGAAATTAGGTAGCGAAAGCAAGAGAGCTAGTACAGCACAGAGAAAGGGACTGATTTTGTGGATCGAAGAAAGCCAATCAATTTCAGTCTCCACGCGAACCCTCTCAAAGCAGGGACCTCCACTCCCAGGCTCTGACTCTTTCTTGATCTCCCTCAGCATCTAATATGTGTTTGCCGGTTGAATCTGTTATAGTTCCCGGGGGTGAACCTGAGAGTGGCTCCAAGCCTTTTGCAGACAGGATGGGCATTAATTGTTAGAGCTGTTGTAGAGCTTTAGAGCTCAAGGTTCGTCAAAGTCTTCTGGTCTTCCATCGGTACTAGTTCCGGGCAGGAGGGCATCAGAGGCCGAGAAAGGGAGAAGATTTCTATCCGCGAGGAAAGTGTTGACAGCTAGAGCACCAGCACCCTAGTCAGACACGGATTCCACTCCAAGTTCCCCTTCGTGTCCTTCTTTTAGTGAAGCAGTAGGCAGAAAGGCCTAAGTAGCTAGAGGGGGAAGATCATAAGCAGTTTTTTTGGCACCTCTTTTCTAGCATCAGTCATTCCTGGTCAATCTCCAAGACTTTACCTAAGAAGAGGTTATGGAAAAAGCAGGCTGAAAGGAAGAAGCAGACTTGAGATAAGCCGTTGATGGACAGGTTGGAGTAGGAAGTCTTCTTGGGGGGTGACTGACTATTGGCAATTCAAAAAAGAACTTTCATATCCAGAAGTGGCTGGGAAGGCTCCTACAAAAAACAAGGAAGTAGCCATTTCTCCTTCTATTAGAAAATGTCCTTACTTGCCCCGCTGCGCGCCCCTTGACATCAAGCCCTCTTTGAGCCTTTGCTTCGCTTGCTTCCTTGCATGGACAGCTACCAAGCCTTACCCCTTGACTTTCCTTCGGGTAGACAAAAAGGGACCTCTCCTTTGAATCACACCAAACCTTGTCAAAAGGAATGGACTGAGCCTGAACTTACTTCATTTAGCTTTGAAGGTCCCATGGCTAATTACAGCGGTACGCGAGTGGAAGAAAGGTGGAGAAAGCCGGCTCTCATTAAAGCACACCTCGAGCCAGGGGCACAACTACATCGCGCTATCGGGGGTCCTGTCTCCTAATCAAAGGAGTCATCTATTTCTTGATCACCCGGCCTATTCCTTCGTCTCTGACTCCATTCCAATTTCTGTCACCTAGTAGGAATTCAAAAAGCTAAAGATGGGGAGGGAAGGAGCAAAAAAAGGACGTCTCCTATCCACGGCCGGAGTTTGAAGCACTTGGCTGTCCCCACTGGATTGGCTAGTCCCCGGACAGATGAATCTACCTCATCAGCCATGGGCGGCTGTGGATGTACCATTTGGCTATGACTTGGTCCTTCGATGTAGCGACGTATGCGGGTCCCTTCATTTCCCCGCATCAGGCTTTCGGTTCCGTGCTTCGGAGAATGAGCAGCAAGGTAAGAGGGTGGGATATGGATTTGTGGAGAGCAAGGGAGGGACATATTCGCATATATAAATACAGAGAATTCGATTTGATAGTGAGGCCTATAGTTGTCAATAGTTTGACGGAGCGACTCACTACTAATGTTTGTTTTGAGGACAAAGCGACTCACTACTAACGAGCATTAAGACGTCTTCCTCTCTTTATCCCTAAACATCAAGGGATACCTTTCCTAGTGCTAATCTAATAAGTGGATTGCCGGGTGATTGGTGAGCCCGAGCGAAGCGACCAGAGATTCTGTGTTTATATGTTTTGTTTGCTTATGCTGGCCAGCGAGGAACAGAATGACTGACTCACTGTGGAAGACAGGCGAATGCCTTTGGTTTGGTCTTTCTGAGGCCATGGTATTGCAGTCAAAGATGCTCGGGAGGAGATAAGGTGCTTACGTTGATTGCTTTCTAAATGAGTGAGGTGGTATGATAAAGCTTGCAATAGTCTTCCAGTGAGGACCTGAGGCTGAGCTTTGGCTTGCTTGCTTGGCTAGGACAGAGTGAAGGAAATTAGAAGAAGGTCGTTTGAACGGTGAATACACACCCGCAGTTAGACCACTTAGGAAAGCAGAACAAGCATTCACTGAAGTGACCACAGAAAGTCCTTCCGTTACCAACCTTTGACTCAGAAAAAAGAGGAGATCAACGTGCCTACCAGGATCGGAAGAGGTTCAACCAACAAAGCAGGATTCCTTTCAGAACGCATAGAAGCTGAACTCAAAAGATGCCGGTATGACAGTAGCCTATCTCAAAAGGAAATGGAAAGACCTGGGCAGTTCAGTAGGCAAGTTCAGTCTTTCCGTGGGAGCAACTGACGTGCCTGCAAAAGCTTCTTACTCATCTACCAATAGTTCTTGTGTCCTTATCTTCTGGTCTTTCACTCGACTGGCAACCCTCTTCACTTAGATTTGCTCTAGAGATTCTTCCATTCTTTCTGAGCACTGCTTCCTCCTTCTACAATATACGAGTAGGCGGACCCAGAAGCCCTTTACCTCGACATAGTGAGTCCCGAGCAGTGATAAAGGACTTATGTGGATAACATAGAGCGACACCTCACTTAACCAAACATATAGGAAAATAAGTTATACCTGATCTACAGCACTTGCTCCTCTCTTGTTGAAATCTTGTTGTTTCATTTCGATATAAGAATAGGTCTTCGATCCGTTCATTCTTCAGGGCAGCCTTCAGGAGAAGTGGACTAAGACTTGGGTTGGTTAGGCGAGGGGGGAACTAGAAATACTAAGCAGCAGAGAAAGAGACGAGAACAACCGACGCCGAATTGGCACATTCTTTCTTCAAATCAATATCAAAATAGGGGAGCGGAGTTCAGCTCCGCCAGACGAAAGCCTCAGAGCTGTGGTTGGCCTTTTGAGGCATCTAGTGCAGTAGCAGAGGAAGAAGAGTGAAACCAAAAGAAGGAGTAGTGCCAGGTGTTGAGCCTTTCCAACAGGGAAGAAAGCAAAACTGCAAGATCAGTCGAAGGGGACTCCTCTCAAAAGGGATTTGATTTCAATACAATAGAGGAAGAGTCCCTTATGAGCCCAGAAAAGAAAGCTCAGCAGACCTCTGCAAAGAGTATACGGAGGACTTACTAGACTAACTATTACCGAAGATGCTTGATCGGGAGAGACTGGAGTAGTATATTGGCCCATCTGCTGGTACTTATGCCCCAGTCGAAGAGCTAGCATCAAGTGACACTGGCCCTTTGCTAGTCATGACCAAGTGAAAGAGCAACCATCAAGTCATGCAGGCACTGGTGCCCTTCTACTCCGATAACAAGGAGAAGAGATATGTAAAGACTGAGATTGGCTAGGTCCAGAACTCACAGTGATAGGGGGAAGTATGTCAATACCTCGCCGTGATAAGGGAATAAGGGGTAGAGAGGGGCGCGCAGCGGGGACAGAGTCAGTAGTGAATAATGTTTCTTCAGATACTCAGGGTAAGAAGGAAGCTAAACAAAGAGAGAAGGAAACCCGTGTTGCTATAGGTGTTCATTTGATGGAGTTCTTAGTAGAACGTGAGATCATCGTGTTATCGCAGGATCTTGGATTAAGCAATGAATATGTGGTTCCTAAGGCAGGTAAAGGCTATACTCCTCAAACCTTATATGTAGTGTGTAATTTGGACTTAAGCCTCCTTCCCCTCAAACTGAATCTTCCTATGGTTTTCCCTCCGCTGGATTGGAAAGCAGTGAAAGCTTCTCCTGAAACCCTCTCCGATCTGCGGGGTGGTTATTTATGCTCCCCAAGTGGGTTTATGTATAAGCAGTTTCGGCTCTTAACCTCCCATGACTTGGAGCATTTTGATATCAAGTTACCGGAAAATGAATGCCGTGACTTATGTGCGGTGTTGAGCGGGCTGCAATCTCAAGCCTTTGAAATCAACTCGAGGTTCCTGGGATTCATCAAAAGAGACCGTGAATGCTTGGAACAGCAGGGGTTACTGATGCCTCAAGTTCTTGCCCACGTGAATTTGAAAGAGGCATCTGATCTTTTGAAGTATCGATACTTCTCCAATGTTCATGGTATTCGAAATGTATGTAGCTCTCAAGAACTGGTCAGGGAATTGCTTAGTAGGGTGCAGCAAGCCCGGTTTGAAAGCTTTGTCATCACACTGGCATCGGCATATGACGGTTATCAATTCTATTTACCTGCCTTCATGGACTTCAGGGGCAGAATCTACCGATCAGGGGTCCTCCACTTTCATGAGCGGGATCTTTCCAAAAGCTTCATTGTGTTTGCAGGAGAGAATAGACCCATCCGACTTAGTAATATCAAAACATACGATTATGTGTTAATATGTTCAGCTGCCTTCAAGTATGGAAAGTTTCGTACCCTGTATGATGCTTCGAAATGGATGAAGGCTCATGAGAGTGTGATATTTGCCTCGAACGAGAGTCTCATTCAATTCGCGAAGGATGCCTCGGACCCATCGCCAAGGTTATCTTTCACAAAGGTAAAGATTCTTCTTATCATAAAGTGCCTATCACACAGGATGCCAGTGCCAGTGCCTATCAAATCATGAGCTATTTATTACTCAACCAGGGGATCGCAAGGGGGCCCAATCTACTTCCTTCAGAGGACGGGAAAATACAGGATCTTTATAGAGCTTATTACAAAAAGAGCTTCTGGATTACTTGACAGATACAATGGCCTCTGAAAAATTGGCTATCGCCAAATCGATCTTAACACGGAAGAAGGTAAAAGCAATGTTTATGCCTATCATTTATGGCAAAACGATCTTTAGTATAGCAATAGATATAAAGAATAGTTACAATGGTCCCTTGCTCACTACCAAGGATTGCTATGATCTTTCCTCCCATTGCTATCCATTTTGGTGCCATAAATATCCGGGCATTGTGAGCTTAATGAAGTTCCTGAACCTAATAGGATGGTTTCGTTCCAAATCCGGGAATCCTGTCCTATATAGCACACCATACATCACGACTGTCCAGGATTATATGTGTTCAGAACCCACGCATATCTGGCTGTATGATAAGATTACAGCTAAACGACGACAGGTAACTCTGCGGGTTCCAACGAATCTAAAGGACACGAGGAAAACGAATATCTCAACCTGCGTAGAAACCGCCTGCGCCACAAACGGTCGGTGGAAAAGGACCGCAATCAGACTTTTGACATAGAACCCACCGGCATACGGCACCTGACGCCCCTCAAATAACACGGTCTCCAGATCGGCTACAACGAACGAACTACGACGACTGCTCTTCTTCGGCGATATTGCACTGATCATCTCGGGTTTACGATGACGACCAGGAGATCTTTGAACAGGCTTACCGAACCCGCTCTCAAGTATTAACTGAAAGAGCGCTTCTGCAATCTCATCGTCGGTCGGACCAGAATCGGGTCTCCGTTCCAGCGGACCTGTAACATACACACGAATGAAGAGGCCATATAACAGGCAGTCGTGATACTCCTCGGCTTTCACCCCAATCTCTCTAAGCACATTGACCAGAGTGTCCACGTTGGCCACAGCCTTCCCCTTACGATCTAGGAAAGAAAGCGCCTTATTTTTAATTATCAATTCCACTTGACTACCATCAGGCTTCAGCATTCGATAGCCAATAGTAAATCTGCCAGACTCAATACCAGTTCCATAAACGTATTTCATGAGCAGCTTCATCACAGCAAAGTGGATCATGGTAGACTCACTAGCGCTGATGTAAGGCTCTTGAAACGACATAGAGGACAACCGCAACTTAGGATGTGGGTCATGACATGTCTCCGATTCAATAAACGTGTGTAATCTATTCCATGTCATATAGAATTCACTCCGGGCAAGCTTCACACCCTCCTCAATACACTCGACCAAGATATTTGCTTATACAAAGCTTGGCTTTAACCGACCAAAATGTATTGATTCAACGAATTGAATCTTTATGCCCGACGAAGAACTGCAGCTTTGACAAGGTTTGCGTTACTAAGAGTAGCTCCGCTAGGTATTAGCCCGCACGGTTGGCTTTTCCAACTCTTTTAGGCTCAGTGTGAAAGGGTGGCAATGTAAGGTATCCCTGAAATGAAAGAAAGCCTGATAAATCATTGACATTGGGTGCTGTGTTGACTCATTGAAGACCAACATAATCGAGAACCCCATGCATATCGAAGAGTGGCAGTGCCTAGGGCACATTACGAGTTCAAGAAAGAGCTGGATGGCCTACCTTATCTGTCAAGTTGAGAGTGGAGTTCAAGTCCTATCGATGGTTCAAGTTCTCCTTTGCAAGAGGGTGCTTTGAAGGGAGCCCAGCAAGTGTTGGATTCTATCGTCCAGCCAAGGCAACTCATCTAAGCAACCATCTCAATCTAGCCCTATCAGATGGACGGGAGGATAAGGATATGAGGAGATTCGAGTTCTCGCTTTCACATCGCTTAGGTGACTTTGTCGCTCCCTATAAGAGAGACAGCATAGCCTGAGTCAACAGCAGCACAAAGTGCCGGAAAGATGGTGAAGGACCAATGCCTGAAGACCTAGACGTACTCAAATCAATATGGATCAAGCCCTTCTGCCTATAACAACCGATTGAACGAACTCTTATAGTCAGTCATTACTGCCTTTCTCCAAATGGAAAGAACCTGGCCAATATCAACCTATCATTTAGGATACGAAAGAGACTCTCACTCGGGAACTCAACCTAAGAGAATCGGTGACTCCACGGATAGATCTCTGTGTCTAACGACTTTGCCATTCGTTAATGCGTACCGAAAAAACGTAGGAAGCTTCCGAATGGGCTTTTCTTTCTATTCTCTAAGTGAAAGGCACAGCAAAAAGAATCTTGCTCTCGAGTTGCTCCCTTGAGCGATCTATCCCTGCTTTTGTGACGTCGAGTTTTTGCTATTCTCTTAGCTCGGGTTCCTATCAAGCTTCGCTTTGCGCATGATAGCGGGGAAGGAAGTCGCTCGCTAGTGCACCTCACCCAAGGTTCACGCCGCTAGGTCAATTCATGCTCTAACTCCCGCCTCGTGTTTTCGACAGAGTGTTGTGCTCGAGAATGACACGGAGGAATTCTAACTCATTTGTTCCGTAAGGAACCGTTCAAACCTATACTCCCAAATACCTCAACCTATAAGTCAGCTTGATTTAGTACCTTTTCTATGCTTTTGGCTATTACTGACAACTAGCCTATACTTATTTCTATTACTTGTGGTGCATATACCTATCCGCTTGCCCTTTTCAACCCCTCCCGTTACAAGCTATTAACAAACACTGAGCTCCTGTTCCTCACAAACAAGTTACTACTTTGAATTTACTTGAATGCCTAACTAGCCCCATTATCAACTCTAGCTAGCCCCACTGCTAATCCCATCTATCGTACAAGAACCCATAGGACATAGGAAAGTCAGAACAGATATTCATTCACATCTATTAAGACATCAACTCGTAGAGTGATAATTTTCCATAAGAAGAAGACCCAATGCTAGTACCATATACCTTGATTCCTCCGTACTAGAAGCCCCAGGTAGACTGAAACATATACGTATCATGCATGCCCACGGGTCCGTCCTATTTTCCAGACAAGAAGCAAGAGGACAGGAAGAAGAATGGCGATATTCAAACCATCCATTCACATACAGAAAGTCATATTGCGTGGGCCTTTCTTCATTTCATAGTATTATAAGAAGTGGTACAAGGAGGTATGCGTTGTTAGCTGCTTCAGTCTCACCGTAAAGTCTGGGCTTTCTTTCTGCCCTAACTCCTTTGCCCCCACCAGATATAGTAGTTTCCGTGGGATCACAACTGACATTCCTATTCGATACCCGGCAGCCTATTCACACCCGGGCCCCCTCTGGGGAACTCTTTGAGCTTTTCATAATGTTTCAAGTTGACCGAGGGAAGGTCGTATAACCGGTAATCTACCGAGCTAGATCTGGGCGAACTGAATTGGAAAAAGCCATAGAGGAATATGAAATGTGGGCATCAAAAAGAAATAGGGACAGAAAGATTGGAGCTCTACTCCAAACACGATTGATTTTAGAATCCATAGCATAGGAAGTCAAGAGAGGGTTTTTCAGGTCCACCACTATGGTCAGACTGAATGAAGCTGGCTTGCTTTAGGTACCTAGGCACTGGCATTCGAACTAGGCTTTCGGAAATAGGCTTTGGTCACATGCTGGATTGAATGCACGACTGAATGTTGCCCTACCACTGCTAGGGGTTGACCCCCCTTTCCACCTTTATCCATTGAAGAAGAAAGTAGGGATTCAGGTACAATTGACCAAGCGTGCTTTCCATCTATGATATTCTGAGTCTTCCTTACCTTGAATTCAATCTGATCCTCAGTGCCTCCTTAGAATCTCCAGAAATTCTTCTTCTTTTTCGATTTCTTACTAGTGAGTGAAGCTAGACCGTTAGCCAAGAGTTAATTTCCTAGGATAGGTGAACCCCCCTTCTTTCTGCCGTAGCTCTCTTCCCATCTATTATCATGAGTGGTAGCTATCTCTCTCTTCTTTTGGGCTTTTGGTTTTGAGTCGGCGTGGGCGCGATCTTCGAGACCAGCACTGCCTCTTTGCATCTTCATGCATTTTCCGATGCAGACTGGGCCGGATGCCCAGATGATAGAAGGTCAACCACCGCTTACTGTGTTTTCCTTGGTCCCAACCTCATATCTTGGAGTTCAAAAAAACATGCCACTGTAGCTCCTTCAAGCACTGAAGCTGAATATCAAAGCGACGCTACGGCAGCAGCAGAAGTTGTGTGGCTTCAATTTCTCCTTCGCTTGCTTGTCAGCTTGCTATAAAGAGGGTGCCCCTGTCTATCCTCATCTAAGAATTAGGTATCCGAAATCCTTTTAGCTGCGTTTTTGCCTTAGCTAACTTTCATTCTTTTTATCAACCTGAAAAGGCTATTCCTTGACTGGCTCGTTACGTATACTTCACTCCTTCCCCTGCTTAGAAGGAAATGAAGGCACTTTTTGATTCCTATTCAGATAAAGTCATCCATCCCGCGGATCTTCTTCGAATCTTTGATCGGCTTGATTAGCAGTCTTTGTTGTCGAATCGGCTTCAGAGTCCTCCTTTTTCTTGATAGCATGAAGTTGAATGCCGATCATCGTCTGCTCATGGGGCACCAAGAAAGAAGGCAATCGATCGAAATCCGATTCAATAGCAATTGATCCACACATGCCAGTCTTCGTAGCTATGTCAGTAGCTTTATTAGATATTCTTCGTGCATATTTGAAACAACCAATTTGCCCGCTTCTTTTCCTACATTTGCACATCGATACGTGTACGTGCCTGCTTTTGAAATGGATTCCGCTCTCTCTCGACGATAGGCCCTTTGGCTTGTCCGATTCTTCTACTGCGGTAATAGAGTAAGAAAGCTGTGAGGAAGAGTCAGGCCTTTCTTCCGCCGCAAGAACAACAGCCTTGAGCACATAATGGAATTGGTCCTTCTATGCCTTCAAGCAAGTGCCACATCGGATTTTGGTCCCCGCTGCGCGCCCCTCCTCGTCTGGTCTCCTCATTCGAATACTGGAGTTCAAGCTCCTACTTCGGAGTCAGCCTATTGGTTCTTTCGAAGCTGAGTAGCTAAAGCGTACTTGTTTGTGCGTCTTGCTTACTTGCGTGTGAAAGGGGAAAGCTCTTCAACTTCTTCAATAGTCTCTATTACAAGAGTGAAGAAGCAAGTGAAGCTGTCAAGTAGTAAGGTAGGTGAGCCTGGATTTCCCTTCTTTCTTACACAAATGATATCTTATTCGACTACTCCAGTCGGATCTTGTTTTGCCATGAACTCACTCTTCGATTCAAACTCTTTATCCCGCAGCAACTCCTCAACCTAGCACTATTGATTGAAGCAGCCCATCCGGGTGGCTTTGGGCTGACCTGATGTCGCACCATTCTAAGGGAGCTTGCTCCTGTCCACGGGGCCAATATTAGGGGCACTCACTCACTCACTTTACCCAGAGGAAGATATATCTAAGTCAAAGGCTATACGAATCCTGGCCACTAGTAGGATGAAGGTATTCCACCCCTATGCTAAGACGGGGATTTCTCGAGAGTGGAAGTGTTTTAGGCAACAAGAGAACTCAGGTTCTTGGAAAGTAAATACCAGTCAAATAGCTGTCTGGCGCCTGCGCTCTGATCTCGACTAGAAAATCATTTGGGAGTTCGAGCCCTTAAAGACTGGTCTGATTCAGGGAGGTAAGCAAAAGAATAGGCTGATCTTGAGGCCGAAAAAGTAAGAAAGCCTTAAGTTACTGATGTGTTTTTCTCATATCCTGTCCTCGGGTAATCTTATGAAAATGAATTGGCTAAAGGGAATTCCTCGGCAAAAGGATCCTGATCTCGGAGACTAGGAAGGAGGAATAGTGAATGTTAAGCAGGTGGATACTAATTCTGAATTTATGGATCCTGGAGATGTGGGAATCTGTTTACTTAGAAATTGCGAAGATCTAAGTGAGTCCGCGTTATTCAAGATTCGTATTATTTGACTCACCGGTTTCGTATCGGGCGATTTGACCTGTGTCATCATGGCTCAAAGGACCAGACCGTAACTGAATGAGGGGCGCGCAGCGGGGAGCGCCACACCCCGTATGGGTTCCATGGGTACCGACCCTCTGGTATAGTGGGGTGACTTTTTTGAAATGGGTCGCTATAATACCCGATTGAGGGGAGGCGGTCGCGAGAACAGCCGCTCAGGCCCACTTGATCCATGGAAACCAATAAGAAGAATAGCTAACCAGGGTACAAAGAGATGGATCGATCTCTTGTCTCCCGGGCATAAAGCTATAGAGCAATGGTGGTCTTAGAAGTCCACCCAAGCAGTACGCCGGGCAGTAGTGGGGTTCTTTGTGCGTGCGCAGTTGTTCCATGGCAGACACTCGACAGAAGATCATTCTCGTCACGCCTATTTATTAGCTCTATTTGGGATTAGCAATAGAAAGGGAGGCCCTTGGAGTAGCGGAAGCGGACAACCACCTGTTACAAAAGTTCAAAGGTGTTTGACTGGCGACGGATAGAGGAATCGTGAATCTCTGTAGATACATCCGTGTCCTGGGTAGGGAGCGGCCTCACGCTCAAGTGTATACTGAGGCAGATGTGGAAAAGATTATCTGTCAGGTCAAAGCGGGAACCTATCGCTTTAGTCCGATGTATCGCTTCTACATTCCAAAGCCAAACAAACCTGGTCAGATGAGGCCAATCACCACGCCAGCTCCTTCAGCACTTTCGTGCACCTCTGCCAGTATTCTATCTTTGAATTCCTTGTCATCCCCAAGAAATAGCTTGCCTTTATACCGAAATATCCCATTCTGGAATGTGTAGTGTTCGAATTCAGTGGGGTTAATCACCACCCCCTCAATAATATCCTTAACCTTCGCATCATTAGCATAACTCCTTTCCACTTCTTTCAGCCATTCTGGCACGCAACTGCTTACTGCACTGAGCTCTGTAGAAGAGCCCACTCCCTTATGAAAGCAATACCCATCCCATATGCAAGTAGATCAGTCATCTGAGGAGACTATGGAAAGGGAATCTCTGAGAATCTCAATCCCCGTCCGTTTTCTTCCCTTGCTCTTGTAGCTCGGTTGGTAGCTTGACTAGGTGCCTCGACCGTCTGAAATGAAATGACATACCAAGCTGCGCCCTTCTTTTCTAGTAGCCGCAAGTAGGCTGATACGTCAGTCAGGCTTCCTTCTAGACTAGATAGAGGAGCATGTCCCTGCCTTTTTGTGGCGATCTAGTAAGCAAATGCCCCGGCACTTTGTCCATCTCTATATGCTGCCACACAGGCCTTGTTCATTTACCCGGAAGCTCGTCACAAAAGCGGCAACCAAATCTATTTCTTTGAGTATCGGACCGGACATTTTCTCATCTCATAGTTCTTTTCCAACGAAGGAGGTATATGTACTTCTTGGTATTTATTTTGACTTCTCGGGATCCCCGCTGCGCGCCCCTTCTACCGACGCTAGATATGTCCTTTCTCTCCAGAGATTGGATGAGTGAGTTGCCTGCCCTCTTCAGAACTGCTTTTTCTAGAAATGACTTATGTTTTTTGAAGTGAAGAGTCGAATGGTTGGAATCTGCCCTTTCATCTGTCGCATAATCAATCGGGTCTTTCACTGTTAATAGAAGGTCGCTGGTTGTTACCTTTCTTACGCTATGTCTTCTATAGCCCCTGAAGCTAGCTCTCTTCCTAGAAATTGGCCTGACTTAGGAAAGAACAGTTGAAAAAGGTATTTACGGGGGTAGTTCTTCCTCGGCGTGCTGCTATGCTCACTAGAGGTGTTGATAGTGACACTAACGAGTGGGATTCCCCTTTGTTAGCCCTTTGATTTGTGGAAGTGTCTGCCTTCCGTTCCTAAGCTTAGCTAGCTGAGGAGTTCTAAGCGCATCTCGACGTCAAAAGAGAAAGAAAAAGATCCACAGGACTGGTCCGTCAGCTGACAAAGAAGAAAGCTAGGGGAAGCGTAAGCAAAGGTGGTCCTAGTTTCCAATAGTAAGTCAGATCGCTTTTCTCATCAAGGCTGTCGGGAAGGGAAATCCTTATCTCAATTCAATGCCAGTCTGAACAGTGTATACTGACCCGAGCACACTCAAGGATGGCTAAATGAAGTAAGGGTGTCAGCGTCAAGCACATTCCCTGGCTCACGGCATTCCAGAGAGGGCTACAGGACGAGTGCGTTCACCTCTTACTCAATGGAAATATACAGACCGAAAATATACAGACCGCGGAAATGACCGAGCGAATGCGCTTTTGACTAGCAGGCACATTGAGATCATAGATACAGGAGGGCCTCTTCTCTTAATGGTACTGGAGTGAGAAGTACAACTTCAATTGTCTCTGCCCGACTCCAGTAGGAACAGGGGTACGAGCCTCTTATTCTTAGTATACGAGGAGTACAAGCCCCATTCGGACTGATGTTTGTGCTGGAAGAAGGAAGGTGGTCCCCAGTATCTTCATCTGATTGACGCAAGAACCCCGCTGCGCGCCCCTCAACTCGAGACAATCAAGAAACTGAAAGTAACAACTCGACGTCATATTCTCGGACGACTTGCCCGCCAGACGCTCTATTCCTTTCGAAAAGCACCCACGTACGCCATGTCCCTAGAAAGAAAACTGTATCACCGAAGGAAGGAGAAGTAGCACCAAAAGCATAGAAGCTCGAAGCAGAGTCCAAGCCAGGAGCGGATTCATAGCCCGTTGAAGCACACGTTTCAGAAGCAGCACCACCAAGGGGCGCGCAGCGGGGTTCGTCAAATCGAAGAGCGCTTCCCAAGAAAGAATCCAATGAAGAGATTCCGTATCAGATTGGAATTCCTGTCTTTTGGTTAGCTAAGTAACAAGGGTCTTTCAAACTCCCTGCACTTCAGTCAGCTTCGTAGGCATGATGCAGGCTTCGTCTATCGGCGCCTCAACAACAACAACAAAAAGAAAAGCAGTCCAGAGGTTTGAATGAGAACTAACCAAATTGGTACTTGAAGTTCCAGGTCCTACTTCTCCAGCTATTCCCTGACTTCCCCTTAAGTCAATAAATTCCATTGAATGTGAACCACAAACTACCCAAACAACTTCCTATTAGAATTGACGAGAAGATGGAAGATGAAATCAACCTACATTTAGTAGCTATTCCTGCTAGATGTACCCTTTGATCTACAGTCCTACTTCAAGCCTCTCACTAGCTTACCGATTGATACACTACTCTTATCCTACTCCGTAGAACACACACGGAGGGCCCATCGGATTTCTGTACCAACTGCTATGAACCAACTAACTACAGGAAAAGAACAAGACCATCCCATAGAGGCAAAGACCTAACTACTGGAGAGCACAAGAGGGAAAGACCGACCTACTGTAGAGAAGAAGCCAATAGAGTGAACCACCTCCATAATGGCCAGACCTCGTAACAGGACAGGGAAAATGACTGTATCTCGGACTACCTCTGAACAGGGTAAATGACTCGCACTACTTCCCGGGACCTCTGAACTGGGAAAATGACTTTAGCTCAATAAGGAGAAGAGAGGGTTCCGTAACTTAACTGAACATAAGGAAAGAAATCTACGTCTGAGTTGAGATATGCTCGTCAGGAGATATGATGAAACCGACAAACTCAGAGAAACATATCGTCGGGTAGACCCGGGATTAGTAGCCCTTGATTCACCTTATTACTCTTCACCCTGGCAGTTCTTGTTATGCTACTTAGACACGTTATCTCGGTAGTAAGGCAAGGAAAGAAATGAAATAGGATAAACCGGTCAAAATCTATATATCTCGTATGGCCGTTCTGACCTGACATTGGCTAGCGGATTTGGACCCTGACCCTAACCCTATTGACTCATATGAGAAGGACTGGCACTTTCCGGAGAGCTGACCAACGCACAGGCTGAGAAAAGGTAAACGCTATTGCTATTGAAGGAGAATTCAAGGGAATCCTATCTCCTAAAGCAACTCAAATTGTAATGGGATCTGGGGAAGGGGAAATAGCACTCCCTGGAAGGGACGACTACTGCAATAACAAGTGCTGATACTATCTTTTTGATCCCGGGGGAATTCAAGGCAGTCGGACAGAAGCTCTAAGATGCTACAGCCTGTCTGTCAAACCCTCGGCGGAGGTGGTGGAAGTCATAGAAACTTACCTCGATACGTCAGGAGACCTGCAAGAAGATGACGAGCGAGAATACATCGAGCAATTGATCCCCGCTGCGCGCCCCTCTGACGGGATGACCCCGAGCGGACCACTCAGATGGTAGCAGACTTGCCCGAACCTCTTAACTCAGATCTAGCCGCCTACCTGTGCATTCCTGAACAGGTATTTGCTTGGTCACCTGCAGACTGGGATCGACCCGTCTGTGATCTGCCACGAGTTTCAGGTCGACCCGGCGCGGAAGCCGATCGGGCAAAAGAAGGGCCCGCAGTCTGCCGATCGAGCGATGGCCACAGAAGAGGAAGTTGAAAGGTTACTATAAGTGGGATTCATCCGACCAGTTCACCCGAGTGGCTGGAAAATGTAGTCCTTGTCAAAAAGAATAAGGGTAAATGGAGGATGTGCGTGTCTCCAAAATCTCCACTACTCGGGCCATATATACGCCTGATGTGCGTGCTAGCTTTGCACACATGTTTTGGCCTTGGTTATCTGCTTGGCCCAATCAGTCACACCACTTCCGGTCAAAACCCTGTTCTACGATGGATATAGAATTCCTATCGAAAGAATCAGGAGATTCCCGGATACAACCCATATTGCGAAAACTGATGAGCGCCTGAAAATCAAGACAAAGCAAGAATCTTTCAAAAGGTATATGGAGTCCCACCCCCTATTCAATCATTTCGATCTAGTTTCCCCCGAAAGGCGGCTGACTCGCCTCAAAAAGAATTAACGCACTCTGACTTTCCCAGCGAAGGACTTCGTTTCCGGAAGCTCCACTCGATTCAATCAAAGAACTGAGACCGACCTCAATGCGTCGCCAAGATTGATGGCTTGAAACATATAAATAAGGGGACTTGAAAACCGAATTGGAGCGAATCAGAAACTCGCTTTGCTTGCAGAATCCAGGAAAGAGTAAACAGCCGATTGCGCCGGCTTGTTGTGAGATTTGAGAGTGACTGGAACTCACCTTGGTGTTACGTAGGTAGCAGAACGACTAGAACGAGTAGGCAGGAACCGCTTCTTCAGCCAAGTTATGGTTTGGAAAGTTGAAGCGAGCATATTTCCATTCCTCGCAAGAACGATCAGCTGTAGGCATTGACTTAATGGACAGTTCTTATTTCCTAGTTCGAGCTAGTTCTGAGGCATCTCGAGAGTCAGATTAGCCTGGTGGGGCGGCCAGATTTCCATTCTTTGAAGGCAGGTTACGATGCTTTGAGTACACGTTCTGTTCGGGGAGTACTAATTTGATTTGGAAAAAAGTCTGAAAAGGCACCTCTTTTGAGAACTTATAGGGGGTGGTCTGGATGGAAACGAAGGACGGGGAGGCTAGAGGAAAGGGAGCCAGCCAAGCAGTTGGGGTGTGCAAATGTTGAACCAGATTCTTTGTCTCACGGGTATTGAATTGTTGAAAAGGATTTCAACGAGGAATTCAGGATCCGTAGTAACAAGTCTTGATTATCCAGAGGAGGTCTGCATATTTTTTTTAAGATTGAAAGGCTCCGCTCCTTCAACTGGTGAAGAAATCAGGTAATTTCCAGAGGCCGGCCTTAGAGAGAGTACTGACTTTTGAGGGAACAGAAGCTCCGATCTGACGTCAGACAAGCAGGACGCGGGGCCACGCGCTGTCACGCACCGGGGAGAGATCGGCTGAACCAGATATTCGCGAGACCGGAGGTGTCGTCTTCCTCAAGATGGCCATTAATAAATGCCGTCTTTACATCCATTTGCCAAATCTCAACATCCAAATGAGCTGCAATGGAGACAAAGAATCCTGATAAGCATAGCTAACGGCTAAAAGGTTTCCTCAACCCCGCTGCGCGCCCCTCTTCCTCTCCCTCACCATCAACAAGTTCTCTTTCTACTCGTGATTCGGCCTTACAGGCAGGACCAACAGCGACTACCCCCGCTGCGCGCCCCTCTCTTGCTTGGGAGCTAACCTCTCTTGGAAGCGTCGTCAAATACTGGGTATGAGGGAGTTGATGTCAACGACTGGATTTGCTTTGAAGAGCAGAATAGGCGGCTTATCTCTCCATAGGGCGGACTTGATTTCAGATACGCGTAGTAGTTGAGACTAAGGCATTGACAGTAGGTAGGTATAGGGATTAGCCAAACTAGGTCAAGTCAATCAACATAGGCAGACTAAGGCCACGGATTAGCATCTCTCTTTTCATAGGACTTTCTTTATTCGTTTGAGGAAACTAGATAGGAGAATAAGTCTCTTCTTTCGTCTGTTCTTTTCTCTTCTTCTGTATAATATCTATGACTTTCTTTCTTTTCTTGTGAAAGCAGAACTAGACTATGAAGAATTGTTTCATAGGGTAGAAGAGTTATGAGATAAAGGAGAATAGGGAGACTAAATCATTGATTGTGACTAGGGAAAATAGGATAGGACATGAGCTGGGATAGAGAGGTGTAAAGTAGTGATAGTTCCAACGGTAGTAGTCATTGCTGCCGGGTAACTCTCTACATATGTGCTTTATCTCTTCCCTCCCGGTGTCCCTAAACGTTGATATAATACGGAATTGGAAAGTAATTCCAGATCATTCAGATTTCACACGGGATATGGGCGGAATAGATAGGAAAGAAAGAGTCTGCTTTCAGAGGCTTGCTTTGGTTTCATGGATCAGCCACAAAATCCCTAGATGCTTCTTTCTTAGAAAGGGTGACTTATGCTGGTCATGTGAGGGAATGGGGCGGCGCTTTAGGAACCGGTCGAAGAGGTTATAATATAGGCCGACGAATAGAAGTTTTGCAGACTTCTTATTAGCCACTTGGCTACGGTTCCCTATCAAAACCATGTCTTTCCCCCTTGTCCGACTTTGCTTCACAGGGTGGGCTGGAATAACAGATGCCGGAATGCTTTGGGAAGAAGGGCACAACATCAGTGGAGATGGATTTTCATAAAAAATACTATCTCAAAGGCGACCGACGATTTCTCCATACCTGCTGAAGCTGCGAGTGAATGAAGGAGCCAGCCTATCTATCAGTGGTGACAGTATAAAGAAGCATCTAGGAAGTCAAAGCCTATTCCGCATATGCCTATCCCCGCTGCGCGCCCCTCTCATACTTCAACCGCGTTCGCCCTTGCTTTGTACTTCGTTGTCCCAACTATATATATCTGCTACACAAGCTTTCAAATCAATCAGCACGATGTGTTTTCCTTGGTTACAGTTCTGAACATAAAGGATACCCTTTGTTATGATCCTCTTTCTCGGCGTTTCGAACGATGTAATATTGAATGAACATACACCATATTACCTATCTTCCAATGCTCCTCTTTCGTTACAAAGCACATCAAAACTTGTCTTTCTTGAAAAGATCGTAGTTCATATTTCATACCCAGCGAGCGTAATCAAGATTCCGCGAGTCCAAAAAAGCGTTGCATGATAGTAATTCTTGGCCGACAGCTGTAGCCCTCCCTAGATGAGTAATATTCAAAGAAAAGAGGTGAATCCCAGGTTGAGTCAGCGACGCTCAGTAAATTAGAGCACTCAACGGAAGGTTGACTCAGTTGGTCAGCTTGCGTCGTCTTTGAATCAGTGTCCGCTTCAGCAGCTTCATTATCTGGGTAGGTAGCATTTCTAGCAAAACCTAAAGCATCCTTCTCCTGGCTTTTGAGTTTTTGATCCCCATATCATCAAAGAAAGAGGATTGTTGATCTGGGTTCTTCTCTCTTCCGCACTTGGACTTGACTTCTCATTGGTTCCGATGTCATTTTCTCAAAGTAATTTTGAGCAGCATTTTCTTTTCCGCAAAGCTTTTTCTATCAAGAAAGGAGGCTTTCGAGATGCGCCTTGCAGCTAATCCCAGAGATCACTGATGGAAAGGTCGAATGAGGACAGATAGAGGGATGGCCCAACCTAGCAACATGTGGAGCAAGAGTAGAACTTCATGACTCAGCCCCACTTCTCATTATTTCATATATAAGGTTTTTGATCTTTCCACAATAGCATCATATACGATATATCATAGTGAAGCTGGCTTGAGGAATGAAAGTCATGCTAATGCTATAGGTCGCCCTTGTGGCTGGGTGATCTAGATGGGGGTATGCGCCGCTCAATGAGAAGCTAGTGGCATATCAGCAGCTCCTCCCGCCTGGATGCCATTTTCCGTACGCTACGAAGCAGCCGGCAAGGGAAGCGCTTCAATATCTGCTTAGACGAAAAGCAGCCAAGGTTCGAAAGGGCCCTGTCAATACGGGACCACACACGGTTATTAGACCGAGTCAATTTCTCAGCATTGTACCCAAGACCCAACAGACCCGACGCATTGATACAAGCTCAAAAATCGAGCGTCTCCGTAGCCTGTCCCACCAACTCTATCAGCAATATCAAGAATCGAGTTCAAGTCCCACGAAACAAGCCGAGGCAAATCAATATTGCCGACCGAATATATGTTTCAGCGAATCCCCTCCTCTTCAACAGAAATTCCCCCTTTGATTATCTGGGGGTCTGATGGGTTTGAGAAGACATTGGTGTAGTGGGCGGTCGAAATGTACCTGATCCTGAAACAAACCTGGGAAAGAGCAGTGAAAAATACTTATTGGAAAAGCGCCAGAGGAGGATCAAAATAGTCAAAAGGATAGTTATGAGGGGAGAAGTAAGAGAGGGGCGCGCAGCGGGGAGTACATATGAGAGTAGCTTCTTACCCACTATATTCGGTGACTTCGATGCAGATAGCTCCGTAGAAGAGGGCAGAGGAAATCATATCTATTCTAGTAGAGTTTAGGTATCCTTTACCTAGTCGTCCTACTGTCCGTCCTAATTATCCTACTAATGGATATTCTTACATATGATACTCAACCAAGGCAATAAGAAGCAATGCAATGGACTTATTTGTGTAGTAAACCTCCCTACTTGACTCATAAACTCTTGACTACTTTGCAACGAGGTGACCCAAGACACAATGCCTATATTCTCACTTTCCAAAAGTATGATATCTAGTTTCGACTTGCCCGGATGCTACGTTGAAAAAGAAATAGGTCGCTTCATTCAACATCTTATCACCACTCAAAAACTCCTCAGACAGAAACTCATGCCTACCCATGCAGATGAATACCTTGCTTGCCCGAAAACTACTATGTTTCAAGGAAAGGCACTAGCTATATGTGACATCCAGAACAAGAGTTGGAAGCCATCAAGAAGCGGGCCGGGAAGCATGTGGTGGTATTCAAGAAAGCGTGCTGCGGAAGATCAGAGATAGCGAGTTGACATTATTTCTTATCTCCAAGCGTGACTCCTCTTTCTTCGATGCCATATTCTGCTTTTTCAGAGTATGCTTTTACGGCCTCTTGCATTACGACCTTGACTACAACGATGCCGTCCATAGATCAAATGATTTCGTGGTTCACTTGACTGTCTACGGCTCCATTGCGTGTGCTCGGGCTATAAGTTTGTGAGAAATGTATCGCCTATGAAGTATTTTGCTTTCAGTTCTTTTCTCTAGGAAGAGGTGGAATAGAATAAGCCGGTGGAAGCGTAATGATCATACGTCTGTAATGCATTGTATGTCCGGTCCCATTCTTCTACCCCGGTAGTCGATGACTATTCATAGCTATTACCTTAACACCAAAGAAGAGTTCGACCCAAAAGCACACACAAGTCGAAAATAAGACAACATTTTCAGCCTCAGGGTTCTTTATCAACAGACTCAGCAGCAAGCTTGTCAGACGCGATGACATGTTTGCAAGACGAAGCATCAGACCCCGCTGCGCGCCCCTCGCCCGATAGTCCCAGAACACGAAGCGCAGGTGTGATTTGTCCCCGATCCTTCCTCCACTACACGGCCGGACCGAACGACTTTTCTTTCACAAACATCTGGTACGAAGCATTGAATTCTTTTTCTTCGCTTCCACTTAAGTTGCTATAGAGATAAGATACGGAGACAGGGAAATAGATGTAATGTAGACAAGTTGAAGGCTTAAACATACAAGCATGGTGGATGTATCTTGAGTCTCGGAGGAAGCTCCACCTGATAGGACACTATTCCTACCTTCTTGGTTATTGGGAAGGGGCCATCATATCTTATTATAAACCCCTTCTCTTCCTTAGGGACTTGAATTGTTGTGGTAGGAGTTTCACAAGTACTCTAAGTCCTCCACTTGGAATTCTATGGGTCGCCTTTTCTTGTCTGCTTCTTAGTGGCCTTGTCGAGGTAGGAAGGGCTATGTCCACCAGCTCTTACCATCCCTTAGCAAGTTGAAAGGCTGCAGGACTCTTTCCCGTGTATCCCCTCATTACTGGAGGAAGAGGTTGTTGTCCTGTTGCCAATTCCAACTATGATTCGTTGCTTCACTCCCCTGCTACGTATACTTCCTTTGCTTAGTAGGATAGGAGTGAAAGAAAGAGAGTATCAACTTGTCCCGAATGGAACCTTCTATTTATTAGTTATTGGTCTGATGCCCGACGCGTAAGAGTTTCATCGAGTTGGAGTTTCCTTCTGATAGGGAGTTCGCCTTCCTCGGGCTCTACCCTCTAAAGTCTTAGACTATATAATGGAGATTCGCATAAAAACATACACATGGTCTTATGGTGAGCGAGAGCACCCATCTGCTTCATTCCTGCCCCTGCCGCTCGTACAGCTTGTGTTGATTTGCTAACGCCTCCTGCTATCTCTTGGCTGAGACATAGAGAGATATCAGTGAAATTCATGAAAACAACGTTGATCACGCATTCCAGTCAGAAATTGGAGTCAGCCATACCTCAAATGATGTACACGAAGATTTTCATATACATCTAATTAATATGAATGACAAATGAAACTGAGCTACGAATAGTCAGAAATGAAGCTTCTACTAAATGGATACCTTAGATCACTCAGTTCGAGGGTCAGATCACTGATCTCTAGGCCCGAAAGCCTCACAGCCGCCATGGTGCTTGGTAGCTCCACGCAAGCAGTATCAGCCAGCTTAGCTAGAGAAGTTGCCGCTCTCTTCAAAGCCTGACGAATCAAGAAAAAGATCTCCAGATTTCTATTATGATGTGGACAGGTAATATAACAAGAAGGTCCAATTGAATTCAGAAAAGTGAAAGAAAGTCCCCGCTGCGCGCCCCTCTGTACCCTTCCCCTCCAAACGTCCAATTTATTGGCAACGAGAGAATTGATTTGTGACATCCAGAGGTCCAAATCACAAGCGGTGCTGCTCAAGATTGATTGAACAAAGCTTTTGGGTCAATTGGTCCTTCCTAGACAGTTTCTGGAAGGCCTCAGGTTTTCCGGTCAGATGGGTCCAATGGGTGAATTACCTGTTGTGCACTGCCGCTTCGGCCCAGCCGAGGAAAGTCAGTTCAGGGCGGGGAAAACGGGATTCGAACCCGCGACTTCTGGCGTGACAGACCAGCACTCTAACCAACTGAGCTATTTCCCCCTTTCGTCACTACTGTCGATTCAACAGTAACCTACCCTTTGCCACTATACCAAAGTAGCTGGCTTTCCCCGCTGCGCGCCCCTGTGGTACTTTTGTCTTCTTTTTACGACAATAGAAAGAGCTCTGCTCGCTGAGACTCAAAGGGGGCTCCGCGCTCTATCAGCTATCAGTTAGTTGGCGCTACGCGCGACTTCAGTTGACAAAAGCGAAGAAGCTAGCGCACGCTTCTTTCGTTGATTCGCCTTTTTTCTCAATCCGCCGGCCTTTTGGCGCTTGCCGAAGCCCCTTACTCAATCAATAATCAGACATAGTTCAAAACCAAACTACTGAAGCCTACATACCACTACGGAAGGCTTCCCTCTTCCTGGTCCACGCTTTCGTCAATAGGTGCGGTCAACTAGACCAAAGTGACAGGGAGACTCCAGCTATTAGTGGCCTTTTTCTATGGAAATGTGGTATATAAGCTCGAGTTCAGCCGTCTTGAAAGGCGTGCGAAAAGGCCTAGAAGTACAAGTGGGAGTATGGGCACTCGATCACTCACTACTTGAGGCAAGTCACTGAGCTCCTTGAGTAGGGCTTGCCAAAGAACCCCCCATAGGGGCCCCGGGAAAAGGAAGAAGGAGTACGAGCAAAGGTCGTGATGTCCACTCGGAAGGGCATGTAGCGATTGGGCTTATAGTTTAATTGGTTGAAACGTACCGCTCATAACGGTGATATTGTAGGTTCGAGCCCTACTAAGCCCATCTGACCTCCTTAATCAAAGGGGCGCGCTAGCGGGGAAATGAAGCAAGCAAATTGAAGGCAGTGGCCGTCTGCCATCGCTGGAACTGGCGTCAAGTATGGACTCACTATTGGCTACTTTGATCGCCTCGCTCCTTTCCCTTCCCGCTCGACTATCCATCCTATCCTGGTCAAGTGCCGTTCCTTTGAACTGTGAAATATCCGACTCCAGCACTGTTTCCTCCGTGCTCCCGTAATAGTCCGACGAGTAGTAGAAGAGAAAGAGAAGCTGGTAGCTGCTCTCTGTCTGAGTTGCGAATGAGTGTATCGGGAGTACCTTCCGAGACAAAGTGACGTCTTCCGAATCCTCTTGCCTAGTGTAAGCTAATGTCGGGACTATGAAGTAAATTGTCTTTGTCTTGGAGCTTTTTTGAATAGAGAGTACGGCGAATTGGACGGGGAAAAGGGCAAGTTCTTGTGCAGTGCTTTATCTCTTGGCCATTGGTAGAGCTCAAAGGAGTGGTATATTGTCCAATCTGTCAGTACTCAAGAAGATGAAAGACGTTTTTAGAATCGGCTTGCATGTCTTAAGCGTCTCGCTTTTTTAGAATGATTTGATCCGGAAGCGGATGTCTCAATAGCAGCTATATGCGATAGCCGCCTTGTTTCGTACCTTCGGAAAAAGGAGAAGGGGCGCGCAGCGGGGAAAGAGAGCTAGAAGACTGAGGAAGGCATCTTACAAGGTCCATGATCCTCTTGCCGGGGTACGAAGAAAGCAGAGCTCAGAAGACTAGCTGACTGACATAGAAGAATGAAGAGAGACAACCCCGCTGCGCGCCCCTTGGCTTGGGGACCACCTTCTTTCTATTTCCTTCTTTGATAAGAGTAGATGCCTTCATTCTCTGGCTTGTAAAGGACTGATTGGGATGGTGCCCGCCTACCATCCGCGCTTCATCTGATCTGCCCCGAACCCTGACACAACTACTTGTCCATCAGCACTGACTTGGACTGATCGGCACGGCAACGCCCACCAGAATGGAATGAGAAGGAGTCCCGGGCACGCACTATGAATGACGCACTCGATCCAATATACCTGGTGCACGCTGGCTTCAACTCACTCGCATGGATTTCCACCTGTTCCCACTAAGAGCTCTCTCTCTCAATGAACTAGAGACTCCTACTTCCATACTGAACTCTGCTTCCTACCGAGTGAATACATAAATCTGCATACCGAACCACTGCTCTCTCCTCTTATGACCGGGGCGCCGCCCTCACCCGACCTCGCTTTTTCCGCCCCTCTGTCCTATTCCGCGTTGTTATACTATCTATGGAGGTTTCTTGGCGTCTTTTGTGTTGTTCCCACTGTCGCCTCCATTACCGTCTTTAGGACTCCTAGGAGCTTTGGGAGACTTGCTGGTACTAGGGCGGCCCTTCTTCGTTTGAGGAGCCTTCTTGGCTTTCTTGGCTTTCTCCTCCCCTCTCTGTGCCCGGGCTTTCTTTGGTTTAGCCTTATCCGGCTCGTCACCAGCTTGGGGAGTTTCCGGGGATGGAGATGGGCATATTCCACTAGCTAGCACTAGTTCCTTCAGCTCCTTGAATTTATTGTTTCACTCATCCCTATCTTCACGGAGCTCCTCGACAACATTCTTGAACTCATCCTTCTCTTCATGGAGCTTCTTCACCTCCGAGGCGCGGGCACTTGCGTTATGCAGGTAGAGATACTGGATCACACGACTATCTTCGCTCCGAAGATCGAAGACTTTGATAGGTTTCGTATCAATCCACATATGGTCAGAATCGTACACTGGCTCCCGCTTATCATAAGCATCGCGGCCCCCTATCTTCACATCAATGATTTTCTTCACTATTTCGAGGCTATTCCAGTTGATTGCGAAAGGATTCTTTATAGTGCCCTTCTGGGTATGGCTTCGGTTTGCAAATTGGGCTTTGAAAGACTCCATATCAACCAAGGACTTGGCAATACCACCGTGTTTGATAATTCCTTGACCATCTTCAGTAACAACGGCGGTACACTTATCATTCAAGATGATTATATCCTTGATTTGATACTCCAATTTCATAGCCCCAATACGGGTGGAAGATACCTCGTCAGCCGGGAGTGGATGATCAAGAATAGCAGAGTCAGTATCGGTGTAATAACATCCTGAACTACGGATATATTGGTACATATGGATTCGCCCGTAAGCTGTGATAGCGGCTGAGATTTGCACAGCGGAGTTTGCTGGTTGAATCCAGTCATCATCGAATTCTTCCGAATGCCCAGATCTGCTCAAGTAAGAAACAATATAACACTCGTCGCCAATCTTATTCCCGTGGTCAAACTGAGGGTGTTTGACCAACTCATCGTACCGCTCAGAATTGCATATCTCAGTGATAGTACTCTCGGGATTTATACCAAATCGACCATAAAGCGAATTCATCAGTAGCTTATAGATGTAGACCATGGCTTTATCGCCCTTCTTTTTAGCTTCCATCCGACTACCGTAAATCGTATCGACATAGGTAGCAAATGGGCTAGGACGACTTTCGTACAAATAGCCCTCTATCGGATGCACTTTATACCCCAACTTCTGAGCATACTTAAGCTCTTCCGAGAAATACACACCCACGAAAGCGCCCTGAGGGTATTTCAGCTTAGATTTGGGGAGCTGACGATAGGGCAAGAATGGCTTATCCAGATCAGATGGGCATATTACTAAGGCTTTCATAAAACCGAACCCCGCTGCGCGCCCCACATCAAGACCGTCCAAATCCTTATGCCAGACCGCGGCACCACCCGGCATACGTTGAGAGCCCATAACAAACGGATACAACGAATTCACATCATACAAATAGAGATTCGAACCACGAGGCTTGTAAACCTCACAACGACCACCATAGTACCCTTGACGCACGAACTTGTCCGTGTTACGATTAGGAACATGGATAGGACAAACCTTGGGGTCGTAATACTTTGATCGAAAGATCTTCATGGCAAGAGCAGATATAGTAAAGCATTCACAAATATTCACACTGTAATGATTATAAGAAATCCATTGAACTTTCAACAGAATACCTCCTAAAAGACGGACATCTTGACGAAGATACGGCAGCACCTCCTCCCTAAGCTTACTCAGACTTTCCACTCGCACTTTGCTATGATCGAAACAACCCTTACTACCTAACTCAGGACATAAACTCTCCCCGAGCTTCTCCAAACTATCAGGCAATAGTGTCAACGAATCTCGGAAATCACACAACAACTTCTTCCTATGTTTGCTAGTGGTATCGCTCGCCGGACGACGGTACACCCTCAACTGAGAAATCCGGTTATTGCGGATTAGCGCCTCAGTCTTGTACTGATGGGACATATGCAGGGCTAGAAAGTTCATTATGAATACACCATCGAAACGACTGAAATTATGAAAATACACACTACGAGCACCCTTAGTACAACTCACTACTTGGATTACACGTTCTAAAAACATTAGCATCATATGGTTACTTCGATCCTTAAACAAATCATATTGCAAGTAATCCTCGGAATAATAGCATTCAATCAGATCATCTTTGGAAGAGACATCCTCGTCGGGGTGCACCAACAAGAAACCAGCGGCATACGGAGTATGAACCTCATTAAGTAACAGTGTCTCAAGATCGGCTACAACGAATGAACTACGGCGGGACCACTTTCGAGGTGATATAGCAGTAATCATACCCGGCTTACGTTGATGCCCTGGAGACCTTTCAACAGACTTTCCAAAACCACTAACAAATATAAGCTCAAAGATAGCATTGGCAATCTGATCATCAGTCAGACCAGAAGTAGGCTCACGCTCCTCCTTACCCGACACATACACACGAATTAAGAGACCATGTAACAAACAATTTGAATACTCCTGACCTTTACGCTCAACCTCTTCACTCACCTTGATCATAGTATCCACGTTGAGCACAGCTTTTCCAGCACCATTCAGCAAAGAAATTGCCTTCTTATTAATGACAAACTCGACTAAACTACCATCAGCCATCTCCATAGTATAGACAATAGTGAATTTACCCGCCTCTATACCAGTACCATAAACATACTCAGCTAGCAGCTTCATCACAGACAAGACAATCAACTCACGCTTATTCACACACAAAGGATCCTTAAAAGACACCCAACATAAACGTAACTTGCTATGAGGATCACTACATTTCTCACCCGCAATAACTGAGTTCAATTCCAACCACTCTATATCAAAGTGCTTTCGGGAAAATTCCATAGCCTTTTTGCGACTACCCTCTGCGCTTTCTGTAAGCTATGAGTCTATCGGTCAACGAGCTGAACTGTTCTACCGTGAACGAACGCGTATCGATCCGCGTTTGAGTACGTCGTAGAGTTTAGTGCTACTTTTCTTCGTTTGTACGTCAGATAGAGATCTGCGAGTGTACATCTGCTAGTCTCCCTCTTCTTTTGCTTGTGTACGGGATCAGATGATGATCGACTGGCCATCGGTTATGCATACTGAAAAAAAGTAGTGTGGAGAAATCCGGCGCTTCGAAGGTTGGCTACCAGAGAAGTCAAGGGTATGCTCTAAATTCTGGTACTAGCTTCATGAATTGGGAGTGAGTGTTTAAGCGCATCTTTCTCGAAGAAGATGTTAGAGACTTCTTGCTACGAAGAACCTTGACTGCCTCGAAGATAGAGACACGGCCATTTCTATTCCACTTTGATATAAGCAACTCGAACTATCTGTGATTTTATGTCACTTAGAGCCATTCGACGCCTTGGATCCTGTCCTGAGAGACGAGACTTACCTAGAATCGAAATGGAGTATCTCGAACGAATCCGACTCCAGAATTGAATATATAACAACCAGAGTGAAGTACTTCAGAGATCCGACGAGCCCGCGAGGGTCAAGAAAAGATCCGTTCGTGGGAAAAGATGAAGAGAGAACTTCGAAATAAGTTTCCGCCGGAGTGGTACTTGCAAGAAGCATTTCTTCAACTTCACGAGTTTGCTCAGCGTGATCTGTCTGTGGCAGACTACACCGAAGATCATGATGAAGTGTGGCATCGCGGAGCCCGAAGAGCAAACAATAGCCCGCGGGCTTCGGAAAGAGATTCGTGACGCGGTACAACTCAAAACTTTCGACTCTTATCATGATTTTTTTCCACTTTCTCGTTGCCTTGACAATTGTTATTGGCCCCTTTTATCAAGTGAAAACCAGCATGTGTATTGGAATAGGTTTCTACAGCTATGATTTGAAAACTAGGTCCTATTTGCTTCAAGAAGTAAGTATTAGCCTTTTGAATTCATTAATTCATAGTAGAGTGCAGTTGACAGAGCTCTGTAAAGGATGTCGATCATTCAACCTCCATTCCTTTTTATGCATATCGAGCATGCCATTATCTCTCTTGTCAAGCCGAAAGGTCATAATTGGAATCTCACATTGTCATAAAGGTACTTCTGTGGAAGCTGTAATCATGAGATATGATACCAGACGTCGGCAAGTATGATGGGAAGCCGCGGTTCAGTTCGGCCGGGAGGTGCCAGATACGACCTTCAGACCTCACTCTCCTATAGAAGAATTCAAACTCCACAAATCAGGTTTCCTTCGGATATCGATATAAATAGATCTTTTGAGGAGGAAAACCACGTGAAAGTGAAAGTCCTCAGCCGACTCCCCGCTGCGCGCCCCTAGCAATGACCAGGGCCTTTGAAGCATATAGTTGACTCAGTCTTTCGTTAGGTCAGACCCCAACATCCATCGACTACACTTATTCGTTCGCATTTCTGAGAGTCAGAAAAATTCTATTTGTCGGCGCTTTTTGAAATATTCTCATTTTGAGTATGAATGTTTCATTTCCGACCTTTCGATTAACCTAAAGAGCGGGCAGAAGGTCAGAAATGAAATACAAACGGCTATATGAGTTTATGTACACAAAGAAAGAAGAGGCTTTTGGTAGAATAGCTTGGCACGGTATAAAGTATAGGTTTATGTAGTAGTTTTTCTTAGGGATAGCTAAGTGGAGACAGGCGCCGCAAGTCTCGGTTTATACATGGGTATATGTTTGATACCCAAGGTAAGCTGATAGAGCTAAAAAAGCATGAACGGGGGCTTGGACTAGGGCATGTCAAGTTGAGTGAAATTCACAGACATTCAAAAAGTAGTAGGCAAACAAGTAGCCGGCGATAGGGCTGTACGTGTAATAGGTCTAGGGATAAGTGAAGTGCACGCACGAGATCAAGTATACGCTTGAGGTCACGGGTAAGCAAATCAATCTCTCTCCTCTCTCCAAAGACCCGATCACTGAGCTGGAAAAACCCATGCTAGACTTCATCAATGCCAAAATGCCTACCTACTTCAAAGAACTTTCTTCCCGGGGAAAGGACAAAGTCAAACTGAAGAAGCTTCAACCTCATTCTTCTCTTATTTACTATACTACTGAACTCTTAAGAAAACAGATTAGGCATGGCATAGTTAGCTAGACAAGCAGGACTTGCAAAAGGCCCACCGACCGCATCGGTCAACTCCAATATGTCTTGTCAAAAAAGAAATCTGGTCACTGAGCGTACCATAGAGGAGGAAGAAATTCGTTCACCTGGATTTATTGACCTGGGTGCCGTGGGCGGACTTTTGACCACGGAAACTCCGATACAGAAATGGCTAGCTGTTGAATTCCTCCAGTCAATATAGCTCTCCTCTTCTGTTGTTCTCTTGTCGGGCTTTGTGTCAGCCAAACTCCGACGTGCCAATTCTTCTCGTCTATCTTTTTCTTTGAACCCCAGTTACTTACTATCAAAATGCTTTTCAATCCGCCGGATGATTAGGTTTGAAGATTGATAGTGATCGATTTGGCCATTGAATTTATGCTTAAACCTTGGTTATTGTCACTCAAGCTACTTGAAGGACCGGCTGGCCTGATTTATTGGATGTATCTTGCTCCTCGCCGCAGCGAGATTCTCATAGGATAGCGATAAAGGAGCAACGCTTGCGGCGCGCTCGACCTTTTTTTTTTCTTCAATGAATAACACATCACTCTTTTGATAAGCGCCAATTCCTTTTTTCCCTGAGCACTTTCTTTCTGACTTTCCTGCTGGCGTTATCTACCAACTTCTAGCAGGTGGAGAAAAGGGCAAAATCTCCGTGACCTGGCGCCTTTTTGATTTCATTCAACAAGGGCTGGCTTATTCTATTGAAAGACGAAATGGCCTAGCAAATAGGAATGCCCCCAACTCTTCCCAAAATGCATGGTCTAGACAGACATAACAGTGGTCTTTTGCCTACTGCCAGCCATTACTTCAATACTCTAATCCGCTTGTCAATTCTTGGTGTAAGACTCACTCGTCAATTCTTTGTGATTGAATTTGGCACTGATAAGGTGTGACTTATTGGATTGGATGTATCTTGCTCATTCATCTGTGTAAGAATTAGGAATTCCTCTTCCAACTCGTCCCAAAATGGGCGTTATGGCAAAGAACAAGAAGAAAAAACAAGAAGAAATTTGTCCAATAGTAACAAAAGGTGCCTCTACAGGTTGACATCCGATCCAACCTAGTAGTAAGCAATCTGCCAAAAGCAACCAAAATATTCCTTGGTAAATGGGTCGAAAACTTGAACTACGCACATACATACTTGGAAAAAAAGGTAAAGCCAAGAGAGATAGAAAAACTAGTGCTATTGCGGCTACACCTCCCGCTTTGTCAGGTATACTGCGAAGAATGGCATAGATCGGTAGGAAATACCATTCCGGCACAATATGAGGCGGGGTGGACATCGGATTAGCAGGTATATAATTGTCGGGATGCCCCAAAACATTAGGAGCATAAAAAATCCAAATGGAAAAAAAGATAGCAAAAGCTACCCAACCTACTAGATCCTTGACATAAAAATAAGGGTAAAAAGAAATTTTATCCATCTCTGAATGTACCCCCAATGGATTATTTGATCCATATTGATGCAATGCGGCCAGATGAAGAAGACTGGCGCCTGCTAAAAGAAAGGGGAGTAAATAATGAAGACTAAAAAAACGATTTAAGGTGGCATTGTCGACGGAGAAACCACCCCAAAGCCAAGTCACTATGGTATCTCCTACTACAGGTATGGCGCTAGCTAAGCTTGTAATTACTGTAGCTCCCCAAAAGCTCATCTGACCCCAAGGTAGTACGTATCCTATAAAAGCTGTCACAATCATTAAGAGGAATATGACAACTCCGATACACCAAACAAATTCCCTAGGACTGCTATAACTCGCATAATATAGACCACGAAAAATATGAAGGTAAACCACAATGAAAAACATACTTGCCCCATTAGCATGCATATAACGTAGCAACCAGCCCCCTTCAACATCTCTCATAATGTGTTCGACGCTGTTGAAAGCTAGATCAACATGGGGTGTGTAATGCATAGCTAAAAAAACGCCAGTCACTATCTGAATGACTAAACAAAGACCGGCTAACGAACCGAAGCCCCACCAATAACTCAGATTGCTCGGGGTTGGATAATCTATCAAATGCTGGTTCAGTGTGGAGGCTATAGGTTGTTTGAGAAGAGAGAATCGTTGGTTCCTTATAGTCATTTCTCTTTTCTATCGTTCAAACTCCTATTCCCCCCTTATAAACCCCCCCTTGCCTTGATGTCAATTGGCTTCGCTGCGCCCTTCAGAAGAAAAAAGCTGCATGAGCAGATTCATCACATTTCGGCGAGAGGGGCGCGCAGCGGGGACTGGGCTACGGATTTGTCAGTTGGTTGATTCTCGAAGGTCATTCGGAAAACAAACTGCCGCTTTCCTCGTCAATAAGAAACCCACCTATGAAAGCGCCAGGGAGAACGGCGCATTCAGAAGTTTTGCCCGCGTGCAATGCAAACTACCTTCCAAAGTAGATTTCCAAGAAAGAACTCAAAATGAAAGATTGTCCTTGTGGAGTTTTGGAAAGGAGAGAATGAGAAGAAAGTCACTCTCGGAAACTCTTATTGGACGAGAGAGAGTGAATATGATATTGGCGTGGGTTCTACCAACGAAACGAAGAACTTGGTGGTTTTGTCTTTCTCATTCGGAACCTTATTAGTATTAGTGAGCGGGTCCACACCCATACTCAGGCTTCAATGGGGGCCTCATCCGGGGTGAACATGAACAAGAGTTCTCTTCCAAAATGAATGTATGATAGTGTCGGGCCTCACTTTTGATCTTGTTTACTGTAGCGGTGATCTTACCCTGTACGTAGTCTATGTCTGGGGAGACAGGTGCGGTAGAGAGGTCCCCCACTTCGATTCCCGTCCCGTTAGCATCGTAGATACGAGAGTTGGGATTACTCCTCCCTTTCGGTCCTCCGCCGGACGGTAATGGACCGTCAACCCTTGCTTGTGGACCAGCTGCAGAGCTCACCTTTGTTCGAGAGGTTTGGTGCTTGCTACCAAGACGATTTCTTGATGCCCATCAAAGAACCTCGAGATGCTAATCCACGAAAAACAATACGAGAAATGCGAAAGAACTCATATACGGAACGAGGGCGACCCGTGTAAATACATCGATTTCTGACTCGTGAAAAGGAACTATTTCGTGGCAACTTGGACAACTTAGAACGATGTTTGTCCCGCATATCAGACGGGAGATCGGGATCTTGACAAAGGGCTTTATAAAGCTTTCGTCTCAATTCATATTTAGCCGCAAGCAATCTACGTTTGTGATCTCGTATATTTCGCTTATCCGACATCTGACTGACTTTCCCCCTCCTCTTTTTGCAAAAAGCCGCTCCACAGTAGTAAAGTCTCATCTTTGGTGTTGGCCGAAGTGAAAATAGTCACATTGAACCCTCGAATATGCTCGAATATCTCGAAATTCTCTTCCAGTTCTGGGGAGAATTCACAAAACTCCGTTTCCATAGAGAATTGAATGGATTTGTCCCGTATTTCGACCGGATAATCTAAAATAATAGACATTACTGTCAAGATTCTTACCAAAAAATGGAACATTCCATGCCCTCGGAGAACGCTTTGTCGTGCAAAGTCACTTACATATCCAGTGTCTTTTTTTGACCCCAAGAATGGATTGGATCGAAACGACTTTCCTGCTTTGAAATCAGGGCCCCTTTGTGTCTGTATGAATCTCTGACCGCACAAAATCTCCATAGCCAATTTGCCAAATGGGATTCTGAAATCAGAGACTGCTGCTTTTGGTACTAATCTGATTTCAAACGATCCAGGAACTTCCATAACATTGGCGTAATTCAGTTTGAGCAAAAGATCTTGACGTAATACATCTTCGTAATGAAAATGGAGTGGAAACATCATGGCTGGCGCTGCTTTTTTGTGAGAATGAGCACTCTTCCACTATCCGTTTCAAAAAGGATAGTTGATCCTTGACAAATAATACGAAAGAGTGAAGAAAAATGCCGAAGCGAGACCTCTCTGTTTTTCTGCCTTTCGACGTCTACCAATGGAAATAGGATCTGAGACCGGATTCGGTTGCCGGCTTCACCGACCCCTCAGGGCCATTCAGGTGAGCACATTGGGCCGACCAGTCGATTCTCTTTTTCCGATCTTCCACTATCTATCCTACGTAGCAAAAAAGACTAGAAATTCCATCTTATATGCAAGAAAAAACATACACTATATATGAGTTTATGCACAGCAAGGAAGAAAGAAGCTGCTTGAAGAGAATCAAAGCAAAAGACAAAGATGAAAACAAAGATGAATGCACTCCATAATATCATAGAACGAACAAACTTGACTCACAAATACCAAAACGAACAAACTCGACTCACAAATAGATTCAATAAGCAGAAAAAACGGAACAAATAAACAAACATCTCTATTGACGTTATTATGTTATTACATCGAGAACAAAAAGCTATGTTTCTGAATCATAAGTGAGACGTTTGCGTAGACCAAGAGGGCAGTCTCCATAAGTCACCAACTGAGCTATCTGCATGATTTCTCAATGCAAACTGGATCCAAGATTGAGCGATCCTCTTTTTGGAAAGGCAGTTCCCCGCTGCGCGCCCCTCTTCTTGACCTTTTCCGGGGCTATGAAATATATGGGACTTTCTTCCACCAAAAAAGGTTCCAATTCAATACTGATGGTGCTTCCAAGCGGAACCAAGACTTGCATGGTGCTGCCACGGGACATTCTGGTTTTTCGGGTGCTGGTGGACTTCTCCGAGACTGTTCAGGAACATTGATCTGTGGGTATACCTGCATACAAGCCTACAAGGCGGCGCTTTGGTTGAGAAAGACCTGAACTTGTTAGAGCGTTCGTGCCCTGGTCACTTCACTTACCTAAAAGAGAAGGTGAAATAAGCTGACAAAGTCCCAAAAAGAAAGACAGAGAAATATTCTCTAGTTGTACCCAGATCAAGGGGCCGGGCTAGAGGACTCTCTATCGTCCCCATCGTCCTAACAGCCGCTCACGCAATTAGAGCTACGAACAGTTTGATTTGTCTTGGGCAACAGAATACATAACATACTCAGGGGTGCCGGGCTTGGCTCAATATCGGGATAGAAGGAGGCCTAGGAAACTAGGGTGTTTCTTCCGATCTTTGACTCCATAGTTTGCTGCGTGCCTTATTACACCCTCAACAACTATTTTCATACTAGATCTTGACTACCGACCATGGGCGGGGTCGCTTAATTGTGTGATGACCTTTTTCCCTCAGGCAACGACAGTGGATCGTTTCACTCATGCTTCTCTTATGATATGATGGGAGGTCCTTCTTCCACTGATGGTTTACTCTTGTTTTGCTCGTCGGTGGACCGCTGACTTAGAGTACCAACAGCTTTCACTAAGGTGCTAGGACGGAAGAAGTGACGCTTTCGGTTTTCAGTTACTGAACGAGCTCTCCTTTCGTATGAGGAAAAGGTACCGGTATCTTCTATGGAATAGCCTAGACTCCTCTCCGAAGCAGCTATTGGCATAAGTAAGACCCGCGGGGATATGGCAGCGGCATAGGAAAGAGGCTCTCTAGTGCTTTAGATAGCATTCCTGTAGTCTCTGACCTCCGTCACTCTCTCATTCGCCTCGCTCCACTAGCTATTAATAAGTTTCAATAGGCACTAGCTTGCACACTCCAACCTTACCCTTCTGTCCTACCTAGACTAGTGAAAAGTCTGTATTTCGGAGCCCAGATAACCTTACTTGACTACCGACTCAGGCTCCAGAATCAGAAAGTAGGAAAGCTTGCAGGACTCCTCAAAGGAGAAAGAAAGCTGAACAAGACCATGCGGATAAATAAGAGAAGGGCCTATAATCAGAAGTGGCTGTCTGAACTCCAATTGCGAGCGCAATCTGGTACCTACTATCTATTTAGTTCACTCTGACAGCAGCCCCCAAAAGAGAGTAGGAACTATTCAAAGAAGAACCAGAAACTTTCCTTCTCTTTGGATCAAGGACACACGCTGGGGCAAGGCAGTCTACTCCAAACGTGCCTACGTTCAGGACTTATGGGCTTTGTGGAGTCAATGGAGTTATACGAATGATTTGAAGAACCATAGTGAATGCTAGCTAAAAAGCTGCCTCCTTTCTCATTGCAAGTGAGTGCTTTGCCTTCTTTTTTTCTATTTATTTGATGTTTCGGGCTCGGGCATTCTTCTACTCTTTCGCCGATCAGTCCAGCAAGGAAGAGGGAGAGACTACCTACCTACGTATTTGATCTAGCGAGGGACAAGTCCAGATCCATCCGAGCGACCATTTCATTTTTCCAGTGAGAAAGGTTATAACAGCTGCTCGTCACTACTAATTCCATTCGAAAGTGGAACTTATCCTTCACCGTTATCGCGTTCAATTGCCGGTAGTCAACACACAGACGCCATGACCCGTACCACCCGAGTCAAGTACCAGCCCATATGCAAGTAGATCAGTCATCTGAGGAGACTATGAACAGTCAATTGGTACGATCCCTCCGTCACCCCAGAATGAAAGGGGCGATCTCGTAGTTCTTGGTCTTTGAAAAATGCGTTATTAGATGCTGCGCTGTCCCATGGAGTGCGGCCGAACCGACAAGTACCCAGGACTCCACAGAATGCGAAGTCAGACAAAGATGCTTTCACACCACCACATCCATTCCCTTCGCGGAACGAATGAGCTATCGTCACGTGTGTGGAACGTTCCTGCCCGGCCCTTATTCGACATGGGAGTCACTGCCTTCAGAAAGAAGGGAGAAGTGTAACATCGACCGCTCCTACCAAAGGGGACTTCTTTCCCCGAGGGAAGTGTGCCCGGTGTGGCACGCGACGAGGTACTACCAGAGCTTGCATGGGGCACGGAAGCGCCGAACTCAGCATTCCCTTTTGCAGACTGATTCCAAGGGTACAGGTGAACTTTCTTTATCAGCCTTTCTGGGAAGTGGTTGCTTACCGCAATGACGCCTTCTGTAGCCTCTACTTCCGCCTCTTCCGACGTGATTCCGATTCCTAGTTATGCCGAAGGTCTGTCTGTCATATTATCGTCAATGATGAGATTTTCGCTTTTCCTCCCGCTGCCCCGAGATATAGAGATGGTTTCCTTCCTTTTTCTTCCGCCCAAGTTCCGTGACCCTTAGCGCTCTTCCTAGGAGGTGAGTTCTTTGTACGACCCCGCTGCGCGCCCCTAGAATAAGCAGTTCCGCCTAGGAAGCCTATGAGCTCTTTGAGTGTCTCTGGCTTAGGCCAATTCACCATCACTTCCACCTTGTTAGGATCTGTTGCCACCCCAAACACCCTACCAGACTTATGGCCACGCGAACCCATTACAAGACTTTAGGCTCATCCTTCGAGAATCGATCTCTCAGTGTGCCCACCAGGCTAAGGTCTCAGGAAATATGCATCAATGACTGAGGTAAGTAAATCAGTGGTCCGGAGCGAACAATTATGTTCCGCTCGAACCATTATACGCTTCTAGCTGGGTGGTACAGATTCTCTTTCATATCTATCTATCGTATCGTCAAGTCAAGGTACGTCTTTCCGACTATAAGATTAGCGAGGAAACAATAGACTACGGGACTCAACAAGTAGGGCACGGTGATCAGGAGTGGAGATGAGAAAGAGTCGCTTAGATAATATGCCTAGACCAGAAGACTAAGGGATTCTGAAGGTCTAGACGTAGCCTTCTTGAAATGTCATGCCAGTTAAGGCAGGCCATTACTTGACTCAATCTATCCGGCAAAGGCACAGCTAGCGCACGGGAGAGGTCATTAGCCAGGGAGCATTTGAAACTCGGCGCTACATCACGCTTCCTTGTAACGATCAGAACTTTCCATCCCCGCTGCGCGCCCCTTGGCCAATCTCAGATTTCCAAGCATCGGTCCACTTTTTTCATAGGTCTCGCGATGGGTCAGTCCCGACCGGTCTCTTCGGCAACTTGCTAAGGTTCACACCCTGGCATCGTTACTCCACGCAAGGGGCCAGCTCTATCTAATTTCACAAAGCTATGAGCCCTCACGAATACCACTATATGGTTAGTCAGACCCATAGTCATAACCAGGAATTGACAATCCCAGGCTTGAATTTCACTTCCTTCCAGCGATAGACTCGTTGACTCATAAGAGCAAGTCCCGAGGTTCACTAATGTCCCAAGCATATAGAGCTGAAGTATAGACCTAATTCAATAGTTGGCTCGTAACATCAGGACAGGACTTCCGAGCTTTCTAGGGTGGCGCGCAAGTTCTTGGCGGCTGATCGATTCCATTGTTGGAGTAGATGTCGATTTGATGCTCTTCTGAGGATTCGGATTCTTCACTATGATACTCGAATCTTGACTAGATTGCATCAACAAAGCAGGTGGGGAACTCAAACTAATTGCCCAGAAGAACTACTTGTCTTGTTATTGTTCAACGACCTGAATCTGCTATTTCAAGTTCACCCTCACTACTAGTTCTCTTCAGCCCGCGTTCAGGAGTTAGTGTGAAATAAGCGAATGCGCCGATCAATTCTATGAATGAAGCCAATTCAGTTACCAGATTTATCGAACCTACCTCAAGGAAGACCCTCAATTAGCAGAGGGAATATTGCTATCAAAGACAACTAGCCTAACAACAACAACTTCTACCCAATTCGATCATTCCTTTGTCCCTTCTCTTTCTTCTTGGATCGCATAGAAAATTCTGAGCTTGTCTCTCTGAAATGCTGCCTTCGTCATGATGCATCATTCCTATTACTTTTGATGATTCGGATGATTAGGAATCCGAACTGCTGAGACAGTTGCCTCTGCACTTGCAAGTATCTCCGTCATCGCTTGTCTGACTAGTATCTTCCTGGTCTTGTACAGCAGCACCTACACGCTTTGCTTTGCAATCCTTGGCGTAGTGTTGTGCACTTGTAACAAGGCCTTTCCTTCTATCTATTGTGCCTATCTCAGTAGTTTCCCTCGAAGCCCGTGAACCCCGAAAGTCGAAGGAACCCTGGCTGGTTGAGCTCTCCCAGTATCTAGTGAGTTTTCATTCCCCGCTGCGCGCCCCTGATCGTCTCTCTTCTGAGTTTCCGCTATGTCCCTATCCTAGGCAGCTGCTGCTCCGGACGATAGAACTAGAGTCCGATGGATGGGTCATATGGCTAGACGCTCTTTCCTATTGACTTTCTTTGTCGGATTGCTATCTTAGTAGTCAGTCAGACGCTAGCTTTGCCTATCTGACAATTCAGTAACAATGTTGGAATTCAATCCTTGAACTCTTCATCGTTTTGGGTTTGTTCAGACTTTCTTCCATATCTCACGTTGGCATTCATGTCTTGATTCTGGCAAGAAGATTGGCGTGAAGAATTCTCGGGAACGGAATCCTACGAAGCTCCATTTCCAAGTTGTCAGGGCTAGTTGTTACCAGAGTGATACCCTTGATTTCAGGACTCTTATGAATCTTATGTACCGGTTCGCCAGGAATATTCTGCACCGGGTTGATCGGAGTCTGAAGTTTACCACGAAATTCACAATTTGAACTAATAACCGGATTTTGTCTACCGCTTTTGGGACTCGTATTCTGATTCCTGACCTTATGAGTGGGTATATGTTTGATCTTCTTGTCCTAGGATGGGTGGTTTGTTCGCTTTGATCGGTCTCGGTTTCTTTTTGGTAAACCGAGCCCTAGCAAATCGATACAAACTCCTACCTCAGGATTTGGATTTGGGCGCATCGCACAGATATCAGCATTATCAAGTGGCACCCCACGGGGTCGTCATGAACGCCTAAATAGTCTTGGTCGCCGGCGGTGTATGGTTTCTTGGTTGTTGAAGGTCTGCCTCATATGGAAGGTCAAGTGCTTTCCAAAGTCCGAGATGGAAGGTCCCATATGCTAGGTCGGTGAGTCAATTCCGGCGCATTTACCAGATGGTAGGTCAATCTGTAGAAGTAGTTCAATCCATTATCTGTAGTTCAATCCATTATCTTTATAAGTAGGAGATGGCCCTTATCTATTGTCTTCATTATGCTTTGTCCTATCTGTCCCTTATCTATGTTGGTAATCAATTTGTCCTATATTAGATGTATAGCCAACTTGTCCGAGCTCTTTCTTCTCTATGTTGGTAATCACCCACCTTTTCCTATATGAGATGGGTTGTGATAGCCAACCTTCTCTATGTTGGTAATTCTGACTGGTTCTACTTGGTAGGTCAAGGCATCATAAGTCAAGAGGCCGGTCTATCGGATGAGGGGAAGTCTCAGATGTGAACGAAAGGGAATCGCTAGTGCCGAGACAGCCAAGCGAGAACCGGGGGTTCTAATCTGGGAGTTATCACTCACAATCTGAACATGATTGCACACGTGAGACACATCGACCGAGAACACCCACTCACAATTTGTTAGCCGCATATCCCCAAGTGGAAACTTCAAACTCCCCACGTGGCACACAATTCAAAAACCAAGGCCTCTATCACAATATCCCAGGCCCATCATCGCACAGCCATCAAAAGCCTCAACATGTCCCATCTTATGTCAGTGGCTGGTCTCGACAGCACCATAGTTTGGACAGCCCTGGTCTCATCGTAACTGGATCCCAACAAAGAAAGTTCCCTTCCAACCTGGCGTTCGGCCGGCCCCAGTCAAGCCAAAGCAATATGAGACACTGAAGGGCCTCCACCATTGTGAACATCCAGGAATACACAGAGGCCCACGAGCTTATAGAAATAGACCCAGATAGAAGCGTTGCAAGCCTCCGAGATTCCGATCAGCCATGCACGCCATGCAGACCTTCAAACCGATGAGCTCCAAGTAATCCTCACGAGCCAAAATGTTCCACACCAAGCCGCCATCTTCCTGTCAAAGTCCTCTGCTCTCTCTCTTTCACCCCGGAAAAGATATGCTTCCGCTCTTGCCCCACTGTGGGAAAACAAAAGGCGGAACCGAGGGAATATAGGGGACTCCACCCCTTCAACCAGTAGGGGAATACCAACGAGGGTCAACTGCTCCAGCACTTTCAACCTGTCCAAAGCCCCCGCTAACGCGCCCCTCTCTTTTGGATGACGGATCAACACCTGGACGAGCTACCCCCTTTAGAAAGCACATACCTATCTCCGGCTGACTCTCCTGGTCACCGAAAGCCTTCTGTTCCTGGTTTGAGCGAGGGCTTCGGTCATTCACCCCGCCACTGTATTCTATTTTGTCTAAAGTCATCTTGACCAGACTTTTTGGTCAAATCTTGGAATTATATTACTATTATTCTGGCTAGAATTAGCCCCCATTCCTAGTGGATTATGATCAGATTGGTATCTAGGTAGCACTTTGACAAAGCTATTTTTGAATTTCCCCCCAATCGGTGGAGCAAAGGAACTTCTCTAACAAGGCCATTGATGCAATATTTATCAGATTTGACCAAGTATATTTCTGACCATTCAGCTTGATCTCTATCAAATTGAGATCATTTATCAGTCTATTCAAGCCTATACTAACACTAACAAACAAAGAGGAGCCTCTCTTAGCGTTCTTCCCTTCCGACGAGGTTCGGTTACTTTCTTTCGGGAAGCCATCTGATGCCCGCCTCTCCTGAGATTCTTCCGAGCAAGAAAAACGCTATTCCTACGCTCTTCCTACTTATTAGGTTAGGAAAGAAGTCGATTGCATATTGTCCTCTAAGATGGGCTCGTCAGTCCCCGCTGCGCGCCCCTTTGATTCCGAGGTTCCCTTAGCGTTCTTCCTACGACATTCTTCCGACGCTCTTACGAGCAACTTCCTACTTATTACAAAATACGAGGTAGCCCATATTCTCGTGAAAGAGGTGACGTCAGTTCTCATCTCAAGTTCCTTCCTTTGCCCGCTTCCTTTAGCGCTATTCCGAGTAGGTTGGAAGCTTCTTGTTTGGAGTTCTCTTCCTAGGTTCTGTAGCGATTCTTCCGCTTGTCCTCCTGCTGCCCCGGCTCCTTTGCTTTGCTTTGCTTTTTCCTTCGTAAGTAACATAGCGCAACAGCCCCCAACAAATGAAACAACAAACACCATGATCAACAATCGAATGTGCTCTTTCTCTCTTTCCACTTGCTTAGTCCCTTTGATGTTAGGAGTGAGTCCTAGGTCTACCTTTGTCTCTTTTTCTGGTTTGGTTGAAATGCATAAAGTGATACGAATGCAGCAAGTTCGAACAATGAATAGCAAAGCGGATAATCACTATTTCATGGTGTCAATCTCTGTGGTTGATATCTCAGTAACGCGGGAAGACGTCTTATGGAAAGTGAAAGGGGCTTGTCCTTTTTTGTCTCGAGTCATTGTGGCATTGGAGAAGGGAAGTGATCATCGTTTTTGTGTAGGGCTTCATTCCTCGTGTTCTTCGTTGTACAGTGTTCAAAGCGGCCTCATCACTGCTTTTCCCGGCTATCACCTTGAATTGAGGAGGTCCCGCACCTGGGTGACCATAATCGAATCTGCTCTGGCTTTGGATGATAACCCTGAGCTTTTCAATGACGATATCACCCGCTTACGTATCATGATTGAAGAGAAGAAACAACATAAGGCATATAGCCACTTCAACTATCCAAGTGATTCTGTCTTTTCCAAACAACAAACTACACGTACTGAGACCATTCTGACTATTATTCCTATCGTCCTTTCACTACTTATCTGTGCTGCTACCTTCTTTCTGGACTTCACGCGGTTAGAAGAAATGCAAATAGCCAATCAGCTTATCCTCGATGGTACGAACTTGATTCATCAGCTTTTCTTTGACAATAGTCCCTTGGTGGATGATCTTCTAGTTGCGCCGTCCATTCCAATTCCAGACGAGGGTAAACATGGGTTCTATTCATTCCTTATGGATTATTTTGGTTCGATCTTGATATCCTCATTATGTTCATTGCTGTTCTTTCTTTTCAAACAAGCTCCGCCGACACCGCCTCCAGCTACTCACTTTCCATCCAGTCCCAACGAGACAATCCCCCCAGAGGTAATAGGCAGTACACCCGAGGAATACGAAATCCCTCCTATAGTAAGCCCTCCTCTCTTCGTAGGAGCAGAGCTCGTTCCGGCTAGCCCCAATCAATTCTTCCCGAATCTTGTACTATACAAATGGGTGGAAGATCCGCGTCAACCCGACCAATGTCAATTCTTTTGCCACTGGGTACCACCACTACAATATATTCACAAACTTTTGGACATTAGTGAGAGTTTGTTTTTCTTTTCCACAAAGAATGCAGCAACTTCTTATCAGCCTGGAGCCAACAGAATGAGAGATCTTATTCAAGTCGGAACGTACAATACTATAACAAAGCAAAGTACAATCTTTTATATCTCTGTATTGATGGGCGCGGGGTGTACCATATGGTGGGGGTTGAACGAAGACATTCTATCGGGAGTAGTCAAAGACCTAACCCCTTTTCTCAATCCCAATCATGCAGTGGGTGGCTATAACAACCTACATTTGAAAGAATGCGTACCACCTGGCACTCCTGCTTACAAAGGACTACAAAGACAGCTCTTGGAATACCCGTTGATGAGTGAGATTATGAGCAATATGCCGAGTGATCCGGGCGAAAACAACCATATTCTATATAGACACTCCATAGCACTCGCTATCATCGTTGCTCTATCTATCTCCTCGGGATATGTGCCACAAGACCTCTTCCAGTTCTAGCATTTACCAACAACCAAAGGAAAGAAAGCCAAATCAAAGGTGCAATTGAGTGAAGAGTGTTTGCTTTCAAACCAGAGACTATAAGACTTGAGGCCTCACTGCTGAGGCCTAGCACCACCTATTCGTAGGGTATCGGCCTACCTATTCGTAGCTTCGACAATGGATCCACACTTTGCTCCGCTGTGAGTCTACACCCGCCCCGCTTTCCAAACAAAAGAAAGGAGAAGGGCCTCGCCTCGGTGACACAATGAGGTAAGATAAGTGAGTCTCGGCTAGCCTTTATTCATTCATGTCAGAAGAGTCAGCCCTTGCATCGAGAGTCACTGGAACTTGGTACAGGCTGGTTGATTCAAAAGAAATAGGAAAGAGAAAGAAGTAGCACGAGCAGCAGCTAACCTTCCTTCCGAGCTGCATAAAGTGACCTACTCAAGGTGGGGACGGGCGGAGATGGTTGCGCTCCCCGCTCCGCGCCCCTTGTTTCCACAGAATGATTTGATTAGTTGTCAGCACTTTGTGAAGCGTGCGTTAAGTCTGTTTCAAGCACCTTGATGCGCAACAAGCACTACCTACCCAAGGAGTTAATGAACGAGCCTAGGACACTGAAGGCCATTCTGGACCTCTTCCATACTCCTACATCACAATTGGTGAAGTTAGGACGAATCGGGGCTGACTCCCATCTCCTCTTACTTACGCAACCGAAGTCGAACATACATAGGACGAGACTCATGCCAAAAAGAAGACTCTTGCAACTGGACCTCAGTGGCTTTATTGGATCCCGGTGGTGGGGAACGAAGCATCAAAAGTACGACGATCAGTTGAAAGAGTGGACGAGAAGTGTTCAAGAGTGCTGATGAAGATGTTAAGATCGAGAGTGTTTATGCCATTGGGGACGAAGGTAAGCTTGACGGCACTGGGCACAACGAAAAAGAGTCTCAGGGGGTGGTTACGAGACTCCAACATCAAAAGATTTTGGCAAAGGAGAACAACATAAAGGGAAATCCATCCAAAGATGGGGGGACACCAAACCAAAATGAGAAACAAACCTCTAATCAAGACAAAGAAAAAGAGGAGGAAATTGAGGAGGTGCCTATGGTAGGTTCGTTGGATGACTTAGTAACTACATTGCAAAGGCAATTAGAAATGAGATATAGAGATATCGCCATTCTACAACAAAAGAATAATGAAAGTCAGGCAATACGTTAATCAATGCACAGTTTCCACATTAGCCAAGGATTGATGACAACAGAGAGGTGCCTCGCCACCAGACATGCGCACTACCGACACTCAACCTACTGCCATTCCTACGCAACAGCTCCTGACAAGAAAGGATATTCCAGAAATTCTCGCTAGTCAACTCCAGTTAGTGGGGGCAGGTTTGGGAGTTTCCCCTATCAAGAAGAAAGGGGCGCGCAGCGGGGACCATACCCACCAGAATTCGACGCTATTCCCTATCCAAAGGGCGGAGCTTGTGCCAAAGTGCAAAATGTTCAATGGTGAAGGAACAAAGATGATAAGTCCAGATCAACACCTGGCACATTTATTGGCAACTTGTGGGAATACCATAGGAAATGATGTGCTCTTACTAAGAAAATTCCCCCCTCGGAGGTTCTGCTTTTGAGTGCCCCTCCCTAACGGTAGCATAAGGTCATTGGATGAGATGGTGAGTGCCTTTCGAGTCCAATTTTCTATTGCAAGTGACAAGATCGGTCTTGCTGACCTAGCTAGCACAAAACCGAAGCGCCGGGGAGTCTATTCCCGGCTACATCACCAGGTGGAGAAATCTCAGCATTCGGTGTGAGCGACCGATTGCACAATCTGAAGCTGTTGACTTCTTGCTAAAAAACATAGAGAATTGGATGGCACCCTTCTTAGGCATTGCCAAGATCACTACTTTCCAAGATTTGATTTGATCTCTTGCGTGTCAAGATTGGAGAGCACCGGCCACTCAGTTTGGCCAAGCTCCCAAGGATCTAAACCTCGACGGGAGAAAGAAGATATTCAGAAGGCTGAAACCAAAATGGTTAGGGTGTCTGATGAGCTAAGGAAGCCAGTCGCAAACACCAACGCCTCTGGTTCTAATCAAGCGAAGCCAACACTAGGAGGTGGCAACTACAGGTCACAGGGCCCCACACGAGCAGGCTAATGTAGTTCACAGTATGAGCAATGACGTCACCAGAACCCTGGATTGTTCACCTAGCTCAGAGAACACGAAGGTTGCTTAGAAAGCGTTAGGGCATAAAATGACAGAATGAGATCACACCAGTGGTACGCTCCAAAGACTGTTGAAAACAAAGGGAGTGAACAGACAAAGAAGAGAAGAGGAGCTTATTCAATACATAAAGAAAGAAGAGACTACTAACGTAGTCTCGATAAAGGGATCATCTTTAGCCTCGAAACGTTAGTAGTTTCCCAAGCCACATACTCTAATTTCGGAACATTAGTCAAAGACGTTCCTCGCTCTTACTTAATAGGGCTCGGCTTATAGTAATAGGGCCTCATCACTAAACGTAGTTTCTTTTCCTCCTAAAAACTGGATTATTATACGTTGCCGTCACATTACTGAACTTATAGACGTGACTGTAGGACTTCTAGTAAATAGGCTGAGCTTACTTTGAATATAATATAATCTCAATGTATTTCCTTAGAATGTGGCTCCCTGTGGCTCGAAAGACTCTCATCTGTTTTTTCATCCTGGGATCATAGTTCAATGCCTACAAAAAGCTAATAAATCGACTTTCTCTTTGAGTCTGAAATAGAGTCAAGCTTCCCTGAAAGACAACCTGAGTCACCTGGATTGGATTCTGATTATGGACAAAACCTGGCGCTGTTATGATCAATGCCACCGCCTTCTTTATTGCAAAGGGCTGGTCAAGCAAGCTACAATGGACTTCCTGGATAAGCTGGCTTCAAAGAGAAGTGAGAATTGTTTCTTTCCGAGTTCGATGTTGTTGAAACTCTCTTCCTCTTTGATTGAAAGAAAGAATTAGTGAAATGGGCTGATTCTGATATAATATAAGAGGTGAGCTTTGAAGTTTTCTCTTATAAGGCTCGTGCCACTTGCCGAGCTTCCAGATCCAACATCAATTCTTTGTGTCTTGCTCGAAAGAAAGCTTACTGACTCTTTCTGAGAGGTACCGTAGAGAAGAGAAGGAAAGACGGAGTATGGGTCCACCGCTAACGCTCCTTGTGCCGAGTGACGAGTGGATGCTTCCGCTTGTGAACTGGCATAAAGAGAAGAGTAAATGGTGAATGGATCAACTCCTTCCTTCTCAAGTCAGAGTGATTGGCGAATAGCCTGCTTCGGTAGATTCTTCTCATTCCTCCTCCTACTTTTCCAGCTTCTTTCCTGTTGGGAACTCCGTTTTGGTAGAGCGATCCTTCTTTCTTGTTTTCGGAACTTCCATTTCCACCACTGCCAGTTTCCACTTGACTCTGCCAACTACCTATGTCACACTCCCTCCTAAAGGGTGACAAGGAGGAGGGGCGCGCAGCGGGGAATCGGAACTATAATCCAAATAGTGAGTCTGAACCACCGGCACTGAAATCAGTCACTATATTCGTAGCTTGGTCTCCTCCCACACCTCCGCTTTCTAAAAGAAAGTATGAATCAATCAGCAAACCAAAGACCAATTCAATTGATTGCTTACAGGCTAGTCTTGATCTTGGACTCGGGATTCGTCATCAAAAGGCTATGAACTTATCCGGCAGTGAGACATTCCTTGCTAGCTCTCTTCCACGCTCCTTCCTCCCACAACCATAGTGAGTGAGACTTATGAGCTGCTGGGCTTCCCTTCTTCTACCTTGCCATTCACTTATGAGTGTGACTTATGTTGACACAACCATAGGCAGTGGGACTTTTGACTGGTCTTTTTTTTCAGTCTTGCGGCGCTATTACAGCAAGGGCTCCGGTCCCCGCTGCGCGCCCCTCGACGTTTTGTTTGATTGATCTTTCTCATCCTACCATATTCCTTTTTCCTGCACAAACTCTCCCAACTCGTTGAGTCATTCAGCCATATCTTTCTTTGTCTTCTTGAATGAGTAAGTTGCGCCAAAGTGGATTAAGGCGCTGTCTCACTTTCTCTTTATATAAGATCAACTGACCTTACTGAAAGTGAAGGATCTGAATAGGGCCTGTTGACTTCGTAGTATGCTCCGCGAAAGGCCCACAAAATCTTCTTCTTTTTCAGTGTGAAAGCCAGTGCGGGTCCCCATAAGAGCAAGACCCGGAAGATTGTTCATAACATAAAGGTCAGAATCAATTGAAAACAATAGATATAACAAGGAAAAGCCAAGCACAAAAGAAGATCTTGTATCTATCTATTCTCTTCTCATAGATACAGAAGGTCGGATAAAGGCGGGCTCCTTCTCTCTCGCCTATACGGAATGTTGGGACACTTGAACTTTCTCTCTTATCCACGGAAGAATTCGACGAACTCTTTCTATGTTCTAGTACTGGAAGGAAGCTAGGGCGGTGTTATCTATGATCTTTCTAGTTCAGAGAAATTGCTGGCGAGTGATATAGTCTTTGGTTCGGGAGTATAGGGAGACAACCATTGTAGATTCCAGCCGAGAAGACCAGGGGCGCGCAGCGGGGATCAAGAATGTTATATATCTCAGGAGCTAGATTACTTCCCGATGAACAAGTCAGAATTGCCTTAACTCAAATGGATGGAATTGGACCTCAAAAAGCCATTCAGCTTTGTTCTCGATTAGGTATCAGTGGGAACATCAAGATGAATGAGTTAACTAAGTATCAGATCGACCAAATTGAACAAATGATAAGTCAAGATCATGTTGTTCATTGGGAATTGAAGAGGGGAGAACGAGCAGACATCGAACGATTCATTTCGATTTCTTGTTATCGTGGAATTCGTCATCAAGATGGATTGCCCTGTAGGGGTCAACGAACTCATACTAATGCAAGGACTGCTCGCAAGCAAATTCGGAAATGCGCCGAAGTCTAATGACTATCGTCCTTGTCTGATCAATCACTCATTCATTTCTACTGTGAAAGAAATGAAATTCAATAGTTCACTTTTTTTTCGATGTCACTCACCGCTTACTAATCACGTATACGTATATACCCTTCGCCACTCCACGTCTGGCTCGTCTTGGTCTCGCTCACTTCGCCCGCCTATCGTATCGGCTTCGTCCGTCAAGTGACTTCTTCCGTCCCCGCTGCGCGCCCCTCACTCTCGCTCATAACTGGAAGTTTTCTCTATGTAGTGGTCGTCGTGAAGCTTCTAAGAAGCGACTAGTCGCTTCCCGAATGCCCTTTCTGGTACTAATGAATGTGTATAGTATAGTCTTTGAAATGCCTCCCCTTTCCTTGCTGCCAACGCACGCTAGACGGAGATTCAGCAAGCTACCTTGCATTCGTTCAACGCTAGCTTTTAGCCCTTCCTGACTGCTTCAATGGATGTTAATGATCGTGTCGTCGACATCCATTTCAGTCTGATTAGATATGTCATTGACCAAAATCTCTTCTTTCTCTTTTGTCTTTTCGGATTCCGAGGAAACCGATCCTAACATAATCTTTCTTTGAGGAGCTGGGCGATGCCTCATAATAAGATCAAGATGTCTCCGACGCGACGACCGGACTTCCACTATTTGGATTGGGGAGGGGCGCGAAGCGGGGATATGCTGCGGCGCTATCAGCCCCAGGCGGATACCCCCCTGCTTCCACGGTCCGCTTACCAAGGAAGAGATGCGGGAGGACCTGGGGCCAGAGCAAGTTGGGTTGGGGTATAGAGCCGTAAGCGCGGTGGGGGTGACAGAGGACGTGCTCGTACGGTTCAGAGTTGGGTATTATATTCTCGCGGATTGTTGGGAACGAAGGCCCTCTATATTCGAAATATGCCTTTCTAGGAGCATTACGATCTGCAGCTCAAATGGTCTCTTATGAAGTTTCTATTGGTCTGATTCTTATTGTGCGCCTTGTGAGCACGTTTGGGCGAAGGCAATCGCTCGGATCTTCCTCTAACCCAACCCGGGAACGGGACCGGAGGGAACCGCAGCATGAGGAATGTCCGCGTCTCGTCGCAAGGCTCATTTGGACTTTTGGGTCATAGGGCGGACAGTGCAGTCCGGGGCACAAGGGTCCTGGTACTACCCAGGTGCGAATAACCCCGGAGGTGACTGCAATGAGCAGGCAGAAATATCATTCACCGGCCTAAACGACGAGCAAACACTCGAACGTGAGAGCAAGGGATCACCCAACGAATGGACGAGCGAACATGAGGGAGGGGAGAGGGAGGCAAGAGAACCATGCGGCGCATAGAAGTGGCGGTCCCAATCCACTCTGAAAAAAGCAAATAACTGCAATTTGAAGCCCGTCGGGGGGCATTCTCCACGCGGTACGGGGCCAAGGCCCGAATGTATGGGTGACAGATCGGCCATAGGAGTACTCCGGGATATACACCAGGGCAACTAATGTTGAGCATACGACAATGCCGCCCATTTTCATTTCGTGGAAGTCCCCGGCGGAGGAAAGGGCTGTAGGTGAAACGCGTTCTGCTTATTAGGGCACATCAATTGTTCCTATGGGGGGCCGTGCGTGCTGGTATAGATGATGATGAAAGGCGGGCCGCTTTCTTTCTTTCACCGGTACTAATCTCTTAATAGGCGGCTAGCAAAGCTGAATAGGAAAGGGGGCGACTGATGAGTGCCTAGTAAGAAAAAGAAAAAACAAACAATGTCTAATATGGCTGGCGTTTAGTATAGCCAAATCAAGATGAGACGGGACGGACTTTCAGAGGCCGTTAGGGACTACCAGAGGAAAGCCCGCCCCCGCTAGCTAACATAGATATATATTCTGGGCTCGAAATTGAGAATCTCTTCCCGACCAGGCCAGGCAGACCGGGCCACCACTTGGGATGGGAATGGTTCAGCCCACATGCATCATTTGATGAAAGCACTCCAGTCCAGTCGCCCCCGATCAGTGGCTTGTCAACCACCGGACGTCGAGCTCCTCAGCAAATGACCTCGGGGTTGGGGCAAGACAGCACATGAAGAGTTCGCTCAAGGACCACAAACTCTCGTTAGCAGGATGCCGCCCGAGACGGAGCTGGGAACCCACCCTTCCTTGGGCTTGGCTTGCCCCGACGACATCTAAATCAAGGGCTAGGTAGGGCTTATCATAAAAGAAAGCAGTGACGCCTTTTGCGCCTAAAGCACATATCCCACTGCTGCTGATTCACCCGAAAATGCAATGCTCTTCACACGAAAGTTTGCAGTTCAGCCCTCTTCCCCCATGCGGAGTCACAGGCAGCGCCTCGGAAAAAAGCACGGACGAGCCACATGCAGGGAAACTTGCACGTGTGGTTCTGGCCGGGGACCCCGGTATACTGTACTAATATGTGTAGGTTCCTGTAATTTGAGTGAGATTGTTATGGCGCAAAAGCAGATATGGTTCGGTATTCCCTTGTTCCCTGTATTGGTTATGTTCTTTATTTCTTGTCTAGCAGAAACTAATCGAGCTCCGTTTGATCTCCCGGAAGCGGAAGCTGAATTAGTTGCAGGCTATAATGTAGAATATGCGCGGGATGCGATCCTTAATAGTTCACTGTTGGCGGAAGCCAATGTCTCGGGGACTCATTCTGACTGAAACAAGGGGTGGGTCTTTACCAACTTCCAAACCCAAGATTGAGGGAAGAAAATCGAGGGGCGCGCAGCGGGGTCTTCATTCTTCATTCGAAACTCATGAATGCCGGGTCGGAGGTTTCTTCCTTGTTATCAAAAAGGGGAGTTGGGTAAAGCAAACTCCCTCCTTGGACGAGCACGGAGCTTAGTCAAGTAGAACCGGGTTGCGTTGCTTGATGCTCCGATCGAAAACAAATAAGTGGTGCCAGTACGACAGAATATGCGTGAGAAAGGTCAATCCCTTGATCAAAAAAGGAAAAACTGGGCATTTCCCCGCTGCGCGCCCCTCAGCTTCCATCTAACAATATCGTGGCAACGTAGACCTCAGTGGGTTTATTGGATCCTGGGGAACCATCACAAGTACGGCCGGCCTATAGAACGAGAATGCCGTGTCGTCCAGCGGAGCTTAGAAGAAGGTGACTCGGAGCCTAAGGAAGGTGACTCGCGCAGACAGCTGGCTCCTTTTCAATAGCGCCGGAATAGCCAAACCAACCCAGCTGGCTGGTCAATCTCAGTGATCTTATCGGCCGGCAAACCGGAGACGGACGACCACAGTCCCGACCTTACCAGCACCGGAGGTTGACTAATCAATGAAGCCCCTCAACCGCTTTTCTGACAAACTCCACCTTGATATAGACTTTCTATTGATGGAGTTGGAGGGGTGCGCAGCGGGGACTACCACGGAATCCATCCATCCCGGCTTCGTCACCAAAGCGTCACGACACCAAGGGTTCCCTTTCTCTTTTGTCTCCAGTGGGGGCCCAATCAGTCGGAGCGCTACGTAAGGCCGACCACTACGCCACGTCTGGCTGAGGCGGGCAGCAAGCGGGGGAGAGTCAAGTCAAGTACAACAACCTTGGGGTGGGACGTTAGTACTCAACTAGGGTTGCTTCTCAGCGCTAATCTTGCGTTTTGAAGCAGGTTTTGAGTTGTAGCGCGCTAGCACGCCTTCCCTACTTATCTAATTTCGGAAAGATTGAGCAGTCTTTTATTATGATGACCTGGTCGAGAGAGTACGATACATCGGTGTAAAAGATGGAGTGGGATCAGCGGAAGGTTGCCGAAGACTATAAGGAGATGGCTGGAGGGACGATAGACACTTTGTTCAGTGGTAGGAGCCGAGCAATAAGGTCGAAGGGGCTGGGGACCCATTTTTCGTGTCGAAGATGACTGGTACCGAATCGACAAATGAATGGCCGAAGCTACAAAGGAAAGGCGAACTCGATCACGGCGATTTTCATTCCCGGGCAGGAGAAAGGGTACGTTGTCAGCGAGGGGCGCGCAGCGGGGATCGTCCGTATCTGAGATGCAAGTAAACGTGGCCACAATCGAACCATTCACCTCCCTGGAATTCACTCCCTCGTATGGTTCAATTCAGTGCCTTTGGTCCGCTAGCTGTGTTACCTCGAGTATGCGTTTCTGGGGCACCCGAATATGAAGCTAAGACTTCAGAACTGAGCTCAACGACTTGGCATTGGAAAATAAAGGAAAGATCTGTCAGATTGGGAAGCTCATGATGTGCCTAGTAAGGATTCCTTCGTGTTCTCTTATTCGCTGGACTCCGCCTCCCGACTCCTTTAAAGGGCGCGATACCTAATTATAGGGCGGGAAAAGGTACTGCGTTAGTGGAAGTAGTTGGGCCTGAAGCTCAAAATGGTATCGGCTAGTCAAAGGCAAGAGTACCCCTCTTTTCTTTCGCCACTTCAAGGCAGGCACGAGTCAGTCCGTTTGTCAGACTGACAGCTCATCTATTATCTTCTATTCAATTGCCTTATCTGTTTTGATCCTCTCTTCTGGACTGTTCGCTCTATCAGTGTGAAAGTCTACGATCGACTGACTCTCGATTGTTGTGAATCATTGGTCGAGGAATGAAGTCTTGATCAATGGTCGTTAGCGGATTGAGGCAAGCTGGCTCGGGAAGGGGAATACAGAAGTGCGATCGATCTAGAACTCCAACCCTTTCCTCGCCATTTCCTACTTCAAAAAAAAAAGCAAGCCAAGCTTCAGATTAGCGGGGGCAGCAGCGTCAGCCCTTTCGCCCCCATGGACTCGTATCCCTTTCTTGAGAAGGTCCCGTTTCTCCACTTCTCTGACTACAGCACTTTCAGTCAGAAAGCTGCTAGTCGTACTTACCAGCTATGAGTCGGTCAGCTACTATGATCAAGTCGCCATTCGGCCTCGATTCCCTCTCAATATTAGATGGGGAAAATCAATCTCATTTCTTCTCTCAGGCGATTTCTTTCTATCTTTCATTCCAGTTCAACCCATTCTTCTTCAACTGGTCAGTTAAAGGCCATAGTTTTGGATCCCCGCTGCGCGCCCCTAGCATAAGCCTCTTGATTTCTTCTGGAATGATCGTTGGTAATTGGTATCGGTTTTCCCTGTTCATACTCCGAACATTAGTGAATATACTCTTGTAGAGCAGATCACTTAGGGCTTGATACTGGTTCGACTCCTGCTCGTGGCACTATACGCTCGTGCAGATCCACCCAATCGACCACATTGACCATGAGAACTGTGATATATTCCATCAATGACAAATCCTAGATAATGAGGCACCATTGAGGGGCTGTGTACTGCAACTGTGACCCGCCATCGACCATTGGATCCGCGTGTCCTGCGTAGTAACCAAAGGTGCTTCTAAGGCGGGTGAAGTCCTCACCTCAGGTCTCCACCCTTCTGGAGGCAGATTGCAAATGTAAATACACACCTCGTACCGGAAGTCCAGGGCCAGTCCGTGCTTACTGTTATGCTGGCAAAAGCAGGGGCCGGTTTGACCTACTATTGGTTCAAATCCAATAGTAGGTCAAATCATTAGAGTTAGACTACTTTGATTCATTGTTGTATTAACGAGTCCGCCTAGATAGATCTCAAGAGGAGATCCTAGGTCAAATACATCCATCAGTCTTGACTTTCACTTCCATCGGGCATTCCTATTCCGCGTATCCAAATGAAGAAGTCTCCCCTAAATCAAAGGATGGTTTTTCTTTAGAAAGCACTCAACTGCTTGACTTGAGTAGTTGAATTGAATCATCACCAACAACTTGTCCGTTAAGGAAGGATGGATCAGTCGAAGAAGGATGAAAGGCCGATAGGGAAAGAACTTCTGGGAATAAGGAAAGAACATTGAAACGCCCGTCTTGAAGATTGAGTATCAATGAGCAAATCCCCTGCCCTGGCAGAAGCGAGTTAGTCAAGGTATGCCATGGCTCAACTCTAACAGTAGACAATGTTGCGACAGCATCTTCTTCAGTGATAGCATCCGATCCGGGTTTCTAACGCTTGGTTACTGCTTGCTATAACCCGCTTTCCTAAGCTAATAGGTCAGTCTTGATTTCTCAGGAATCGTATCAATATTTCTTACTGCCTACTATTCTTGCTTTAGGTTTGATAGTTCATTCACGAGCAGTAGGGGGATCCAAATCTCTTTTCAGGTTGTTGGCTAGGGAAGTTCCGTAGGCAAGTGAGGGGCGCGCAGCGGGGTTGTCAGCAGTTTGTGTCCCTCGTTCTCATTGGATTACCTCATGGAATAGGCTGAGGCTAGGCTTGTTGGTCTCACTTCTGGCCCAATTCCCTAGTTCCGCTGGGACACTTTTCTAGCTTCTCACTGGTCCATAATCAAAAGATAAGGAGCTAAACGTTGCCGTCCATAACAGAGACCTAAAATGAATGCATGCCTAGACTTTGGCCCTACCTATCCCATAGCTCTATTACGCATATACCTCACCTTCTCCCTAAACCTACTCAACCCTTGCTTCTACCTAAACCTACACCAACCCACTTGGCCTACTTCCCTATCAATTCCCGGTAGTGTAACAATCCCTTATTGAAGAGCTCCACTTTCTTTGAATTTTATATTTGAGCTATGAGCTATTCCCTCCTATTCTATAGATGAGTATTTCACCTTGCTGACAGAAGTCTTGGGAAGGACAGTTGAAATAAAGGAAAATGACTTTCTCACAGCTATACAATTCGAGAAGGCAAGCCTAGAAGCAGGTGTAGTGTATACGCTGGTGGGTAGAATTCAAGAGAGCAAAGAGTTGGAAGAAAATGAAGATCAACTCCCAGAAGTTCAAAAACTGTTGGAGAACTTTCATTAGCAGCAGCAGGCGAGCAGGTCGGGTATAGGACAGTAGGGCTAGCTATGGAAAACAGGTAAGAGTACTAGTTGGCACTATAAAAAGACTAGTAGGGCATTACTTTTCATAGGCATTGATTGGAACTAGAAGCAGGTCACGGGGGTATAGGACAGTTGGGAAGTTGGGTAAGCCTGTTGGACTAGGAGAAGCATGTCACTCTGCAGGTAAGACTAGCAAGAGGGCATTGGCATAGGCACAGGATAATGAAACTACATTCTCACGAAAGTAGGAAAGAGTCAGAGCAGAACAGGTGTAATGCCTTTGAATGTCTTCCTTCTTTATTCAGTGAACAAATCAAAGCTGCCGGCCATATAGGTCTTTGATCATATAGACTCGATTTTCTTGGTAATTAAGGAAAGGCATTGATTATGACTAGGGGCGCGCAGCGGGGGTCAGAAAAGTAATTAGTTGAAGCTGCCGGATTGGGAAGTTATGAGGAGACTAGGTGCTCTTATTGGGTCTGAAGTGAATCAAGAAGCTAGGGACACTAGGTCAAGTAGATCTGGGTGAGCAGAAGTCAAGGATGGGGATAAGCATGATCAGTTGTCTTTGATTGAAACTAGGTGGAATGGAAAAGATACGCAGTATTTGCTTAGGATGGGTATTCATTGTTACTTGGGAAAAAGTAGTAGTAAAGTAGTCAAATAGGCATATGAGATACGTCAACTACCTGCTGGGATAGGCTTCTTCGTCAAGAGGTATCCAAGTCGTTCTAACCTATGTCTGAGTCAAATAAAGAATTTCAGACAGAAGCTAGGGAATAGGAATTGGAATAGCAGGGGCAAGGTTAGACCTATTTGGGGATAGGTGGGGCCAACCACCCGTACATCGTACTTCTTTGGATAAGGAAGGGAAAATAAGCAACGTATTAGTCAACATACTAGGTACAGCAGCAGGTCACCTATACTAGATATATTCCCAGTCAAGTAGTCGCATAGGAAATGTCCAAATAGGTATCAAAAAGAACCTATGAGTGAGGTCGAAGTCAAACTATCGCATTAATAGTTCTTGGGGGAAGCAGGTCACTTAGTACACATAGGCATGAGTGGATGTCTTAGAATGCCCTCTTTCTTATTGCCTTGGGTAAGCTACCTAGGCTAGGTCCCTTGCTTTGTCAAGTCAAGAGAGATTGGGAGTGGAAAGATGAATATCTTGATGTCACAAACAAATAGCTCAGTCAGAATGGAAGAAAGATCTTATCAGAAAAGAAGAAGGGCAAGCTCAGTATAATAAGAAAGCCAGGAGGTTGGCAGGGGCGCGCAGCGGGGAAGCTCGAGAAGGAAACCTAGTTCACTCGCTGAGATTGTCGAAAGAATAACAAAGTGTTTGTTTTTTTCTGTTTCCCAAGATAAGAACCTAACAGAACTTTGTGTTGATTAGTTCAGATAGAGGCTACCAATATGCTGGAATACATGGGCTGTCTTTCTTCATTCTCACAAATGACTGAGCTGAGTTGGTCATTTCACTATATTGATTTTGCCAATCAGTGATGGTCTCGGTAGGGCAGATCAGATTTCCTGCCATTGGTCAACTGTTTCCCGAGGGGAATTGCCAATCAGTGAATGTGTCGATAGGTGAGATCAACTTGGAAGACATTGGTGGACTGTTTACCGAGGGGCGCAAAGCGGGGAATCACTGATGTTGTCGGTAGGGGAGCATGACTCACATCCCATTTATTCCACCCTGCCCTAGGGAAAAGGGGAATCACTGATGTTGTCGGTAGGTGAGATCAAGTTTTCTTACTCCTCTTCCTTAAGCAAAATGGAATTCATGACTGTTGTCGGTATAGGAGCATAAATCTGATCAGTTCTTCCTCTTTAGCAGCATATTGTTATTCTACTCTTCAGTGAGACGCTTAAGGGAAGAGAAGTTCTTGGTGGTAACTGCCTATTGACTCTTCTTTTCATGTCTTTGTCTTCATATTCTCATATATAGAAGAGATCAGAGTCTCATCAAATGAGCCTTCTTATGGACTTCCAATAGCACTGGGCATACATAGTCTTCAAATACCGGTGCTTTTGATCATCATACCTTTGTTCTCTTATGGAATTGCCTTATTTGGATAAACTCAACGTAATAATTATGGAATTCTCTCCAAGAGCTGCAGAACTCACTACTCTCTTAGAAAGTAGAATAAGTAATGTGTATACCGGGTTTCAAGTTGATGAGATTGGTCGTGTAGTTTCCGTTGGGGACGGGATTGCACGTGTTTATGGATTGAATGAGATTCAAGCAGGAGAAATGGTGGAATTCGCCAGCGGTGTCAAAGGAATAGCCCTGAATCTCGAAAATGAAAATGTTGGTATTGTTGTCTTTGGTAGTGATACCGCTATTAAAGAAGGAGATCTTGTCAAGCGCACTGGATCTATTGTAGATGTTCCCGCGGGAAGGGCCATGTTAGGTCGTGTGGTGGACGCCTTGGGAGTCCCAATTGATGGAAAAGGAGCTCTTGGCGATCACGAACGACGACGTGTCGAAGTGAAAGCCCCGGGTATTATTGAACGTAAATCAGTGCACGAACCTATGCAAACAGGCTTAAAAGCAGTGGATAGCCTGGTCCCTATCGGCCGGGGTCAACGAGAATTAATCATTGGGGACAGACAAACTGGAAAAACAGCTATAGCTATCGATACTATATTAAACCAAAAGGAAATGAACTCTAAAGGCAAAGAGAACGAGACATTGTATTGTGTGTATGTAGCGATTGGTCAAAAACGCTCGACGGTAGCACAATTAGTTCAAATTCTGTCAGAAGCAAATGCTTTGGACTATTCCGTTCTTGTAGCAGCCACCGCTTCAGATCCTGCTCCTCTTCAATTTCTGGCCCCGTATTCAGGGTGTGCCATGGGGGAATATTTCCGGGATAATGGAATGCATGCATTAATTATATATGATGATTTAAGTAAACAAGCGGTGGCATATCGACAAATGTCATTATTGTTACGCCGACCACCAGGCCGTGAAGCTTTCCCTGGGGATGTTTTCTATTTACATTCCCGTCTCTTAGAAAGAGCCGCTAAGCGATCGGACCAAACAGGTGCAGGTAGTTTAACTGCCTTACCCGTCATTGAAACACAAGCTGGAGACGTCTCGGCTTATATACCAACCAATGTCATCTCTATTACAGATGGACAAATCTGTTTGGAAACAGAGCTCTTTTATAGGGGAATTCGACCAGCTATTAACGTTGGCTTATCTGTTAGTCGCGTTGGGTCTGCCGCTCAGTTGAAAACTATGAAACAAGTCTGCGGTAGTTTAAAACTCGAATTAGCACAATATAGGGAAGTAGCTGCCTTCGCTCAATTTGGGTCAGACCTTGATGCTGCCACTCAGGCATTACTTAATAGAGGTGCAAGGCTGACAGAAGTGCTCAAACAACCACAATATGAACCACTCCCAATTGAAAAACAAATTGCAGTCATTTATGCAGCTGTAAACGGGTTCTGTGATCGAATGCCACTAGACAAAATTGCTCAATATGAAAAAGCTATTCTAAGTAGTATCAATCAAGAATTACTTAAATCATTCTTAGACAAAGGAGGATTAACTACAGAAATCAAAAGGGAACTGGATGCTTTTTTAAAAGAAAGCGCTTTGCCTTACCTATATGGGGCCAAAAATAATCCTATTGTTGTAGAAGGTCTGTCTTTGCAGGATTATGGTTCTTGGGTCGCCCGACGCAGCACTCTCAAAGCCACTCCCCAAAAGAGCCCTGAAGAATTTCCGAAGTGGGTTTGGCTTTTTGTTATTATATCTTTTTTGTCTGGTCTAATGAAAACACAAACCTACGCTTCTGGCTTTACGCCAGAGGGTGGGGACCCTTTTCAATTGGGGTGGGGGCCCTCGCTGGACCCAGGAGAGGGGTCGGATGACTTGGCCGCCGCCGTCAGGCCTTTTCTTGGGGCTTCGTCTAGCTCGGCGAACCTTCCCCACCTTCCGGAAGGACCCACTCCCCGGGAGGACCTTATCGGGGCTGTGCAGCCCTTCCGAAGGCAGCCGCCCGCGGGGACTGCCGTAACGCCGCCACCGGAAGTGGCCTCGAACCCCGGTCTCGCTAAGGCTCAAAAGTCAATCCTCCGCGCGTTGACTCTCAATTCGGGGGAAGGGGACCTTGAGGCCCTCGCGTGGGAAATCCTCCGGGTTCATAAACTCATCATAGGCCGCATGAGTGAGCGCTACCCGAGTGCATTCTGGAGGGAGCACGAGGATAAAATATTGACCCTTTTAGTGCAGAGGCGGGGGGGTACTAATAAAGGAATTTTACTCAACTGGGTAAATCAGCTTGATAACCCAGAGAAGGACTCAGCGGTCCTTGCGAACTCTCCGAACTCTCTAATAAAATATCTCCACGATAAGAAGGAGGAGTACGAGAAAGATAAAGTTGGGCAGTTATTACAAGTATTTTTTGGCGGTCGGGATCGTTAACCCCTTCAGGATTTATTTTTTTCAGGTATGCGGGCAAGGAGCGCATAAGCAGAGCGAGAGAAGAAAGTGGGCTTTGGTGTAGGCTATCTTGCTTCCTTAGAAAAGAGGAAAAGAGAGAGTACGAGGCCCATCCCATGGGGAGAAAGAAGAGTGGGTTAGTGGCCTTCTTTCATCAGGAGGTTGGCCATTGGAAATTAGATTCAAAGAATGAGAAGCCAGTCTATTACTGGTATAAGCAGAACCAACGAGAGAATGAGGAGCAATTCTAGAGAAAGGGGAATGTTTCATCAACATGAACATTTTAGCTTTGATCTTACGTGAAGAAGAAAAAGAATAAACTGGTGCTCTCCGGAGGTTCGCGTGAGAACGAATTCAACTCACAACCCTCCAGAGGCATGAAACAAGAAGCAGACAACGGATCAGAAGATTCTCATCCAATTCACCAGGGAATCTTTATTTCACCAATAGTGATGTTCATAATGAAACCAATAGAGATGTTCATTCTGTCTATGATATTCTTCGTGATGATTTCTGGAAAGTAGGAAAGCTTTACATCGACTTCCTTCCCCAGACGCTTTGCCCAATGAATGGAAGGGCAAGCCAATTCATTACTCCATCGACTGATTGACTGAAGTTCTCCTATAGATCGGTTAGTAGGCGGGGTGACGAGCGGGAAGAGAAGGGGCATACCGGATTGAACGAAAGCGAGCTCAGTCAATAGGTGTGGAAAGAAGCAAACTCTCGAAGTTTACCTTTGCCTTATTTATGTAAATAGGGAGTAGCAAACAAAGTCTAGTTTCGACGGCTGGGTCTGGGTCTGTACTTGAGGAGAGAAGGAAGAGAGAAGCTACGTTGTATGACCATCAGCCAATATATTCCCGAAAGAAAGAACTGATAGAAAGAAAGCTAGCGTGAAGTAAATAACCTATCAAGAAGTACGAATACCACCTCACCTCTGTTGGAGATTCTCCATTCCATTCTGCCTCCTTTGATTGATCAAGGGATTTGGAAGGCAGAAAGATCCAAGCGGTGGTGAGCAATACCGGAGTCAGAGTGGTGGTGAGCAATACCGGACTATTGGTTGACTTTGCCTATAAGAAGCCCTCCTTGTGAAAGCTGAAACTGCCTATCTTCCCTCTTTGATTCATTTCCTAATATAGCACCTAAGCTTGCCTACTCATACCTAGTGTCCCTACCTAGTCCTAATGCCTATGCCAGATAATAATGCCCTAGATGACTTTACCTCAAAACTTTCAAAGCAACTACATATTCTCTGACCTCAGAACCGAGTGCTATTCAAAGTCATACCTATTCTGCTTTCCCCGCTGCGCGCCCCTGTGCCAAACTCCACTTTTGCTGTTGCCAGGTGGAATGATTCAAAAAACCTCGGTATCGGCAACCAAGACACCCTTCTCTGTCGAATTCATCTTCAAATCATCATCTTCAAACCACGACTCCGATCACGGTTTCCAGTTGACTTTCTCTCAGGTGACAGGGGCAGGAGAACACTTCCAAAAATGCGGACAGCGAGCGAGATCTTTGAAATGAAATCAGAACAGCACTGGGTGGGTAAGAAAGAGGATTCTTGTCTGAGTCGCGTGGATCACAAAACTATGATTTCAAGTCCACTCGTGGATTTCGAGAAAACCAAATCAATTGGCTTTTTTCCCAGCGAACATCACTAGCAGCTCTTCTCTTAGTTGATTCGTCTTCGCCTCCAAGGTGACCTGTAGCTTCTCAATAGCCTTATCGTGTGCGTCCTGTTGCATTTTCAATTCCTCTTGGTGAGCGTCTTTTAGCTTCTGAATCTCAGCCGCATTGGTGAGTTGGGAATGGCGGTAGAGATACTTAGTCACACGTTTATCCTCACCACGAATGTCGAATATTTCTTCTGGTATCGTATCGATCCAAATATGATCGGAATCGTATATTGGCTTACGTTTCTTATAATCGCCGCGACCGCCTATCTTGACTACCACGCTCTTTTTTCATATTTCTAGTTGTTTCCAGTTGATCGAGAACCCCTTCTCTACTATCCCCATCTGCGTACGACTCCTATCCGCTTGTAGAGAGTCTTTCTCCGACCTTTTCAGTTTCACACTTTTTCAATTGTTAGCTGGAAAGTGAGTCTGAAGCGAGTTGGTATGGTCTAGGGCTTCCGATTGAAAGGCTATGAGAAGGCCTTCCAACTCTTTCATAATCGTTCGAAGAAGTGGCCGAAGAAGGACCGGCTGGAGAGTAAGTAGTACTCAAGCCTGTTGGTAGGTAGGGTCAAGTTGTTGAGGGTTACAAATCTCTATAGTAAGTCAATAAAGCATAGACAAAGTGCGCTCTATAGCTAGCTCCAATTGAACAGGTTTAGGAGAAGAGCTATTTCCCTTTTTCACTACGTAAGCCTCGGGATAGTTCACATTTCACGAGAGTGGAAGAGCTTATTTCACACGAAACCAATCCAAAAAGAAAGATATGAAAAACCCCGCTGCGCGCCCCTCTTTCTCCTCACATGAAATCATGCAAAGGATCCGAGCCCATCAAAGACTCTCCTACATGCGCCGGCGCCGCTCTCTGACTTCTCATTCCATCCCGTGGGACTTCCTTCCTCTAGCAGACTTTTTATCATATCCTATTTCTGCTATTATATAACCCGCCCAGAAATTACTTACTCAATGGCGAACTCTTTGCTGGCGGTGGTTAGCTGGTTGGCAGGTTAGCTTAATATCCCACGCTGACTCTAGCAAGGGATGCTCACTCAGCTGGGGTTCGCGAGCCTTTCTTTATAGAGCGGGGATGAATAGATAGAAATCCTTGGTGCTTTGACTTCCACAATACACTGGTTCAGTGTCAGACCCTGTCTTTGATTCGTAGGTTTTCCCACCATCAAGAGGTACCCTCAAGTGCGAAGCCAAGTCAGGGACAGATGGATCGACCGGGTGAAGTCTGTCTAGCCCTATTTGGAGGTGCCTGACAACAAAGCCACTTCTGGCCAACGACTGAATCTTCATAGCTAGTTACCGACACTCCAAATCTCGGCCTCGGAATATTGGACCTCTACTCTCAAGCTGTACAGTCGAGTCTCAAGCTTTACGGCTCTAGGGAGCGGGTTCAAGGTACGACGGATCTCAACCCAGTAACCAGCTTCACTTGCCAGTAGCTCCGGGCAATGAATCAGAGGCCTCTGGCCCGTCCGGGCTCGTCAACAACCGGCTCACATGTTTATGTGTGTGCCACAGAGGAAAGATGGTTCCGCTCCGTAAGAAAGATACATCTGCACCAATCAATGTTGTAGTTGTTCCCACTTCTGCTCAAACCTCTAGAGCCGTTGGAGCGGAATCAAGAGCGGATGGGCTTGGTTACCTCTTCGTTGTTGTGGCGGACTGGTCTGGGGAGCTTCAGTGCGCCAGAGCACTACGTGTATAGTGAGTGAGACTTCTCTGTAGACAAGAGGCTAGGTAGGCTTCGTTTGCCGTCGGGTTCGTAATCTCTACTTAACAGCTGACTTTTCTGTTGACTCCGCTTTGCTTGTTTTGAATGTCTATGAGCAGCTTACCCGTGACCACTATCTATATCCCTATCTTGGCTTGTCCTAATATGCCTATTTCTACTCAATCACAACTACTACATCAATTGCCTATTCCTATTACTTGACCATGCTTTGGTTACCTGTCTATCTCGGCTATTTCAACCATATCTCGCCTATTTGGAGTAGCTTACTCGTGAATACCTAGTACCTTTGGATCTTAGTGACACATACCTTGAATGCCAACCAACTACTTGTTGACCTAACCAGATGCCTATACCGGGGCGATCACACCTACAACTATAATGTATATCAGTTTCTCCTTGCTTGCTTCTTCTCAGTAGACTGGTTGACTGACTAGTAGCTCTCTAAATTACAGGATTCGTTTCCTATGCACCGCCTCCTCCACGATTCATGGAAGGAAATAGAACTAATCTCACGAAGAGGTCAGTTCTCGTACTTCGCAGAGCCAGTTTCCTAAGCATCAGTAGGGCTGATCGGCCTTGGTTCCCATTGGGTGAGATGTATTTGACACCCCCGCTGCGCGCCCCTCTACCCCGATCCAGTTTGCTGTGATGAAGCTGCTCATGAAATACGTTTATGGAACCGGTGTTTAGTCTGGGAAATGGAATATTGGCTATCGAATGATTACACCGGATGGGAGTCAAGTGGACCGAGCACGCGCTTTCTTTGCTAGATCGAAAAGGGAAGGCTGTGGCCAACGTGGACACTCTAATGGAGGTGATGAACGAGATTACGATGAAAGCCGAGGAGTATCACGACTGCATGTTATATGGCCTCTTCATTCGTGCGTATGTGGATGGTAAGCTGGCCCTCTACTTTCCTCAGCATGGGTCGATGATGTTGCCTGCCTCTCCCTTCCTAAATTGCAGAAGCTGCCTCTTGTACGCTGATGAGACTTTGTTCATTCTTAAACCTGAACCCCAGCAACTACATCTGATCAAACTGGTGCTGCACCCACATCTCTTGATATATGAATGAAGCAAATCTGATCTTGCCTACCGACAACTTCACTGATTCCCTTTTCTCTAGGGCACGGTCGATGTAATTGGACAAAAGTTGATCTCATATACCGAGACATTCACTGATTGCCTTTTCTCTAGGGCACGGTCAATGTAATTGGACAAAAGTTGATCTCATATACCGGGCAAAGTCATAAAAAGCCCTTTTCCTTCGCTAACCGGTTGACTGATGTCATCCAATCTGATCCGCCCAACCTGAGAAGTGAAGCACCCTTTGGCAGCAGCAGTACTGCAGTCTTATTGGAGTTTGATTTGATGTTATCTATGTATTTTGATTCTCATTCACTATGAAAGCCCAACAAAGCACCTCCCATTGATTGCCAGTATACGTCGCACCTTATGAAAGCCCACTTGGGAAGCATAGGCGTGATAGCGGAAGTCAATGTTTATTCACTTTCTTTCAAAAGGCGTTAGAGATCTATAGCCAGTTCAGTTAGAGATGCGTATTCAGTTCCTAGGTCCACAGCCTACCTTCTGATTGGAGAACCATAGCCAGTTCCAGTTGTGAACCCCACCGTTTTGGGGGGACCAAAACCCGCTCCGCAGCTCCTCCTTGCTGGCAGCCTTGCTGAGTGAGACTGATGTAGTGCGAACTTGTCTAAGTATATTCCCCGTTCGTGTGGTTTTCAGGGTTATGTCTCCCGGCCAGAGCCTGTTATACGCGTTGGTGAAGCCAAGCCTGATTTGATGTGGTTGACGACTTTCAAAGGCGCTTTTTGAATATTTCCAATCTATGGGCGGCCCAACGATGAAAATCGTAGAGAACGTGAGACCTGCCTTTTTCAAATGGAATTGAGTAGTCCTAGCCAGAGCTTGATTTAGTGCTTTAGCTTTCGCACTTGAGCAAGGTTTTTCTAGTTATGCTTCACATTTCCTCTGAGCATGTCCTCTTCTGATAAGGGCTTTGGTTGTTGGCTTTGCTCCTTGCCTATAAAGCGGAGCGAGTTCAGTCGTCTTGCACGTCGAACGACGCGTTCAAAAAGAACGAATTGTGTGGCGGAAAGAAAGCCGAGCTTGTTGGATCTGAGGAATTGCATCACCATGCCCAGCTCTTCTGCAGAGAAAGGGTGAAGTCGGAAGAAATTCAATAGGGTCGGTCAAGTGCGCCAATTCAGCTTCGGGTCACACTTCTTCGTCTTCTTGGAACGAGTTGAACGAGGCTATATAGAAGTCGCCCTACAAAGCCTTACTTCTCGAATCGGACGACGTAGTTCAGTTCCTTGCACAGTTGAAGAAGGTTTCGGTTGTTCATTAATTAGCTTTTTTCATGTAATTCAAAGCATTAGAAAAAGAGGGACATCTAGATAGAAATCGTTGGTCTCCTCATTCCCACCCCCATTCCTACCCCGGCGCTCTTTCGACGCGCTACACCCGTGTCAACAATGAGCAGAAGGCGTGAACGCGGAAATGTTGATTGAAGTCCAGTACTTACAAAAAAGAAGCCTGAAAGTGGGTCGAGTTACTTAGTCAAACACGAAGCGTAACAAGTCAAAGAGAGTCGCCACCTCACAAAATGGCTCTGTCCATTGAGATTCTTTCTATCAATAAGCAAGCCGCCACAATTAGCTCATTCAAGTCGGCAAGAAGCACTACTTGGTATAAGGAAGGAGTCTCAGGGAAGAGCATCTTTTCAAGGCTATAATTTCGACGAGACGATGATCGGGCAAGCGGCGGGGGAGTTTCGACGAAGTGTTCATCTTTCCTATATTATAGGCAAGGCTCATCTCCGGGTTCAGTAGGTTCGGTCACTTTAGTTTTCTCGTAAATAAGACAAAATCTTCAGGATTTATTTTTTTCAGGTATGCCATTCCGCGAGCAAGGAGCGCATAAACAGAGCGAGAGAAGAAAGTGGGCTTTGGTTATGTCGGAATTTGCACCTATTTTGATCTATTTAGTAATCAGTCTGCTAGTTTCTTTGATCTCACTTGGTCTTCCTTTTTTCATTTCTTCCAATAGTTCGACCTATCCAGAAAAATTGTCGGCTTACGAATGTGGTTTCGATCCCTTCGGTGATGCCAGAAGTCGTTTCGATATACGATTTTATCTGGTTTCGATTTTATTTATTATCTTTGATCCGGAAGTCACCTTTTTTTTTCCTTGGGCAGTATCTCTCAACAAGATTGATCTGTTTGGATCTTGGTCCATGATGGCCTTTTTATTGATTTTGACCATTGGATTTCTCTATGAATGGAAAAGGGGTGCTTTGGATTGGGAGTAAGAACTAGTGCGCCGGGCTGCCGGGGGGAAAGGACATAGGAAAGAGGGATGCCTACTTCCAATCAATTGATTCGTCATGGTAGAGAAGAAAAACGGCGCACGGACCGTACTCGAGCTTTGGATCAATGTCCCCAGAAGCAAGGAGTATGCCTGCGTGTTTCGACGAGAACACCGAAAAAACCAAATTCAGCTCTACGTAAGATAGCCAAAGTCAGGTTGAGCAATCGACATGATATATTTGCTTACATTCCAGGCGAAGGTCATAATTTGCAGGAACATTCTATAGTCTTAGTCAGAGGAGGTAGAGTGAAAGATTTGCCAGGTGTGAAATTCCATTGTATTCGCGGAGTCAAGGATTTGCTGGGAATTCCGGATCGCAGAAGGGGAAGATCTAAATATGGTGCAGAAAGACCAAAATCGAAATGAATGGAAGATGCCTCTGGTTTTTGGATCGGTAAACCATCTCTGGAATTGATGTCTTTTCTGGTTCTGCTTCCCCGCTGCGCGCCCCTAATCCAGCTTCACCTGGCTAGGATTCATACTCTCGAACGGGCGGCGCTTTTCAGTTGGATCGGGGAACGAACTTCTCGGATGGGCTCAAAATGAACTCGCGCTTGAATTGTTCTTGGAACTGGATTGGATGGGGTATGAGAGGAGGGACCCAAAATGGATGTTTTTTTCTAGTCTGGGACAGAAAGTGATTCAGCTGAGTATTTGCCGTAAAAGAACTTGTCTTCTTCGGCTGAACTCATCCATAAATACACTTCAAAGTAAGATTCTTGGGCTCCGGGCAAGAGCTTCAGACCGAACGAATAAGGGTGGCAAGCTAGTGACCAGAATAAAGGGAGGCTGATGCATTTGACTTTGCCAAGGCCACTCAATCAAGTACTTGAAAGAAAGTCGGAAGTAGATCTAATGACAAATGTTTTTGTTTGCTGCCCTCGAAACTAGCTTATCAGAGGGGCGCGCAGCGGGGATGAACGTGATCGAGAGCGGATACTGCTTTTCACCAGTCGCCTGGTGGCAGATTCTTGTTAGAGTGCTTCTTCGGGCGAGTAAGGTTATGTAATAGCTGCCTTGGAGAAAGGCAGGAAATGAAGGTAGCTGCCTTGGAGAAAGGCAGGAAAGGAAAAGCCAGAACTGAAAGGAGTAAGTGTCAGTTCGGAACTTCTCGTACAGAAGGGCCAGGAACAGATTCCCTAGTGTTTTGAAGGAGTCAGGGCTGGTACACTTATTTGATTGACGGAAGTGGAAGGAGTGAACAAAGTGAACGAGTGAAACGAAGTTCAAGTACTGCTTTGTTCGCTGGTAACAAGTGGCAGGAGTGAAACATTCCCTCTGTTTGAGTTCACGAGTCAGGCAATAAGTACGTGTTTGCTGTTTGGAACTTCAAGTACTGATTTGCGTCAGGCAGCAGGTAATGTAATTGAAAGAAGGACGACGAAAGGTAATACGTAGGTTCCAAAGCGAGTGTGGTAGCGAATCAACGAGAACAGTAGGAGGGCCTGGGCCGGTCACATTCTATTATGAAACTGGAGTTGTCAAACCTTGGTGTACAGATTCCCTTCTTTTTCATGCACCTGATTAAGAGGCTATTGGTTCACCGACTTACTACGAAGGAAATCCCACTGACGCTTTTGACGAGGGTTATATCACCTATTAAGGAAGAAAACCGGCTTCAGGGAAATTGATAATAAAGATGAATGTTACTCATCCAAGTGGTCTGGCTCTTCGCGTCAAGATGAAGAAAGTCAACCCAAGTTCACGGGTGGTGCCAGAGCCTGTGTTCTTCCAGAGTGCTTTTCTAGTTGATGGTACTCTGGACTTCTTGGAAAAATATTGTCTTTCAATCTTTCCAATAAGACGAGTTGTGAGCCCCTGACCGGGGTCAGCCCCAGTACAATCAGCCCATGAATCTCGAAACTATGCAGTTGCTGCCCCCTAGGATCACCCTCTGAGACTTTTGCCGCAGTTCTTTTCTTTGGGTGTTGAAGTCTCGCTTTCATCCGCTAAGCTATCGATTGCTGAATTGGCGAGCTTTTTCAGAGGAGGGAATCTTTCTTCGTACTGGCAATCAAAGCGAATGAGAAGTCCTAGTCGCCGTGGTGGTTTCCGCAGTTGTTTTCTATGCTTTGAGTACTTCATCGTCTTTGACCCGTCTTTTTGTCCTGAACTACTAAGATAGAGTCTCGTTTATATGCTGACTTATTTGATAGTAAGGAGGAGATCCTACCCCAATAGTCAAGGATTTTGATGCAAGAGCTGAGTTGGAGGAAGACCCGCCCCGATCGCTTTTTTCGACTCAGGGGTCAAATATCAAACTACGCCAAAATCCAAGCATTCATACGCGAACGCAACGGCCGCATAACTTTCTATACTGAATAAGAGAAGCATTGGGTTTTCCTTGATTGGGCTGGGCGCGTCTCATTGCGGAAGCAGAAGTCCCCGCTGCGCGCCCCTCATTTTTGGTGAGAGAGGGGGGGAATAGCATAGAATAAATCAAGTCGAAGTGCAGCCAGCGAGAAACGACTAATGTTTCCACCTTCCCTGGCCCTTCTTCTAAATACCTGAGAATAGATAGAGAGGAGAGCAGCTCTTACTTTCCATGCGTGAATCAATCAGCCAGGTTCTAAAGCATGGCATACAGAATCAGTTGACTCAGTTGCATTTCACAAACCATGAATTCCAGTTGCTACGGATGGCCCCTTTGACTCCTCTATGCAACATCACTGGAGCCCGTGGCATCTTTCATGGTTGATTGAATTCCATACATCTTAGGTTAGACAGATCGGAGGCAGATTTTGGTCCTAACTGTTCGAGATGTGTCAGACAAAAACCAAAGTCTAGGGCACGGAAACAAGACATCAAGAGATGAGGTTCGTGGGCAAAGCAATATGAATATGAGGGGTCGGCTGGCTTTGATACAGGTGCGCCGCTTTTCATCTGATCCAGAGTCCAATAGATAGAATGTCTGATGCAGCTTCAAAATACGATTCTCGAAAGCAAGAAAGAAGTGGTGAGTACCAAAGGAAATCTCCCTATCTATTAGTTTCCCATTCCTACATTCAATCCAGCAGAACCCAGCAGATATGAAATTGAGTATCTAGAGTAATGATTCCAAGATGTTGTAGCGCACTTGTTGGGCTAGCTCTGATTTGCCGGGGCATTTCCGACTGTTGATTATGAAGAATGATAACCCCGCTGCGCGCCCCTGGCTTCTCGGGTTTCATCATCTGCCTCCAAAACATAGGCTGAAGCATGAGGAGTTCTTTCATTTGCATAATCAGTTCTGCCTGGGATCCTCCATCTGATGTGTAAGCCCGAGACAATGACTATTGAGGGCCTCATCCTCACACGAAGCACTAACAGTGGTCAGCCCGCGACACCTAGCCTGCCTAGCCAGGAAATTCGCCTCCGAAGAGAGTGAGAAGGCGGCCTACTATTCAAGTTAGAATTCTCTGCTTTGTTCACTTTCTTTTATTTGCAAAAGTTGACATTGCAGATTGCTTTCAATTCAATTAAGTAGACCTACTTCAAAGCTTGGAAAGTGCTTCTCGCATTGAGTGAGGTCTGAAAGTCAGCTTAATGTGTGGTACCAGATGTGTAATCAAATCAAGATGACTCAATATAAAGACTACTTCGACTTGTAGAGGAAAAACTGTCTATCTAGCTCGCTCCTTAGAAAGAAGAAAGAACAAAGGACGATCTAGAGAGAGAAGGAAGTTCAAAACGCAGGTTATCTTCCATAATAGAACTCGCCAGTGTCAAAATCAAGTTCTCAAATCGAGACTGCTGAACATTACTAAAGAACTTAGTGAGAAGTGTGTGGATACTACACACTTTCCGAATACCCTGAACGTCTGAGATGTAGCGGTACCTCAATAGGTCAGAGGCCTCTTTGACATTCACACGGGAAAGCACCTTTGGCATAAGTAAGCCCGCATCAACTAGATACTGATGATTTCTTTCTAAAAACAATAAGAAGTCTGAATTGATATGAAAGGGTTCTGATTGTAGACCATTCAATACAGAACAGAACTCCTTGTATTTAGTTTCGTTAAGGAGGATATCAAAATGGTCAATATCATGAGATGACAATAGACGTAAGTTATTATACACTGATGCAGTAGGCGTGCATAAGTAACCACCCCTTAGATCTGATAATGTATCAGGAGAAATCACCTTATTCACCGGTGCCCAATTCAGAGGACGGCACACCATAGGCAGACTCAGTTTGACTGGAAGCAGGGTGAAGTCAAAATTACAGACCATATAATTGCTTTCTGGAATATACACCTTACCCGGTTGAAGAACAACAACTTCACTGCCTATTCCAACTTCATTTCAAATATGAATGACCCCCCGCTTTTCCATAAAATGAATCAAATGAATTCCTATCTGATACTCAACACGAGCTTTTTTGCTAACCTTACTTTTATTCGATTTGTTTTTCTTTTTCACGGATTCAGGATTGGCCTTCTCACCTAACGACGCATCCTTTACTTTACCAGGACGAGGTACATTAAGGAAACGTGCATGATCTTGCACTGCGGAATTCAGTTGGGACAAGAATGTTGATACCTTGACCGCAGAGAAATCACGAACACTGTGAAAGACCAATCCCAGAACATGTATCATTAGTGCTTCCAGCGTATAACTACCCAGTGCATTCCAAAATGGTAAATACTCATCCGAAACGCAATCTTTCAAATACTCTTTCGCATTAGGAAGATCCGGACTAATAAACATCTTCAACAAATTAGGCGTACTCTGAAATAGATTTCCCTCATTGAAATGAAGTGTGAAATCTTCTATGTGCTCCTGTAACTTCACTAAACCATTATAATCAAGCTTCTGACTCTTGGATTCATTCAATAATTTCATGACCTCAATCTGATACTCTCAACATGCCGACGCCCTAGAAAAGAGTTCGTACCGAGTCTTCCCATCAACGCAACCCCATCCCTTTCGGTCTTTGTTATAGATGTTTCCACTCATTAATCGGATGAATTTCTGGAATCCACCAAATTCCGGCGCTTCGAATCAAAATCAGTGGACATGAAGTGAGTTGCCCGCGAGCGAAAACGCAACCAAGAAGTGCGTGCAGCAAAGCTTGATTCTCTTCGTCACAGGAGAAAACTCGCTTCTGACTTCAGAAAACAACTCCCTGAATTTGATTAGTTCTTGCTGGCTTGCACTCAAGGGAACCACCCCTGGCACTCAAAAAGATGGCTTTTCGCCGAAAGGGTCAATTTAGTAAATACTTGGGAAATCATCGGTCAACAACACCGAAAAATGCAGAAGTTCCTGCCCCGCCTCTTTCCTTGCCTGACACATCTAATTCTGTTGAACCCGCAAGCCCATCATTTGACTCGTTCGTAGAATCTCGAGCAAAGTGATACAAATAAAGGTGAAAGAAACCTCTGGAATTCCACACCAGCTTTTTGAGTTACTTCATCGTAGGATGAATCGGGCGAATAAGCCGCCTCGCCCATTTATGTGACGAAACCACCAAATCCCACATTTGCTGAATCTCTTTTTGAAAAAAGAGTTTCCGCTTCAGCCAAATCCACATTGCTCAACTTAGAATCAATTCCGTATTCGGGAGGGTACCTCAGAACGCCTCTTTCCCAGTCTCTGTTTTGGTTCTTTCTCTTGGCTAATCTGCCGAAGAATCTGAACTTCCATCATGCTTCCCTTTGACTCGAGAAGCATCAAGGGGCGCGCAGCGGGGAACCTCACATCCGAAAGAACTGAAACTCAGGCAGGTTAGATATCGGAATATCAGACTAGGGGACTCTCTCTTCATCTAGCGGACACCTAACCTGAGGAGAAGTGGAATTGGCTATAGACTGACGGTGTGACCCACATCACATAGTGTTTTGTCTTGGGCAAGCTCTATTCAAAAAAAGGGAGAAGAAAGCTTTGTTCACAATCAGAACTTTGCATATTCCCATAAATAGTTTATTTCTCCTTATTATACGAAAGAAAGGCTTAGGATAGCTAATGAAAGGGAGAGGGTGAATGAAAGGAAAGCAACTACAACTTCCACTCAAACCACAGGGAAGACTTCAGAAATCCCAGGGACTGACACTCCAACTCAAAACAACCAGGAAGGGAAAAAAAAGGAAAGCGACTAGGGAACCTGACTATGGAAAGGATCCCGTATTGGCTCCTATCTACCGCAGCTATTCTAGTTAGTTAGCATAATAAGAAAAGGTAAGGCGAGGAGAAGCTATAATAATAGAAAGGACAAGCGATTCTCAAAGAGCAGGTCCCCGCTGCGCGCCCCTTCCCTTCAAGCATGAAGTGAGGAAAATCTCTAATTACTCCACTGGTGAAGGAAAAGAAAATCCAATCAAATCATATATCACTTGATACCGTTACCAAAGAGGTCTAGTCTACCCTTGTATACTCTTCAATCTGAAAATGGATACCCTTCCCCCGCTGCGCGCCCCTCACCTTTAGAGTCCAAGTAATGTCTGAGACTAGTGAAAGAATGGGGAAGGCAATGAAATTCTGAAGATACGAAGGGGAAAGATGTGCAGCACAAAAGTAGCTGCTATCGAATGCCCTGCTCGACGACGGCAATAAGACGTCGAAGGTTTGAAGGAAGAATCCGCAATGCTTTGACATTCCTTTTCAAATAGGTTGAACCCGGTAAGTCCAATAATACAGATAGTCACGAGCACAGAAGAAGAAAATAGAATCGAATACGCTGCTATTGAAAGGCTCTTGCCGCTGCTGGAAGATCTTTCTTTTGATTGAGAGCTGCGAATTGAATCATAGCCCTATAGCAATGCAAAGCAGACTTCCCTCCGTTTCCAGAGTGGGGCAGAAAATGGCTTTTAGCAACAAACCACTTGATTGAGAGATGCTTGAAGTCATAAGAAAGCTAGAAGTCGCTCGTGAAGAAAGAATTCTATTCTTGATAGGCCAGTCCAGGAAAGCCAGAAAGAAAAGAATGGCATTTACGCGGTCAGAAGCGAGGTGCGGAGTCAGAGTGAACAAGATCCGATGTTCCAGATCCGGATCCGCATTCAATACGTATTTGGATTTCAATATTTCAAGCGCCAGGAATGGAATGAATCAGAAAATCGATTCAGTATTGGATTTTTGTTTCACCTCCTTCTCTGCTTCTAACACTTCAGAGATAATCCACCACGCACGTCTAAATCTGAGTTTGAAACTGGATCAGAGGGAAGGAAAGTCAGGTTATATGCTACCACACACGACCTACTTTCTTCTTCATTTTCTCTTTCCTTCATCTATCTTTCTGGCACTCTTTCGTATCTCGAAATAACATAGCTGCGTACGAGACGGAATGGAATCTCCTCTTATATGAGCCCGCCCAAGGCTTCTTTCATTTTGATAGCAAGGCAGCTCGCAAGGCACCCACCTACTCACTCGTTGACTGTACACCTTCTCCTTTGAATTACTCAATTCTGTTACATGAGCCACACTCAGCCTAATCCTAATCAATTATCTCAATCATTGAGATTTTCTCTCTTATATATTCTATGAAGCCTAATTTCAGTCTCTTCTCTGGACTATGAAAGTCTGAGATTTCGGTTTAGAAGAATATCTTAGATAGAGTGGCTAAGTCAATAATATCCTGTTCATTGCGGATCTGCTTCCTGCTTGAAAGTATGATCATGCGCCAGGTGAAATGAGAACATGACATATGCTGAAGGCCGAAGCCTCTATAACGAAGAAATCTTTGGAAATTGCTACCTTTCTGATCCATTTCATTACCTTCTTTTTGCCTTCGACTTCGGCTATGACCAATTCCCCCTACCTAGCTGAATAGGCGTCACCAAGCTCCCATCCCAAGGTTCAGGTCTACCTTTGTTTTGTGGTTTTGTGCTAATATTCTGCTTTTTGAGAAGGATGAAAGTGTTGATAATCTCAATAAAGGCGCATACGTGGGCGTGCCGGGTTCGCCACTACTGATTATTCTGGGGGGACTCTCCGAGCGACTTCCTACTGTGGGAGAGGTTCACCTCACCCACCTACCTACTCATCTGACACGGTGTGAAGCTGACTTGCACAGAAAGACCCCTAATGTTTAGTAATATTTCTGTCAATCTGTTGACTGTTGTCAACTAATCTGTTGAATGAATCTACTCAATGTTCGCCAATTTCTTGGAAAGCTATTTTGATCTAAGTGGTCTTATTCTCTGTCCGGTGCTAGGAAGCATTATTCTTCTTTTTCTTCCAAATTCATCAATAAGACTGATCAGATTGATTGGTCTGTGCGTTTCTCTGATCACTTTTTTGTATTCCCTTGTTCTTTGGATCAAATTCGATCCTTCTACGGCCAAATTTCAATTTGTTGAAAGCGTTCGATGGCTTCCTTATGAAAACATCCATTTTTATATGGGTCTAGATGGTCTTTCATTATTCTTCGTGATATTGACGACATTTCTGATCCCAATTTGCATTTTAGTGGGTTGGTCTGGTATGAGAAGTAATGGTAAAGAGTATATTCTAGCATTTCTAATTTGTGAATTTCTAATGATCGCCGTCTTCTGCATGCTGGATCTTCTACTATTCTATGTTTTTTTCGAAAGCGTGTTAATCCCTATGTTGTGCGGAGCTGAGCATCTTATATTCGCTGGGATCAAGCTTTTCCTCTGCAGGGGCCTTGTGCAGTCAACCCCCTACGGGCGGTCCTCCGTCGTCGTGAAGTAGTCAAGGTGCCCGCGAAGCTTTCGGGAGGAGGGGTAGTCTTGTGCGTCAGCATAGCATTTTTGGTCGAACCACCGAACCACACATCTTTTTTTGGTGGGAGGGTACTCCGAGTAGTGGGTACCTCTACGGACCTCGACACGCCTACTCTGGTCTTGTATGGATATGCAGGAAGGGGTGCTCCTAGGTGTGTGTAGGAGGTGTGTTTGTTCGCGAGAATGGATTCCTCGTTCAGGGGGGTGTGGACACACTTGCGCGAATTCGGGTAACGGCTACAAGGGAGAAAAAGAAAGGAAACTTGACCCGACCAGGGATGGACGTAAACTCGTAAGCTACCGAGGGTAGGGATAATCGTCCAGGTCTGATTGTTGAACAAAAAAGCCGCCCCGCCACAGCAGGCAGGTGACTTCCTCTGTCGTCTAGGTGAGTTCTTGGCGAGGAGACCAGCAAGGAACTCGTTCCGCGCTAGGCAGCTAGCTTGAACCGGGTCGAAACGTGCCGTAGTTGATCCCAGAGGTGAACGTGTCACGTTTCCCTCCTAAACTCTTGGTCGAAACAGCCGAGTCACGTAGGCACGTGATGAGGGCGCAGCTGGAGTTGATCGCAGCAAGGGACGTATAATGTCCCGCGCTAGTCTTCCATCATTAGGTCGACACGTTATACGTGTCTCCTCCCTCGAAACGTGTAACGCTTCTCGCTCCGAGTCACGTTCCGAGGCCCGTCTCGCTCGGTCGAGACAGCCGAGAGACTACTTGAGTCTCGAGGGGAGTCGGTAGTCTCTCCCTGGGTCTCGACATTAGTCGTCTCTTGGTATTCGCCACATTATACGTGGCTCATTGGGTGGCGGTTCAAGGGGAGTAGAAACTACTAACGTTTCTCTCACAAAAGCGGATAAGTTTCTCAAAAAAACGGAGGGGCGCACAGCGGGGACCCCTTCAGTCTAATTCCGAAGAAAGACTGTTGCAAGCAGGTGGAGACTGGCGCTTTGGCCCTCTTCAAAAGGCAGGGTAGAGCTCGGCAGAAGAGGGTAGGGTGAATTGGCGAAGACAAGTTTTGGTGCTCAAAACAGCCGAGAGACTACTTGAGTCTCGAGGGGAGTCGGTAGTCTCTCCCTGGGTCCTGTCCGTCAGACCAGACAAAGAAGAAAACAAAAAGGGGTCTCTTTATGCATCTTCGTACATATCCTACAACAGCTGCCGGAAAGCTCAAAGCAATTTCACCGCTCACATCACAGTAGTTGACGTTGCGTAAAGGCCTTCGGGGGCAACCATAAAGAAAGGCAATGACTTTCACTGATCTCTCTCTATCTATAGATATAACGAGAGTCCGCTGCGTGAGCAACCCGAGCGTGACATGTGCTCTAAAGGCCGCACTCAATCACCCCTTTTTCTGGATTTGGAAGAAGGGTGGGTTCAAAAGAAAGGGTTTTTGACGGGCCCCCGTATACTAGTCCGGCTAGCCTTCTTTCGGGCGGTAAGCAGGCCGGGGCCTACGGGCGGGCATCCCCGCTACGCAAGCAGCATTCTTCGCCACCACCCTAGAAGCAAAAGATTGGAGAGTCAAGGCGGAAAAGACAAGCATAGTGGTCTAATGACAAGGGCCGACGACGGATGCTCGGGACGGAGCCGTATGATGCGGAAGTCTCACGTACGGTTCCCTGAGAAGGGAGTGGCTACCCACTGGAGCTTCGACCAAGCACCGCCGGTCAATTCCGCTTTGGGGCCTCCCCTTACTCTACCATCATTATAGGGGTATGGGGTTCGAGACAAAGAAAGATCAAGGCAGCATATCAGTTTTTCCTATATACTTTACTTGGATCAGTTTTCATGCTATTAGCTATTCTGTTGATTCTTCTCCAAACAGGAACCACCGATTTACAAATCTTATTAACCACAGAATGGAGTGAGCGGCGCCAAATCTTTCTATGGATTGCTTTTTTTGCCTCTTTCGCCGTCAAAGTGCCTATGGTACCAGTTCATATTTGGTTACCTGAAGCCCATGTGGAGGCACCTACGGCTGGATCCGTCATCTTGGCAGGAATTCTTTTAAAATTGGGAACCTACGGGTTTTTAAGATTTTCAATACCCATGTTTCCCGAAGCGACACTTTTTTTCACTCCTTTCATTTATACTCTCAGCGCGATTGCTATAATATATACGTCCTTGACCACTTTAAGACAGATCGATCTTAAGAAGATCATTGCCTACTCTTCAGTAGCCCATATGAATCTGGTGACTATTGGTATGTTTAGTCGGGCGGCGGCCGTTAGGTCACCTATTTGGAGTTATGGGCACACTTGAAAGGCAAAAACATATGTGCCGGGCGTGCGACCCATCAACCTACTAGCAATAGGGGAGAAAACATAGCATGTCGCAACAAACGATGATCGGATTAGTCAGCAAAACACTGCCGTCTGTTCCAAAAACCAAAGCCCAACGCCGGGGCTGGAGTGGGGAAGGGCCCTATGCGCAGACAGCAGCAGCAACGGCTCTACGAAGTCCTTTTCTTTCGGTTGGCTTTCCCGGACGCTCAGATTCGCTTGCTTTTTGATTCTTGTGGCGGGCGTGGCATGAACGACGAGATTCTCCCAATCGATTGATAGACGGCCTGATCTGTTCTGATAGATCGAAAGAGTAGGAATGGATATAGAAGAGGGAATCTCTCAATAATCAGGGGACCGCTTTTCTATCTACTGATGAGACAAGAGCACTATTCAGGATCCATCAGAAAGAAATCGATATGTATCTGATGGAGTCTACGTCGTATGTAGAGCGCCCAAGCGCTTTTTTGGCCAGCTCAGTTCTCTTATCCATCGGTCTTTTTCTTTCTGGGCTCATCTCATTCAGGGAAAAAGACAATGTAGTTAGTTGTCTTGCTGCTGTTCTAGCCTCGACGCCCGGCATCGTCCCACACAGAAAGAAAGAGCGCTCCGCCCCGGCCCGACCCGTAGGTCCGCTAACGTCAAGTGAGGAGTTGAGCCTGAACTGGCGAACCGAAGTCACTTTTGTAACCATACTTCCTACAGCTAACACGTGTCCAGTCCAGCGGGAAGGCGCAGCGCAAACGAAGGTGAGCTGCTATACCGAATCCCCCGCTGTCCATCGGGGACCGAGTGGTCAGGCCATGACCTGCAGGGGAAGGAATCACTCATTCTTCTATTGGGGACAGGTGCACGAACGACAACTCCAAACGTAACACGCCGCCTATACCTACCGTTTAGGTGGCACCAGCGAGATCCAGCCTTGGTCAGGAACTTCGTGTCGCGGCTTCTCCACTCCGCTGCGGTCTCTTTCACTTCCTTGCCTTCCCTAAGCGAGGGCCTTGTGCCTTGGGTCAATTTCGGGGCGGAGAGAGACCAGAAGAAAGATTCATTTTGATCAACGTTTCGTGAATCAATGGAATGTCTCGAATTCCGTATCTCTTCTATCTTGATATGACGGGCCATATCGATCATCAAAAGTCTTTGATGGCATGTGGTATGATCGCTAGCCTAGTAGCTTTTTCTGCGCTCAATATGTGGGATTTCCGTTGTCCTATATCTCCTAACTCTTTCGCTTTGACGAATTTGGACCTAGCGAAAAGTGGAAGCTCGCCCCGCCCCCGGGGGGTTGATTTGGCAACTTGAAGACGGCTCTATATCATAGTAACAAGGGGCTTTTTGTTCGCCTTAACTACTTGATTTGATCGATCGCCGGCGCATTTAGATGTTTTCCATTCAGTACAATAAAAACTCAAACTACACCAAAGCGGAAGGGCCACTCACTATATAAGCTAGAAGTAGCTGCCTAGCCCTACCCTAGCCCATAATATAGTGGAGTAGTCGGCCAAACCTCTTTTTGATATAGACTTTCTATTGATGGAGTTGGAGGGGTGCGCAGCGGGGACTACCACGGAATCCATCCATCCCGGCTTCGTCACCAAAGCGTCACGACACCAAGGGTTCCCTTTCTCTTTTGTCTCCAGTGGGGGCCCAATCAGTCGGAGCGCTACGTAATGCCGACGTATACATAAGCCTAAGCGGAGAAAGCTCTTCGAGCTTCCCTTCATTCGCTTCGCGGGAGTCGCACGCAGCACATAGCTGGAAGTCAGAGGGCCCGTACTACCTGCCTAACCCTTCGCTCCTAGCGTTGAACGGAAAGTGCCTTCTCAAAAAGTCGGCAGAAGGGAAGGGGCCTATGTATTTGCATGACCCCTGCAAATTGGACCCTACCTACACCCGGAGCCAATACCCTAGCGGTCCTGCCACCACGCCGCAGAACGGGAGCTCGTGTGGAACCTTGGGTTTCTGGCGTCAAAGCAGTGAGTGAAAGGTCAAAAAGACGGCCGCGCCTACGAAAGTGAAGGTCGGCCAAAATATTGACACCCGAAGGCCCTAACGCACAATCCTATCCTATCCGAGCCCGTCATTGCGCTTCGGGCAGCCGGCCTTCGCATCATAAGGAGCACCTCCCTTTCGAGGTACCAAAAAAAAGGTACGGTCTTTCTTTGTGGTCTTGGTTGGTCTTTCTCAACGTGGTCTATAGCATGAAAAACCTTGATTTAGGCCCGCCCACAGCTCAGAAAAGAAGAAATCCTTTCGTTTATATATAGGCTTCTTTCAATCCTCCAGGATCACAAGTGTAAGGCGGGCGCAAGGATGGGGAGGCTGCGAGCTCCGCGTCGAACAGAAAGAAGCAAGCAGGGGAGAGTCAAGGTCTTGCCGTAGCGCGCCGGAGAACAAGCGTAGGCAACCAAACCTTTCAATAAGGCTACTCAATCAAGTAGCTAGCTAGCGTTTTGAAGCTGACTGGCTTTTTTAGCGCGCGTACTCTTCTGGAGTCGCACGGAACGAGCCTTGTCTTCCCTACAACGACTAGCTCACCTTTCTTGTTCCGGTCACCCTATTTTCGTGGAAGCACTTCCGCCTTGGAAAAACCCATGCGCGGAGTCGCCCTCATCACCCCATTGCTCAGTGCTCCCTGCAGCTTCACTGGGCTTGACCGGGGCTTCTATAAGATAATGAAAACTCTGAACAATCAAAGGCGGACCTCGCCCACCCTTTTTCGTTTTCTGCCGCCACTGGGTAGCCGCTGGGGAAACACAGCCCGGCCCCCTCTCGGGAAAGGGGAGTGGGGGTCCAACAAGCACTTGCAGCAGAGGGGCCCACAAGCACCCGGCCCACCCCTTCTTCTTCTGTCAAGCCGACCTCTTTTTCGCCAGTGCTGACGCAGTAACGCGTAGATAAGTCAAGCCAAATCCCATTGGGGCCGGTGCCCATATAGCTTCGGCCTGAACTCCTTTGTCAGCCGTGGGGACAAACTTCCTTTATGTCTGAGGCGGGGGGAAGGGGATGGGCCTACCTATCCCGAGAGGACCCCATATGCGGGAGCAGTTTCTAGGTTCCATATGCCTTTAGAAGGGCAGAACTTCTGTAGGTGATCGTAGTATGTCACCTCGTCTCGTCCTCGCAGCATAGAAGAGTACCTATGCACTATGTTCCGGTTCACTGATAAGGAAGATAGAGTTGGGGCGGGGGTATACGATGTGAGACTCTAGTATGCCCCGGGGAGAAAGATGCGCAACCCAAAGGAAGCGTTCCAAAATGTTGGGGCTGACAGATCCCTGAGACTACCACCGCCTATGAACTATGCGCGGAACGACCTTCAAAAGAAGTGGAGTTAGAAAGCCGTATGATAGGTAACTATCTTGTACAGTTTGGGGGGTAACCGGCTCCGTGGGAATATTAGGCTCTATCGAACATACAGGGAATTGGAGGTAGCATTCTACCGATGTCAAGTCATGGACTGGTTTCTTCAGCCCTTTTTCTATGTGTTGGTGTTCTATATGACCGACATAAGACTCGACTTGCTAGATATTATGGGGGTTCAGTGAGCACCATGCCGAATCTCCCTACCATTTCCTTCTCTTCCACTTTGGCCAATATGAGTTCACCTGGCACTAGCAGCTTTATCGGGGAATTTCCAATCTCAGTAGGAGCTTTCCAAAGAAATAGCTTAGTAGCCACATTAGCAGCGCTTGGGATGATTTTAGGCGCGGCCTATTCCCTTTGGCTATATAATCGTGCGGTTTCTGGAAATGTCAAAACCGATTTCCTCCATAAATTCTCCGATCCAAATGGCAGAGAAGTTTCCATATTTCTACCTTTGATTGTTGGAGGGGCGACCGTCCGTTGAACTACTCAAAAAGGGTCAACCAATGTGATCATGACATTGTAGGTGCTTGCGATGGGACGGATGCGACTTCCCTCATCAGTCATGGGTGGCATAGCCCGTAGCAGAAGTCCCCTTTTTTGATCCATTTTTTCTGACCCCAGGGGGGGCCCGGGTGGGACCGAGAGAAAGAAAGGACGGGGGGCGACCATGCATGGCACTTCTCGACCGTGTCTCCGAGGGACAGTTGAACGAGCAACTCATGAATGCTGCCGGGTTTGACGAGCCAATAACTCTCAGGCCTTCGGTTTTTTGAGCAAGAAGAAAAGCCTGACCTTACCTTCACCATGATACGGACTCCAAGTTATTATGGCTGAGCACGAGGAGTTTCCTTATCGATGATGATGGGAATGAAAACCTGAAGCACGACCGGGGTCTTCGTGGTCCGAGATCATACTTATATATAAGTCACAGTAACGTAAGCATGAGACTTTTTGGTAGTACCGGTGAACCAGATGGCCGCGTCAGGGAATCTGGGACGGAGGACTCGTAATATCTCTATAGATCTGGCAAAAGCGAAAGATCCCCTCACTGGGCTGACCGCTGAGCTCACTAAGGCCTTCCCCGCGGGGCGGGCCTTAGTGGGTGCGAGCTGGAATTGCCGTAGCTTATGGCTCGAGCAAGAGGAAGGGGCCCCGACAGAGAGAACAGTCAGGATAACGAGCGTGGAGCCCACTTGGGGGCGGCAGGAGCAGCGGGCAAGTGCTTGCTTGGTAGGCCAACAGCCCAGTGAACCGGACGGGGCATTCGACGTTAGGGGGGCACACTGAGCAAGTACGCAAATTGGGCTCCGCTTTCTTAAAGAAAAGCAAGGACCGCTTTCTTTCGTTCTTTGGTCGAAACTAACTACTAATCTCCCACAGAACCGAAAGAAGGTCTCAACATGCCTACGTTGATCGCAGCAAGGGACGTATAATGTCCCGCGCTAGTCTTTCCATCATTAGGTCGACACGTTATACTCAGAGGGCTAGGTTTCAGTTTTGTCTGCTCGAAACAGCCGAGAGACTACTTGAGTCTCGAGGGGAGTCGGTAGTTTCTCGCTGAGTGGAAACTACTAACGTTTCTCTCACTGCCAGGGGATCACCACGGGCCTATGTCGGGGCTCGTCCCCGGTCAATATTGGATCAAAAAGGACCTACGCACTGACCCTTTTTTGTTAAAGACAATAGGTACGTACTCTTCCCTACCGAGACAACGGACACTCTGAACGGATCCTCCACGCGCTGGGCATACCATAGCTCTTCCGTGCGTCTTTCTCGTGGCGGAAACTTAAAAAGAGGGAAAGACTCGGCCGACCCACTCGATCGAGGGCGAGCCGTACGAGAGTGAGTCGAATTCTTTTTCCGTTCTTGGTTTGGTTCGGGCCCCTCTCGATCTTTTTGTCTCAGGTCAGGGGGAAGGAGTCTAAATCAATGGACATTAATGAACCATCATTGATGGACGTTGCACATGCCACGAGAAATTCGACTCGCCTTTTATGTATTCTATCTCACCGGCTTCTCACTTCTAAGTCGTCGCTGACTCCCCGTCTAGCGAAGGCTAAGGGCAGGGCTTTTTCGTAGTAATAGCGGGTGGGTCTCATGAGATTTCATCTATGCCGGAGCTCATTATTTCAAACAAAGGTCGAACATTCGATTCATTCAGGAAGGGGACGGCCTTTTTTTGCAGGCGGGGTAGAACCCTGATGGACGAAACCTCCCGGCCTCAATTTGGTTGCCCGGGGGCCGGCCTTTCAAAGCTGCGGGGCATAGCGGCGCCCTCGCCTTAGCCCCGGACCTAGCAGCAGACGGGCGGGCCTAAGGGCCAGAATGAAGAGCGTAACAGACTCTTCTTTGTTTCAGCTGCTCCCACGCACGCAGACCGGAGGATCTCAATTGTACTGGACTAGACAATATAGTAGAGATCTTCGTGGAACCGGGCGGTCTAAATCGTTTCTAGGATTCCAACTCACCTTAGAAGATTTGTCCATTGATAGAGTTGAGGGCTCGGCTCCCTCTACTTTGAAAGGTTAGGTTACTACTGGAAGAGGTGTACTTCGTACCGCCCGGAGGTCATATAAATCGTAACCCGGAGCGAGTTGAACGAAAGCCTTACCCACAGCTACAACTACTGGCCCTTCAAAGGGCTGAGATTCGAAGGCTAGGAGTGCCCCGAAAGCCGAAGGTACTTCAGTAGGGCAAGTAAGCAGCCCTTCCACAAAATAAAGCGACCGACCCCCTCTGCATTTCATTCTCTATTTGGCCCAAGGCCTCATTCCAAATGCGCCGGCCGGCCTATTTATTCGAAGTCACTACGAAAGGGGCAATAGCATAGCTCTTTGTTTTCCTGGGTCTCCTTTCGAAGGAAAGGCCTTCGCATTCTTCTGGTTGAGTCGGACGGGCCGGCTTTGTTTGCCCTAGCTTGGCGAATCGCATCCCCACCCCGACCTCGCGAAGTCTTTGCTTAGGCTGGGAAAAGAGTCTATGAAGCGAAGCCTATTGCCACTAAACCATAAAATACGACCCTTCTCCAATCTTGGATAGAATGGCCCAGCACAATAAAGGAAGGTTAACGTACGCCATGCCTTCCTTTTGTACGAATGCCCAACATACCACGCACGACCAGACCTCGAGCCAAAACTGGCAGAACGAGTCGGGCCCAGGTCCCAGATCCTCAAAGTAGAGTCTCGATCAGCTTAGTACACTTAGCGGTACTTAGGGCACTCAATGACCTGGCGAGGCCCACCCCAACCAAGAGCGCTTATGTCATATGGGAACTCATGGCTGGACAAAATCCTGATGGTTGATCGATCCGAAACGAATAATAAGAAAGAATCAAAGTACAGGTTGGTTGGTGAGCCTAGTGATAGGAGACTATCTAGCTTGGTTCGGGGAGCACTTGTTGGGTAAAAGATTGGTTTTTGATAAATTGATGGACTCAATGCTGAACTATTGACTCTACTCGTTCGGATGGGTGTTCACCCCAAAGTGTTCCTGGACTGCATGCATACATCCGTAAGTAACTTAGTGCAACATGGCAAATTTCATTGAGAGGAATCAGCAAAGAAAAGAAATACTGGTCTTCTTTTTTCATCTTGATGATCGAAGGCTGAGGAGTTTCCACTTGAGTGACTTGAGGTTTATATACATCTGCGGACAAAGTGGCTGGCGTGCGTAGGCTCGACCGCGGGTTTATATATATCTGGGACTAATAGAATAGTTTGAGAAAGAAAAGAATTGTTTGTTCGTACTTAGCTGCTCTAGCTGTATCTGCGCCAGGCTATTGGGGAGCAGCAAGCAAGCTCTGAAGACGAAGCCCTTATTGACTGACGAGCAAGCATGGAAGCGAACAAATTCCATTTGATCTACTACGTCTTTTTGGCATGAACTACATTTGACTTAGTAAGAACCAAATGGCAGAAAGCTCATTCTCCTATACCGAGACTTTCACTGAACCTCAATTTGACGTTTAACTGGTCGACCACAGAAAGTGGATCTTGTATAGACAGTGATTTTGTGGCTTTTTTCTGGGAATTTCCAATTCGTTGAAGAATGGGATTTTCTCGGTATTAATTAGCGAAAACAGGGTTGACTGAAATTGGCGCAGGGCGGAAAGAAATTGGCCTTTCATTCTGGCGCAATCTTCGGCATCTTTCAAGTAATAAATAATTAGCTAATGCCTTGAATATTTCAGTTGTGCATGAGAAGCTTCCAGCCTTGGTATGGAGTAGATAGAGAAAAAGAAAGGAGAGGTTGAGAAGCAGCTATTCTGGAGTTTGAGCAAGAATGATTCTTTTTTTTTGAGATGGCTGAACTAAAGCGGCTTGGTGATTTTGGAACTGATGATTCAATATCAATAGCTTCTTGGAAATTCCTTCCAAGTCGATTTCATTGATGCACTTCTTTAGAAAGCGAGCTTTGTTAGAAATTATATGGGTCTCTCCTAAGGTACGAGATCAGGCATAACCCAACAAACAGGGTTCGCGGGAAGGCTTGACTGAGAGTTCTCAGAGTACCGAACTCGTTCATTCCATCTAGTTGTTGACCTTTGCCCTTCCTACCTACCATCAATTGTTGAGGTGCTGCAGCACCACTCTTTTGGACTTCTCGTTGCAATAAATCCACTCTTCTTTTGTCGACCTCACTTCTTCCACCTCTTTCACTGTAGCTTACGCTAGGTTCTTACCCTACCACGGAACGACACTAGATCTACGGGCAAATGTCATCCCATATTCTCTTCAACCATCAAAAGGCATATTAGATTACGGTAACAACGGAATTCAATCCTGTGTAGCCTACGTATACTGAATGGAATCCTGCTACGCCTACTAACTGCTACTCCCAAGATTCGCATCTTATACTTCCAGCAAGAACAAATCTTTATGATGAATGTGGAAAAGCCAAGTTTGCAGAATCATGGACATCCGAGCGAGGGAGGTGAAAAGATTCCACCCGGCATGGAAAGAGGAATCTGAGCCGCTTACTCAATCAAGTCTACCGTCCTTTGACCATTCTGAAATCAATCAGTCAGTGAGGACCGGCCTCACGGAAGCATGAAAATCGAATGTGAAAGCAAGTGCGCCGCAGAGAAGAGTTGACTAGAACGAGAGTTCAACGCTTTGATCCTATAGCTCATTAAAGAGCCTTTCTCGGGCCACCCCCTTTCTCTTGCCTTTGCATTCTATATAGCTATTATAGGACCACGCAAAAAGGAGAGCAAGTTGAGCTCGTCCCGACCGAGGTCAGGCTTCTTTCGTTAGTTTCGGGAAAGAAGAGATCGGATAAGGTGAAGGAAGACAGGCAAAAAACAATGAGTTTCGTGTATAGGCTTCTCTTCCATAGTCCGAGGCGAGGGCGGGCAGTAGTTGACTTTGATAGAGCTATTCCTATTCATCAAGGCAAGGCCTTTCACGGATGTTCAACAAGTGGCTAGTCACGAGTGTAGTTAACATAAGGCATAACGTTCACTTTTTTTTTGACTGACACTTCTCCCGGGAAGCCAGAATTGAGCTAGGCGAGGGGCGCGCAGCGGGGAATAGAAACATCATGTCCTCGGAGGTTCATAAGGCATCTGTATAAGAGAGAAAGGGCCCTTCCATTGTCAAGTCAAATAAGAGGAGTTATTGAGTGAAGGTCGCCTAAGACCAGAGATAGCTTTCGAAGCACTAATACAAGGATTTTCAGTCCTCTGGCTTACCACTCAGACTTTCTCTATTGATTGAACCTCACTAGAATAGGCAGGTGAAGGTTACGGGACAGGTTGATACCTAACCTTTGAAAGATAGGCTTGTGACGGACGAGTAGTTGATTGAGGATCTACTGTATTAGGGAGCCTTTCCAACTACTTGAGTTGATAGAGCTAGTGTTACATAAATAGGTCACAAGGAAGGTCTGGGCAATGGAGCAGCGGATGGCTTTTGATAAGAAGTAGTCGATGGGCCCTGCTCCTCAGCCAATTCCTAATCCTGCAGAGTCCGTTTGAGAATCAGTACCCGCCCATCCCGAGGGCAACAAGAACCATAGCATTTCATTTTACCTGGTTTCCCGACCCAATAAAAAAAGACACCCCTCAACGTCACCAAGGATGCCTACACAGTAGCATCACAACGAGCATGGAAAACTCGCCAATCATCTTGCATCAGTCTGTCCCACACGACTTCAGGCCTTCTATTGGCTAGAATACCCGAGTACCAAATTTCCGCTTTCGCTACTCTATTCATTGATTGAATGCCTCCAACGGCTGTCATTTCTTTTATTGCATAAGTGCAGTACTAATACCTAGACCATAAAGAGTATATGGCGATAATCGGTCGTCTCCCTGGCTTCCTTCCTCCATCAGATCTGTAGGCATTAATGAATAGAATAAAGACTGATCGGCATATTCCTTCCTCGCCACATTCAAGCTGCCGGAAAGAAAGGCTCCCGTTCGTGCCCTGTCAGAAGGACAGTGAGAAAGGAAGGCATAGTTTCAAAGACTAGAAGCTTATCTGTGCATGGATATCGTAACTAAACTATTGGATTTGCGGCATTTGCTATTTGAGATGGATGCCCAGGTTGAGATTGAGAAGATGACATGGATGAAATGCATCGAATACAACTCGAATCCTCTGCTTGAGAGGAAGATTCATAGTAGACTCCCCAAGCACAGAATAGCTTGTTCACGTGAAGAGGTAAAGGCGAGCTACAAGGCATGTGTAGAGCTTTCCCGGAAAGACTACTCACTATCTTTGGCAGTCTTCTCCTCTTGTGGCTTAGGGCGCTTGTCCTCCCATCAGGTACCAAGTAAGGGTAGGAAAGGATCAGTGAGGTAAGCCATCACTTCTGCTACTGAGGTTTGACTCTCAGGAAGTAAGACCAGGGAAGAACTTCCACTATCAGGAAGACCATGAAGGTAGACTATCAGGAAGGAGGTATGCTTTGACCTATCTCTCTTTCCTATCTATTAGCCTTACTGCTTCTGGAGAAACGAGGACTCACCCAGTTGTCCATTACCAGTTCGCATCTTGGGAACACCCATCCATTACCAGGTCCACAACAGCAGAGCCAGAACTGTGCTCTCAGCCTCTTTCTCAGAGAAATCCATACCCGCTATCGGGAAGTTCGCCCAGGAATGCCCTAGAATAGTGTGAATAAGCCTCGTCAGCATTTCAGATCGGGACGGAGCCGGAAACTATCAACCCTTCTAGCTACAGGCAAACTACTCATCGGAAGAAGTCAGACTTGAATGTAGCAGCATAGAAAAAGCTCTCATCATGTGCGGCAGGTACGCCTCGCAAGACAACTTCTGACAGTTAGATTGTGGCACTTTCGTGACCTTTGCTTCTAGCCTTGCCATTTCAAAAAGGAGCCTATGTATTTGGCACGCCCCTAAGTAAGGCTACGCATATTGACAGAATGCTTGAGTCGGAGTTGCAGGCGAACCAATTAGGAAAGAACTAGTAGTCACTTCCTATTAGAACTCCAGATTCCTGTTCTCAATGAGCCGAAACATCACTTCCCAAGTCCGGAAATGGATACGTAAGAAATGAAACGGAATCAGCAGCTAGAACGGGAGCAGAGTCATAGCTGGGAACTTGAGGTGTGGGGCGCGCAGCGGGGACCGATATTCGACCCAAGGCCTTTTATAGTTATATCTCTCGTTTTGTTTTTTCGCACATAAGATGGAGCGTCAAACAACTGTTTATTCCCAACGACCGGCTTCATTCTTTTTTCATTTTGATCCTCATACAGTCAATTGGAACTGCTTTGGAACAAGCTCATGAGCTACGTCACTACTCACTAGTTGACCACCCGGGATTTCTACTCCACTAAAAGAAGTCAAGAGCCCCGAACTAGTCTAAAGAAAGCATCTTCGGTGTAGTTAACAGGTGTAATCCTGCGCGATGGAGAGCATCTCCGTCTTGCCGCGCAACCTATTTCGGATGTGCAGAACGAAATTTCTTCAGACCTCTCAAGGAATCCACTCAGGAGCGCCTATCACGATGAGCAGGCCGGGCATTCACTCCTTTCCTCCTCCGCTATTCATGCACTAAATCCAAATGAGGTGATTGGCTCTCAGCTCGTCAGCCTTCCTCCTCGCATGTTGACGCCGTAATAACAGGTTGCTTGCTTCGTCCCAGTTCTCTCTCCTTTCCACACCTACCTATGAATTCTGCCGACATTCCCATCAAACACATATTTCTTTCCTTGCCTTCGCCTCTCTGAGGGATCGCTATGCTGCTCACTTCTTTGGTATGGATGTCAGTCCCCAATCTGCTCTTTGCTTGGACATGTGAATCAATGAAGGCTGGAGGAGTTCACGACGATTCTTTCAAGATTCGCGCCTTCCCTTTCAGTCTCCGAGATGCTGCCAAAGATTGGTTCCATCTTCTACCAGCTGGAGCGGCTACTACCTGGGATGACATGCAACGCCTCTTCCTAGATAAATTCTTTCCTGCTTCTAGGACAGCGGCGATTCGAAAGGAGATTAGTGGCATCGTTCAGGATGCCGGAGAAACACTCGTAGAGTATTGGGAGCGCTTCAGGAGACTCTGCGCGAGCTGCCCACACCATCTGATTACGTACTGAGAGCTAACGGTTGACGGGAAAGGAGAGATAAGAGAACAGCTTCTACATCCTGGCATTAACCGCTTGACGGGAAAGGAGAGATAAGAGAACAGCTTCTACAGAGAGTCACTTAGACTCTGAGAGCAATGAGCCCCTTCCACACACCTCTGTGCAAATGCCACAGGGACAAGTCATTGGTCGATAGGAAGATTGTTCAAAAGCAAGTCCCGGCGGAGGGGAGTCTATACAAGAGCTAGAGGAAGTCGAAAGCAATGGGCTAGCCAGTTGGTTGGAGAGATAAGTCCAAGTGCAAGTAGTTGTTGATGTCAACTGAGTCATTCTAACATTCTGTTAGGCTCTTATCTGAGCTTTTTCATTTATTAAGAGAGAGGCTATCAATATGCTTCCATACAGAGGTAGGAGAGCCCGAGGAAAGGACAGAATGAGCCTTTTGCCTAAGACTTGCATGTACCCAAAGAGGAGATCGATCCACTCAACTCAAAGGACTCAGCCCAACCCCTGTAGCTAGCTCGGTTAGAGCCCATACGAGAGGAAGAGTGATCAAAGGTAGTAGTTGGCAACCGGTCTTATAATGACTCTTGGTCACACCAGTGCCATCTGAATCTATTAATATACTAAGAAAGAAGCCTACTCTTTAGAAGGGAGGACCTAGTTTGCTTATGCTTAGAAATCCAAGAATTCTGCCTTCCCACTAACAGCCCTCTCTCTTTCAGCGGGAAGAAAGGCATTCGAGGTCTAGCATTTAGCTCTCGACCAGAAAAGCCCTACCCGGCGCCCTTCCATTTACTTCGCTTGGTTAATTCAGAGGCCGGGAGGTACCTATGTCAGAAACTGTTTGAGTGGTAGGGGAGACGGCGATTGACTTTCTTTTTCTCGGTTGGCCCGCTGGGGGGCGTGCTAGTAAGTTGGTGAACCCGAAGATGGTAGCTTTCCTGGGCACAGGCTGACCTGGTTGACCACCCACATTCATTCATTGATGTCTCGCACGAGGGAGGACTGATTGTCTCCTACGAAGAAATTAGATGTTCCCGGCTGGCTCTGGCATATTGTCAAACACACCTATGAGGAAGGGATAGTGAGAAATATGCCTGAAGAAAGCGGTGTCCATTACATTGATATGAGCCCCCGGCTCGATGAACTTTGTGATATGAATTCTCTGATAGCCCTCCACGACACTACACGGATTCAGGAAGGGAGTGAGGTCTCTGAGAGGCATATGGAGGAAGTTTTGCTCGTCAGTCCACCAAACAGTGCATCCGGCATCACTAGTATGTAGAAAACGGCGTAGATCCCTCTACTAGTCACGAATGTGCCAATTTCGATCAAATCACGTCTGAGAGTAGTATCAACGATATATTGGGTGGCATAATCCACTGCTCGGCGCACGCGGTACAAAGATAGGCTCTCGCCTTCCTCAAAAGAAGGAAAGCAGTCCACCGATGTCTTATCTCTTCTATGGCCAATTTCACTGATTGGCTTTTCCCTTGGGCGGTTGTCAATGAATCTGAGAAATGGTGATCTTACCTATGCACAAAACCACTGAGTACCGATTCGCTAAGGCGAGGCCGAGGAAATGAAACAAAACTTGAGCTCACCTACGGCCAAAATGAGTGATTCTTCTCGTTTCTCTTGGTAAACAGTCCGCCGATGCCAACTTCTTTATATGGCAAATAGGATACATGGTGGGGGCCCTCCTCAGAGGTAATGACAACTCTTTCTTTCAGCGAGGCAAGAGAGGGGCGCGCAGCGGGGGTAAGTCAAGCCGATATCTGATGCTTCAAACATGTATGCAAGTCGATCTATTACTTCCTCGTTAAAGCTAGGTGATCCCGAAACGAGGGCCTTGAGAGGATTGATCTTCGAGACATTTTGTCACCACGAGCTTAGGGAAAAGGCACCACAAGGACCATAGTCCTTTTTGCTCCCTATGCTCCTTTCAAATAAGGAGACTGCTTGAGAGAGGAGGGGTTGTTTTGACCCCAAAGTAGTGAGAGTTTTTCTGTGCAACGAAATCCAGCATTCTTCGCCGTCCCTAAAGTTCTATTTCCCCTGTTTTATGGCCACAGCGCCGAGCCACTTCTTGATCAACTTCTCTTTATGATCTTGATAGCTCAGTTTCTTTGTTAATAAAGCTACAAACAGGCTTGACCAAGAGAAGCGCTTTGATCGGAATTGAGCAAGGAGAGGTCAGTCACAAGGTAAGTAAGGTAGAGGTATTTGGAGCCAGAGTCGAAACAGGAGCTAGTAGTATACACGGGTAAGCTTTGTGCGTATTTCATAACAGGTATAGGCAAGGACGGCGGAGTCAAGTAGTTGGCATGGTCAGTCACCACGGATAGCCAAGTCATCAAGTAGGTATACAAGTGATGAGTAGGTTGACAGAATAGGCTTTCATGTCAAGCAAGGTGTAAGTCAAGCAAGTATGTTGTATACAAGAGAGGCATATTGAATAGAAAGAAGGGCAGGGGTTTTTGAGGAATAACCGAGAGAGGCCAGTGAGCAATAACCGAGATAGCGAGCCGGAGCTAGACACTCAAGTATAGGACAAGTGAGTATAATAGGGAGGGATGCGTAATAGCTAGGTGTCGAAGCAGAAGCTAGGCGTGAGAGAGTTGGGAAGCACGGGAGAAGGGAAAACAAGTATACAAGGGGTGCGTATAAGGTATATGGTAGGATAGACCTTTCTGTGTGAATAGCTAGTTCAGTGACAAGGGTGTATACAAAGGTCAGCTTATATATAGGTTTCAAAGCCAGTAGGGATAGCCGGGGCAAGAAGATATACGTATTTCATAGAGCTAGCTTGGTCAGTTTATTTCAAAGTAGTAGTGTCATGGATCAAGTCAAGAATAAGTGAGTAGTCAAAGGTACATCAAACATGGGCAACAAGTCAGGGGCGCGCAGCGGGGTATCAGAAACACCGGTTTATGCGTATGGATAAGCAAAATAGAGGTATAATAGGCAGGCATGAGATGAAGTCAAAAACATTGGGTCTGAAGAAGCACGGTATAAATACGTGGGGCTACTAGGCATTTCTTTCAACGTTTTGATTATTAGTTCATCCAATAGAATAGTATAGCCAATCCCGGACTAGGCGAGATTGGGGGCTGGGTATATGAGCATAAACTTGATTCGAATTCTGATATACTTACTGAGGGCGCAGCTGGAATGAACTACTTTGGATCATAGGCAAGTCTCACTGTGATCGGCACCAAGGGAAGAAGCGAGACAACCAAGGCCAAGTCCGACTCGTCAACTGGCTTGGTCAAATCAGAAGTGCTCATTTGTTCCGTAAGTAACCTTCGAAAACTCACCCAACTGACCTTCCCAGAAAAAGGGCTTTCATACTCTGTTGATGTTTGTGTTCTTGCGGGCAGGCTTCCTTCGAGGTCGAGGACAGGCTTAGCTACTTTGCAAGCATTCCTACATCTGTCGCCGTAGCAGTAGCCGCCTTCTCTGTCTCACTCCCGCCTCTCTTTGCTACTTGGATTCCTTAAATAGCGAAGGGCAGGTTCGGTATCGTTACCCAAGGATTGACCTTTTCCTCAATCGATAGCTTCTTGAGTGTTCGGAACGGAACATGCCGGACTTCCCCGCTGCGCGCCCCTACTCTGCGCTAAGGCTTTTCTTCTTCTTGCGCCGCAGTTTGAGGCCGACTTGGCGCATCTGCTTTCGTTGCCTAATAATCTACCAGTGGAAGGGCAGCCACTCTTCCCCCAGGCGGTTGAGTCGAAACATTGGCTCTCTTATTTGGTGATCTCTTTTGACTTGAACTCACCCACCGCCCTTTTGACCATCCACTGGGCAAACTCTGACTTATGCTGGGCTCCTATCCCTCATCGAGAGAGGGTAGCGTGACCATGGCCTCTTTCGCCACATTTCAAAGCTCAAAGTCGGAGTGCATAAGCAAAGAAGCAGTAGTTTGCAGGATTCCATTCCGTCGAGTGCGTGCGGACCGGAGGACCAAAAACGTCATAGTACTGGGGGGTAGTTCGAATCTTCTTTCGCCAACTCACTGAGAAAGGTTTCCCACCTTGACTTCCTTTTCACTACCGAGCTCGGAAAAGTACGAGAATCCACATGCCATACGCGGAAATCATCCCACCTTATGCAATCTTTCAAAGCAGCATGACTCCTTCATCCCACTAACTAGCCTTATACCCTACCGTTACGGGGTCATACACTCTTTCAGTTGGTCCAGCAGCCCCTTCTAGATGGAGATTGAAAGCAAAAAGGTATAGATAGGACTTGTGTTTCATTTCGCCTTGTTGAATGATTGGCATATTTGGAGTGAGTTGTCAACTCATACGTGGGCGGAATATGCATTCACGGGAGAGCTTGGGTGCTGGTATCCAATATCTCGGAAGGGGCGGACTACGGACGCGTTAGCTAATCATTTGTTTTGATGAGCTCGTGATAGAGTTTTTGATCCGATGAAGGTGCGAGGAAGAGACAAAATTGGAACAAAAGAACCAGAATCAATCAGACTTTCCAGACTTGGCAAGATTGTATTGACCCATTCTCCATTTTGAAGAGAAGAGGTATATTAAGACTAAAGACAATTGCCTGATTAGATTAGGCTGAAGGAAGCGAGTGACGATAGGGGATAAGGAAGAGTCTATGATAGAAAGAAAGAGTACACCCGAAGGACAAAAGCGGAAGCGAATGATCAAATCCCAGGACCCATCCCATCCTCCTGAAGGTGCTTTCGTGAAGTACTCGGCTCTACTCTTTGATGCCAGTCAACTCAATGGTTCCTTTTTTGATCGGTTAATAAGGTCTCGAATGTACTGCTTCTTATGGTAGTAATGAAGCTTAGGTCGAATAATAGCATTATCCATTAGCAGGTTGACAATACCTGCTGGAGTAGTGACTCCTAGAGGTAGTCCCCAGTATAGTCGAGAACCGATCTCAGCCCCAATTTGATGCTGGTGAATCTGAAGGGAAAGGAGAATCTATGGGAGTACTCAACCAAGCATAACCAAGATTCCTTTCGTCTCCTGCTATAGCTATCTTGAAGCGAACATAAGAGATAGGGGAAGCAAAGCAGACTTGTTTGTGTTATTTTGGAGATGAAGAAGTTCTTTCTTTGTCTTTTCTTGAAGTTCGGGGTATGTAACCTTTCCCTCATCAGAGTAATAGAGTAGAGTAGTGGCCTGACCAGACTCAAGACGATATTAGAAGAGTCTTTGCTTGCACATTCGAGGGATCGAGTTGGAGCGGTAACTGCAAGAACTTCTTCGCTAGTGTATTACGTCAAAGTAGTGCTTTTGGCACCGGAGGGAGGCAAGGCGAAAGGCATGCACTGGGCCTCATCAAATCCGATATGAAGCACCCCCGCTGCGCGCCCCTGTACAACCACTTGTACTTTCCCGCTCTGACCGAAGCGCTCAATGTCTTTGTGCTCAGTGAGTGGAAGGGGTGCTATATTGACAGCTGGTCTCTGTTTCTGACGAAATGGACTGCTGCTCTCTCTTTCCGAGGAAGCGGCTCTCTGACTTGTCTCTTTCTGAGGAAGCTTTCGGCTGGTGCTCACTTGTCAATTAATCAATCTGATCTCTCTTGATGAGGAAGCTGGTGTCTCCGAGGAAGCTTTTGATGAGGAAGCTGGTGTCAAAGTAACTTGTCAATATACTCTCTCTTTCAAAAGTAGAATGATCTCTATTATCTTCCAGGGTATGTTTATGAGGAAGCTGGTGTCTGAGGACTGAGGATGCGGGTGCTCCCTCGGTAATAGGTCTCAAAAGCAGAAGTACCTCTTGTTATTTCAGCATGCCATTGTATTTACTGTTTACTACATCCGGCGCTTCCCCTAGCTAAAGGAGGTGAAAAGCAAGTTGATACTATTACTCTTCCTTGTGAGGTCAGAGTCTTATTTGGAGTTGATTATACTTGGTAAGTCACAAGCAAAGAAAGAAAGCAATATTGTCTGAGACTAGTTCGACTATTCGGATGCCCAATGATGCGAGTCTCTTATACTAGGGCTAATGTGCTAGTCTACCAACTGTCCTACTTGACCACTGTATTTGACTCATCCGGTAGCTTCTTTCTTGACTTCACTTTAGAACAGGCCTACTTCTCAGGTGCTTACATTTTATGAGATGACTTACCTCATTCAAAAGGAGCTTCCATCTTTGCCAATCCAATCAGTGTTGACTTCCTTTCTTCTGATTCGTGCCACTATTGAAAGCAAGCATATGTAGACCGACTTCTTCGGCATCCTTTGTAGGAGAACGGTGCCCTAGTTGATCCTAGCCAGAATTGAGGACTACGCGAGTTTAGAGCGTAGACAGGAGCAATCAACGTAGGCACCTTGATCGCTTAGCCATGCATGAGAATCTATTGGTTATTGGTTGGAAAGAAATGCCTCAGCTTAGGCAGTCTTTTCACGTATCAGAAAGAGAGCCCCTATATAACTCCAACGATAAGAAAGAGAATTCTTATGAACGTAGACCCCCGCCAGCTCACCTCAGAATCTACTCTTCGTCAGGGCTTATGTAGATAACATGAAACGAGAAATTAGTAGTCGATCGGCTCTCTCTTAGTCCTCGACTTTCTCCTCGGTACCTCTTTCCTTCACTCCTTGATCGAGTAATGAATTCACTTCCAACTCTTCCACCAACATTCTAGTCTGAAGAAAATCTGTGTTATGTCAACTTGCTTGATTTACAGTGAAATAAGAAAGTAGCTTTTCCGGTATTTTTCTACTTGACTAGGTAGGTAAACAGGCCTGCTTTTCCTTCGTCAAAAAACAAGACATGAGGCTATCGCGCCATCGTCGATTGTGGCTCTCCAATCGGGAAGCGAGGCTATCAAGGGAACCATTGGAAAAAACGAAAATAGAGAATGGAGTACAAGAAGGGGAGAGAATAAAGTGGCAGATGCTCTCCCCAGGAAAAGAGTGGAAGACCATCCGGAAGTGTCTCTGACAATGGCAAGTGTGACTGTGCCGAAATGGATTGAAGAAGTAATAAGATCTTATAATAAGGATCAGGTGGTCAAGGAGAAGATGGTAGCCCTGGCTATGAATTCCAGTGAGGAGTCTGACTAGAAATTGCAGGATGGAGTGCTGCGATACAAGAAGAGAGTGTCTATTGGCACTGATGCAAAAGACAAAAAGTAAACTGCTCAAATCCATGCATGATTCTGCTCTTGGTGGGCATGCTGGTATGACTGGCACCTAAAAGCGGCTTCAACAAGTTTTTGACTGGCCTGGAACAGAAGAAGGAAGGAAGGGCTTTGAGAAAGGAAGAGATAGCACAGTCTTATAGGGGGCCTCGCAATCAGTTGAGGGGAGGGAGGTCAGGTGGTTCTCAAATGAGGGAGAGGCAGTCGCTTTATGGAGTGAAAGTTCCCGTTGATCTTCCTCCGTGGGACAGAGTGTTGGTGATGTGTGATCGGGCTGGTTCAGTTGAGGAAGGTGTCAAGAGTGTGTCCGATGACATGACTGACTTTTGAGGAACAAACAGTGTAGGTAGGTGTATTCGATCACGGCGAAGCCTGACTTAGTACTCGTTCCCTCTGGTCAAAGAGTTGGCTCGTTCCGGCTTTGACTTACAATAGTCGCCAGTCCCATTCACTAGGTAATCTGTACAGTAAACACATCCCATAAGTGCAAATCCAGAATCAAGCCATTGCACAGACGGAGCTGGTAGTACGGTTGATGCGAACAATCCGGGGGAGGGGGGTCAACCGGATGCTATTCAAGGTATCCAAAAAGAGACAGAAATAGCTGTGATGAATGCCTTGCCCCGCTACGCCCCTTGATCTCTCGTTGGTCGATTTAAGGTTCAGTTTAGCCACTTAGCCACATGGATTCCCATCTTGATAAATGGATCTTCATCCACCTTCCTCTTTCCCCTTTCAGGGAATTGAAATCGGCCATCTGAGATGGCTTTTTGCAACTTCTTTCTTCTTCTTCTTGGTCTTAGAACTCCACTAGCATTGCTGTTTGGACCGGACAAAGCAAGACACACATATGGTTTCCCATGGATCCTTTCTGCCACACATTCCTCGACCTCATCATCAGACTCAGAGTCCAAGTCTTGCTCTACCATTTCTACCTCTCAACTTGGGTTCCAACTCGTACCAATTGTGAATTGAGTTTGGTGGCAAATTCATGTACCATTTGAAGGCCGATTTAGTCAAGGAGTTGGCAAACAACCTCCACTTCAAATAGTCATCAGCCCCAGCTTCTCCACATTGCAATGTGAAAAGGGTATTCGATGGTCGATTTGTGTCCTCTTCCTTGAAAGCGCCGGCCGCAGAAACTCTCATTCAATGGTCTGGCTGGTCATAAACAAGATCTGTGTTTGGGGATAGATGCATCGGTCAGAACTAGCAGAGATATGAAATGTCCGAATTACATATAACACTTCTCTTTTTATCAGGTGAGCTATATGCTAAAGACAGGCGAGGTTTGAGCGTCCAACGACCAAGTTATGGCCTGACCCCCTGCATAGAATCCGCCCAAAATGTCTAAGGACGGGCCTCGCTGATGAAATATTCGTATTTCCATCTCCATTCGGTTTCTTTGAGAGTCCGAGGCTTTTTCACTCTCTATGTTATTATGGAATTCTTGCTTATCTCTAGACCACCCGGGTTCAAACTTCTCCTCCCTCCTCTATACTTGAGGGAGAATGAATGAGGCAATATAAAAGAAGAAGCAAATACATTCTTTTTTGCTGAAATGACAAATGTATGAATTTCTGATAGATAAACATTATTGATATAGAAAGAGACCTTGGAACCAAAATAGTGCCTTTTCGTATATTGGGCCCTCTGACCTTGAGTCTCTCTTACCAAGTGGTTCATCAGCTCAACATCCAAAACCTTTCTGGGTCGGGTTGCCGAGAAGGAGATTGAGAGAGCCTGGTGAAAAGCACCGGGTGAGCGTTTTTCCGATCAAAAGAGACTCCGTTACAAAGCTTTCTCCTGAAGAGAAGGGCCCTGATTCAAACTTCTATTTTGGATGTGCCGAAAGTCCTCTCTTTAATCACTCGAAAAGCGGTTTCGCCGGTGGCTTTGTAGATCTTATCCCTTTCTGCCGGATTTCACATCAGTTTCAACTGTTCACTGTATAGACCAAAGTTTTGACTCGGCTTATAAGATTGATTCCTTTTTCCATTCATAATGAAGAGCAAGTCACCTTTTCTGGGTGTAGAGATCTTAGGGCATCCCTCCTTGCGTGGACTGAGGGATCCACCAACTGCTGCTGGTCTCGTCAAAGCGGTATAGATAGACCCAATTGCCACTTTGTTTAGGATCAAGTTCGATCAGTTCTTTTCTTATAATGATGGCCTTTCAAGGATGTAGGCTACAGGTCCCGATCCTACATCCGTCACATCGGAGAGGTTGAGCAACTTTAGTTAATACGAAGCCTTATCCTTGGATACAATGGGAATACGAACACTTCCACAAGCAAAAAACTTGGATAACTAGCTTGACTGGTTAAGAACAAATTGGTACTTTATCTACTCTTTCACAGGTAGGAATACCAAAATTGGAGTAGGTTGGGAAGGCACTCTTTTGAATTTTGATCTATCTTAGAGAGGGAGAAAGGAAAGGCAGAAAGAGCATCTAAACTCTTTGTTGAGGCTCGCAGGTCCTAGGCTACTCTCTTGCTAAGATGGGCTCAACTCCATATCATTGAGAATCGCTACCTCCGAGTGAGGCTGCTATCTATAGATCGACCAGAGACCCGTGAGAGGGGCTAGCCTTGTTGAGGAACTTGATCCGCTAAGAGACTCTATTCTCAGCCGGAAAGCAGCCTTTGCGCCGTCAACACTATAGTAGGTCCATTAGAAGGTCAATTCGAGAGAGGCTTAGGGCGGGCATCCCCTAAGCCCTAAGAGAAGGAAGGGATGTGTTTAGGGGCGCGCAGCGGGGCAGTGGTTAGGCAGGCTTCTCTTTAGAAGAATTATATTTTCTATATTTTCTCACTTTCTATACATATTGCATTACCCACTTCACTTTCCCTATTTGTTGCCTTGCCCAAAGCCCTACTTTAGACACCTATGCCAGCCAATGCCCTAGTCTACTATGTTCCATAGTCACAAGAAATGCTTCAATGAGGAGTTACTATTCTCCGCCTATATATATAAGTTGCGGAACAAAGATGCAGATCACCAACCAGAAGGCAGAAAGGCTGAAAAGCAAGTACTAAAGTCAGAAAATGAAACTATTTAGGATAATATGTCACCGACTCACTCTTCTTCTCTTCCATTGATCCATCGATCAATTTCTTACCTTACGGCCTATTCATTTCCAGTACAGCTTCTTTCTATAGTCTTTGTTTCACTTTCGGTGATGGGGTGGTTGGTCTCCCTTCAGCATCTGGCAGCAGTACCATCCATCACAAAGAAAGCTCTCAACTTGGTAGTCTTGCCCACTGTGAAATCCACTGGAATTACTTTTTTGAGTGATGGCCACGCCTCCATAAAAAAAGGTGACTCAGACTTGATTCCTTCTCGACGTCTTGTTCAGACGTGGATAATATTATTACTATATTACTAGCAGGATGTTCACCGCGGCTCCTTTTTCCACCAAGACTCTGGATACCGCTTTTGCTAAGTTTCCACTACTACTTATTGGCTAGCCCTGCTTTGCCTAGTAACCAGAAATACCCGACTTTCTCTATGAAACAGAAAGTCATATAAAAATACAAGCACTATTTGATTTTGCTTAGTGACAAGAAGATCCAAGAATGCATTTCCTAGCTTATCGGCTGTACCGAAGTCAGAAAATACATCTTCTCAATAAAGTCAGACATATTCTACTTTCCCGTAGAATCTAGTTGGGTTACCTGCTTAGTACTCATAAGCCTATAATGCCTATTCAAAGTCAGAGAGTAATCAGCCCTAGCCCCAACTGAAATCAAAAAAGAGAAGGAAGGAAGCCCTACTCTTGCCGCCCTACCTAAGCAAGGAAGAACAAACTACTTCTTCGACATTGGCTGTGTACAGCTGGCTCTCAGTACGCTAGTAGTGAATTGTGCTTCGAGAGTCGTCAACGCCCACACGAAGTTCAATAATGATTATGCGGTGCTCTCCTTTCCACTCCCACTCCCTACGAGGAAGATGTAGCCCAACGTGCTTGTGAGTAATATTATATCATGTATATAATGTGGTGTTATATTCCATGATCCAACATCCGTCATCTTTGATCTGTGATCGTGTCTGAGAGGAGTCTGGCTTCACTTCAATTAGTATTACATATAGGCTCAGTATAGTATAGGTAATGAATCAAGATGGCTTGCATTTTGGTCTTTTTGGGGGTGAGAAATGACCTACTTCACTCAGTGGTTAGAGTACTGCTTTCATACGGCAGGAGTCATTGGTTCAAATCCAATAGTAGGTAGAAGGAAAGACCGACTCGCTTCGCTCAGACAGTTGCCAAAGTGCGTGTGAGAAATCCAAGCCAACGAGAGAGTGGAGCGCCAGTGGGCTATGGAGCAAAAGAAAGACGAGTGATGGAGCTCTTTCCTATTGACTTTCTTTGTCGGATTGCTATCTTAGTAGTCAGTCAGACGCCAGCTTTGCCTATCAGACTATGCAGACGCGAGACCTACAGTATTTGATTATGAAATACATTTATTTCACTTTCCCTGCCTAACCTACGAAGTAGGGTACCCGCCATAACCAATTTGTATAGTAGTATGGCACACAGGTGCGCTCCCCGGAAAGAAAGATGACAAGTCGTGCATTCCTTCCGACTGGTATAAGCTCTTACCTATCTAGTATTTGACTTCCCCCTTCAATCCTTTTTGTATTTCAATTCAAGTTAGCAGAATCCGTTCACGAGTCAGAGTGATCCTCGTCATTCGTTTGACCTTACTCTACTCTAATTGTAAGATAACTATAAAGAGTAGTAAGCCCAATGCTGGGATGTGAAGTCGATGAGCGCCTAGGAGTTAGTTGCTTTATTTCAGAAAGTGGCTTCCTTTGGATTCCGAGCAAGGTCCGCCTCCCTTAGCGCGATTCCGAGGAGGTGAAAGACGCTCTTCCGAGTAGGTTCAAAGCATTCTTTGGAGTTCTGAGATCTTAGTTCGCACTTCCTTTTTCATCTTCCTTTTCTGACGCACTTCTGGAGTGAAGTTGCTTTTGATTCCTCACTGCGATCCACTTCTTCCGCATTCCGAGTTCCGACTTCCTTTCCTGCTCACCATAAGTCAGATAGTTTCATGAAATTCCATCCCCCGCTTTGGTACCATATCTTGATCCATGTTAGTTGCCCTATTCACTCTTTCATTTTTGGTACATTATGCTTGCTCCCGTCCTGTAGTGACAAAGACCTAGCTCAATTTATTCCCTTTACACTCAGGGTAAGGAAACCTCAACCAATCATCATATCGAAATGGAGCTGACAGTGCCGTGCAAGTCAATTCATGAAGAGGAAGGTCCGAAAACATCAACAACTTGGTCTGTATATTAGCCCAGGATGTCCAGTGATGTTGCTTATGCGGATTTCTGTTCATATTCCACGGAGTTTGTCCAGAGAAAGTAATCTATGCCAGTTCGACTCCGGATGCATGAAAAAAAGAGTTGGCTTAGACCTTTCTTCGCTTTCCGATCGCAGACTAGCTAACTCCAATATGTCATAGGAATATCCCAGAGAAAAGGCTAACTCATTATTCCCAGCCGCAGCAAAGAAGAGAGCCCCCTACTCAGCTTCAGCTTTGCCAACCAACATGGGAATTTGGAGCAAGACCAAGAGTCAAAGCTATATATATTCTCAAGGCTCTCATTTACTTACTTCTTGGGGTTGGAATATTTGCCTGTTATCTATTTGGAATATTGGCCTTATACACGGGTGGTGCTGATTCGCCTAATCTAGGACTTGGCTTTGCTCGACATCATAGTCCCGTACGAAACTTCTACTACTTCTCAGACTTCTCAATCAAAGCGGCGGAGCTTTCTGATCATACGACGTATGCTGGGTTAGCTTTTCATTAACTACTGGCTGGAAGGAGCTTTGAAATGAATGATGCCAGAGAAAGAAAAAGAGTCAGCCTCCTTCTTTGATGTGAGGCAAGGATTCTACTGAAAGATACTGGTATGCCAAATTGCCAACCGATCCACATTTCTTTTTGCTTTTTGCCTACCAACTTCCTTTTGAACCTGTAAAGCAATATCTTACGCCGCCAGCATCATTTATTCGTTTTTCTAGTAACTTATCAATCTCTTCACTAGCCACTTCCCTACCCACTGCCTCAGATAACCAACTACTATGGGTTAGGTCTGCCCAGCCAACAAGCCAACCTAGTAGCCAATTTCTTATGAATGCCACTGTGATGAAAATACCACTAAGCATAAATCAAGTATTCGTCTCAGTCGGAGGAAGCAGTATCACTTCCTTTTCTTAGACTTTCTACTTATATTCATTATATATTAGATTTGCTCTTCCTTCACAAACTCTTTTCCTTTTCAACATTACCAATAAATGACAATGCCGGGTAATATTTGACTTGACCCTATGTTTCCTAGTCTTTTGCTTAGTCCCAAGAGAGAAGCCGCTTTGACATATCTATTTGACCTCATTAGCTGACCTACTTTCCTAGACCCAATGCATGTATAGAAATGCCTATCCTAAGCTTAAACTACTCCCAAGCCTCGACCAAAGAAAAGCCCATTGGAGATAGCAAATGACTTACTTCTATGTACCTTTCTACCAAATCTATGGCACAGATGCTTTTCCGATACCAGGAGAATAGCGGACTAGGGTAAGACATGGTGGGATACCTGAAAATGTGTCCTTTTTCTATAAAAGGCCAAAGGACACATCAAAAGTGACATACACGGGTCTAGGTGAGAAAGTGACACATACCAAGCGTGTGTAGAGTAATAAGCTTTGACCCTTTCTCACTCTTCCACGAAAAGGCGCTGCCGGCAAGCAGGTCACCTAGACTATGAGGAGTGAATTTATGCATTGGAATAGGCATTGGTTGTCTTTTCTCGACCCGACCAAGTACACATCGGCATTGGGTGGGGCTAGCGCTTTAGAATTACTTTCTGACTGACTCCGGGGACTACTATATAAGCTACTCTACTAGTGAGTGAGTTGTTGATGGAAAAGAATATGCGAAAGGAAGAACTCAAAGAGCTTGGAACAAGCGGAGTTGCTCTTGGTGAATAAGCTGCTAGTTCTCTCCTCATTCATTCATTCAACTACTCACTGCATCGGCCTTCCCACACCCGTTCTACCGACTAGAGAAAGATGCATGTCCCTGTCCCTAAAAGAAGAGAAAGAAACTCGTCGCTTAGACCTTGCTCGATACCCCGGAGTGTATGTCTACTTTTCCCTACTGTGGTCTCCTTAGGATAGATATGAAAGGTGACCACTATGTTCACTTAAGTGCCCTCCAATGTCCTGCAGTTCGCCCCCTTTCGTTGCCCTGACTTAGCTTCGTTTAGCCTTATGGTGTGGATCTGCTCTTATTGTAGAGGCTGATGATACCGGATCAGCTCTGCTTGTTGGTCTGATCCCTTTATCGGCCAAGGCTCATAAACTACCTTTTGATTCTGTTTTCGATTCCTTATCAGGTCCTTATATAAGACAGGTGGTCAAGGACTTGGACTTTTCTTATTCCGTTAGAGTCAGAGTACAAGGCTTCGTTCCTTCCTTCAAGGATCATTTCCTACTTTCCCAACCCCAAGTACGAAAGTCAAGATGTTCGTTCAAATCCCACCGGATGGATGGATCCGCTTCAACCGGAATCGTTGCCCGACCAACTGTTCATTCCGTCTTTACCTCATTCGCTGGGGAGTTTCGAGCTTTGTCCCTAGCACAGGGAGACCCCGCGATTGATACTTCATAATATCAAGAGGTTCCTAGACAAAGTGCATCCGCCGAAGCAGCAAGACGAAGCATCGGGTCCTGGATAAGATGCAGTAGAGAACAGCATTAGCAAAGAAGCTCGTGTGGAATATGAGATAGGAATTCATTTGATTCATTTTATGGAAGAGCCTTGGATTCTTTCTGCAGTGTACGCCGACCGATCACGGTTTCGACGATTTGTTGTGGGTAAGCATCACTCTATACTAGTGAGTTACTTTCTGTTGATGAATAGGCTTATCTCTTTTGAATAGTAGTTGATGTAAGCTTAGAATTAGCACAGGGGGATAACTTCAGATGAGTCAAAGTCTAAGCATAGGAGTTGATGTCAAGAAAGGTCTCAAAACTATGAGTGGTAATATGTTTCATGAGGAAAGACGAGTTGGAAAAGAGGAATGCGCACCCACTTCGTCAGTCTGGTAGAATCTTCATCTCTCGCGGACGTCCCTGAAGCTGATCGTCGGAATGATCCGGAAGAGCCCTGATGAGTAGTTGCGTGCGAACCGCTGTCGTAGTGGTAGCCTGGAATAAGTCATTATGTCTATAGGCTAATAGCAGGTCAGGGCGGACTTACGACAAGGCGCCTCTGAGTGCCAAGTGTTAGTTCCTCGAGCGATCCACTGTCGGGTGACGGGGGTGAGCGGAGGAGAGGAAGCATCCTGTTCACCAATCCGATCTTGTTTCAGAAGCTGGTAGAGAGTAGAGAATAGGCTTTGATGCCAGCCATGCGGGGAGATAGATTTGCACTCTGGAGATATCCTTTGAATATGATCAGGGGGATAGGAGCCCACTCATAGGTAGAAAACCGTGGAGAAAGCGCCAGTCCAACTTCAAACGAAACCTAAAAGAGAGGCAGGCTTGCGGAGAAGGGATCCGAGCTATGTTCGCGAAGAAGTAATGGATTGACACCATTCGTGCAGCCTTTAGATAGATTGACCCCTATTCATCAACTGCATTACTACACGGGCAAAGGTTCGTGCAGCAGGAAGCATCTCGAATCTTCCGAAGATAAGGTCGCGCGCAATCAGGTGGGCGGAAATTCACAGAAAGAGAGAAGCTGTCGGATTAGTATGCTAGGTGGGAATAGGTATTGAAAGTAGGGCAACCTCTAAGTCAAGTGGGGAAACAACGGATGAGTCAAGTATGGCATTCACTGGGGCCGTCACAAAGATAAGTGAAAATGGGATCTAAAGATAGATGATCTAGTGAGTTGTTACGAGGAATATGGAAATCAAGTGTGTGGTGAAGCTCATCCGTAGGATGGTGGTAGTCCTCATGCTGATAAGTGGACTTAATATAAATCACATCTCGAGAAATGGTCTGAGCTCGGTTATAACTACAGCTTGCACAAAGGAATATAAAAAAAACAATACACCTCTTATTACAAGTATTATGCTGCTGGTTGAAATGAATCAATCGGTTATGCCGGTCCTATCCTAGCTGCTAGTAGGAAGCTATGCAGCGGCAACTGCAACCGTTAGGAGCTCTTCCTCTATCCGCTGTTCTTTTTGGCCTGCGTATCCGAGTAGCTAGTAGGAAGATAGGATATAACGTAGGGCAAGTAGCTAACTGAATATAGATGCTATGGGTTGAGAGTAGGAGAGATGGAGGAATGCAATTGCGAGTTTCTTTTCATTTCACTACTGAGCGAACGGGTACAGGGACAGGGGTCGGAAGTAGCTGAGGAGTAGACTTTCCTCCATAAGCTATCTGAAGCGACGAGGATGAGCACTGCTTCATTCAGATCAAACACAGTACCCGACTTCTTAACCAACAACCCATGCACATCTGAGATAGGCAGCAATGCAGCTTTCCTTAGTCAAACCATAAAGAGTGATGAGCAGTACCTATTTCTGGAAACTGCGCATCAACCGGCAATCTTCTCAAATTCTCTGCCATTTCTTGTTGATTATATACGGACGATATGCCTCTCGGAAGCGAAATCGTCCTTTACCTTTAGCTAAGATCGTCCGATTCTCTTCATGTCTATGCGCCGCATGGTACTAGCAGCGAGAAGTGGGCTAGCGGGTGCATCCGCCTAACACACCTCTGAGCACCCTTACCCTTATGGTATAGCCATTCCCCTAGAAAACTCCAGTGAAGAGTGCTTTTTGGGTTTCGGTCTTCAATTTCAGCCATAAGCTCTGCCATGAGATGGAATTCCTGAAGTTCAGGCTTCCTTGATCGGTAGTACTTCTATGATTTCACCTATTCTTTTTCCTATTTGGTTGCAGCAACTCCGACGCACGCCGACGAGAATATAGTGGGCTTACCAAGCTCATAGGAGGAGCTCTCTTTGCCAATAGAGATGATCGTACATAATTGGATTTGTATCCTTGCTGTAGTTCGTCTTCCCTACCTAGGCCCCACTTCCTCACTGCGTAGACCAAGCGCCAGAAGCGGCTTCACCTTACTCATCAATGGCTGAGACAGGAACCGCACATTATCCTTGGTAATAGAGGAGGCCGAGACGAGTTGCTTGAACCGATGGCTTACAGCCTTGGACGCTTCTTCATTCAAATGTGACCGCAACCCCAATTCCAATTCCTCTTTATATGACTGACTGAATTACCTAATCACCATAGAACTCTTTCTCAATTATAGGAATACCATCAAGCACATTCCAGAGATACTTCCACTCTGGATCAGGCAACATCGATTCGCTTGGAGCTCTGAAACCGGATTCACCCATTGAAACTGCTTCATCTTGTCTAAGTAGTTGGAAGTCAAGCCGACATGACGGATGCACTTGAATAAAAGCAAACAAGCTTCAGCTGTAGACAGGTTTGGAGGGAACTTGAGATTATCCACCACTAGCCTGAAATCATCAATAGTATAAGTCAATCTGACATGAAGACCGAGTAACTCAAGTTCCATCTTGTAACCCGTGATGCATTCCCCGTAGAATCTGTCATCTATGAAAGGAAGGTTAGCTATGCGCGAAGCGGCCGTACATTCAGAACTCCAGAGAAAAGCCTCGGTCGGAGATCTATAGCCGAGGCAAGTCTTGAGCCATTTTGATTTGATTATGGTCTCGATCAGATGAGATGGAGAGAGATGCTTACCCATGCCGTAATGCCCTCTACTTGAGATTAAGACTACTCCCTATGTGTATTACTCCCATCCCAATCCCTACTGTAACTTATTCCACATTTCTTTCTGCATATCGGCAGGACCACTTCCCCGCTGCGCGCCCCTTGCTTTCGGTGAGGACATTGGATTTGGATGCAGCAAGATGGGCAAGAAGACTGAATGAATGAAGCTTTTTTTAAGTCAAAGCAACCGTCTGGAGTCCCCGTTAGAAGGAGGCCGCCCTATGCAGAGAAAGTTTTCGCAATAGCTCAATTCTCATTTCAGATTCACTTGCACCCACATGAGCTGCTCCTTCTATGGAATCCTCTTATATCTTGATATTCCATCAAAGATCCAAGCAGAGGATTCTGTAAGAACAAGACCGCTTACGCCGACATAAGTCATCACTTCCACTTCCTTTAGTAAATGCTTGTCAGGGACCAAAGAGATATAGGTCAAATTGAGTCTTTTGATGCCGCAGATTCTGCATTCGATGATTCCTTTACTGATACTGAGACCTTTCATCCATATCCATACGTGCCTGCTACTGTACTGGTGCATGAATCCTATTTGAATCATTCAAAAAGCGCTAGGTTAGGCACCTGTTAACAGTTCAAACCTGGGCAAGGCTAAGGCGGATTTGAAAACAGCGGATGACAGAACCGCGGATTCCATCTCAATAGCTGTGGATTCCTATTCCACATGATGGCTGAGAAGTAGCAGTGTCTTCCTCTTCCACTTGCTGTCAGAAGCATCTGGTACATGATTTTATACCTCGTGGAAAGAAGGCTCTGGTACATGCATGGAAGTAATCAAAGTAGAAGTAGCAGATGGAGTAATAAAGATCTGGAGAAAGAAGAGGTTGAGAAGTAGCACTAAGAATTCAATCTGGCCGGTCCCTCCACTGGCCACCCTTTATCCTCTGGTAGCTCATCCCATCCACTCATATGGTAGCTCATCCCTTCAAGTAAGACTTGGACTTGTCACTCCCCGCTGCGCGCCCCTTATTCAAAGCATTCATCATGGCATGGTGACGGCCGTGGGCCTTTCTTTCGTTTGCTCGTCCTGCTTGCTGACTCTCTCCCAGGTCCGCCAGGAAAAGTTCTTTTCGATCAGTTCGGGGCCGCTTAGCTGCCTTCGTGCCCAGGTCTTGGCTCAAGCTTCAGGAGTCTAGAATTGGAAAAAGACGCTAAGCCCCGGTTGGCAGTTTGCTTTTCACAATGCCAAGAAGTCCACTGCTTCGATCTACTGCGGGGTAAGATGCTGAAAGAACGTTGGGGGTCTGGGAGTCTGCCGCCTAGCTTATTCTCTTCTGTCTTTTCTTCGTCGAGACAAGTCCATTTTGGTTCGCTTTCCTACCCCACCGCTAATCTATAGACTATAGACTCAATCTTCGAACTCAAACACACAAGCTCACGGCCGGCCTACTTACTATCTCGTAGCTTCAAAAGATTGATTGAATAGCAAAGGGCGCTATTTCGAATTCCTTCTTTGCCTTTTGAGAGCATTCTTTCCCCTCTGCGTTTACGATTACTATTGAAATTCATTCTTTGTTTTTAGGGCTACTAGTCCTTTGTTTGCCTATGCTCGAAGAAAAAGTCAGGAAGAAAGCCTCCTGTTGATAAGAAGTGAAAAGCTCCAGTATTATCTACTCCACTTTCCTTTGCCAGCCAAGAAAGAGCAATTCCTTCAACAAGGGGAATAGGCGCGGGAAGCCCCGGCCGGTGAAGAATCTTGTCAATCGCCGTACTGTAAAAGGCGCCGCTTTGATACCTTTATTATATATCCAAAATTATGGAAAACCCGAACTATTGAATCGTCGAGATTGATATTCTTTATTATATCTATCTGTTGACAGAATCCAATGGTTGGCTGCTTCGCTTGGCTTGGCCGATATAGTGAGAAAGGTTTGTTGGTCTCTCGCGTGCTTGGCCACATTAGTCAGCCTGCCTAGAGCTGGCCTCCGATGGATGCTAGCAGATTGCCTAATTCTCTATCTGTTTGGTGAAGAAAGGGGACCAGCCAGAAAGAAACTGGCTTGCCCGATCGTCAACTAGGAGCAGAAAACCCCCCTTGCAGTGGGCGCATAGAAGCGAGATTCAGAACTGATCGAAAAGAACTTGAGGAGATGAGTAGGTTGTGCACCCATTGAACCCTCTGGAAAACCTATCTCTCTGAGTACAGCCGTCCCACGAGACTGTATCGAATGTGGAAATCAGCTTTGATTATGATGGATGCCTATGAGAGAGAGATGCAAGGCTCTATTTGAAGCAAGGGTAGAAGGAAGCCTAGATCTGGCTACAAGACCTCGAGCGTCCTCTGGCAGATTCTACTTTCCTCAGTCACTAGTAATGGAATATAAGCCTCAAGCTCCTGCGACGCGCCCCTTTTCTTTCTCTTTTGTGTAGCGTGCGTGGATTTCAAGATATGTCTGATTTTGGTTTGTCGCTTATCTTCCAATTCTTTCTTAGTTTTGATCTAATAAGTAAGAGGTGAAAACCTAGTTCAACTCGCATGTGGTAAGCATCTTATTGGATTTTAGTACACAATCCATTTGTGCTCCCCATCTCTGTACAGCGTCAACAGGAGAAGGGTTTGAAGAATCTTTTTTCTATGGCCTTCTTCCTTCTTTCTTTTGATCCTTCTAGCTTCATCTCACCACACAAACAGCATACACTATGATTTGGACTATCTCGAGGTTGAGAGATTGTAGTGAACAAGAAGGGAATCCACAATCTTCCGGCTCAAGTCATTACACTACTGAAGATTCCATTTCAAGCAAAGCAAGAGGAAGAAAATCAAGATAGGTAAGGGCAATCAAAGAAGACCCCCAGATTGGAGAGCCGAATGCGCCGAAAGAAAGTTGGAAGGAAGCAAGTATTCAGCCGAGGGTTGACCCCAGTGAGTAAGAAAATGTTTTCTCCTTTTCGAAGAAGAACGTATTTCTTTTTTCCTTTTGAAAGATGACTAGCTAAGGGCTAAGTTGTTCCGGAGGTTGACTCTTGTAAGTAAGATGAGCTTGACAAGATTCATAGTATATAATTCCAAAATGAATAAGGAGAGAGGAGACCAACCAACCCCCAGACAGGCCAATTCTTTCCGTTAGGAGATGTTACAGCAGGAAAGAAGAGACGACTAGGAGTGCCAGGTTCTACAAGCGCCAGGTATAGGTAATGCGCTGAGAACGTTGAGCTGCTGATCAGGACAAATCATTCCTGGTGTCAGTGCCTTCGGTTTATGATCTAGTTTCTTTTTGAATATTAAGCATAAGTCAGAGCTTCAACAAATGCAATGCAGTAGATGTCACTCTTTCCAAAGAATCCGCTGAAGCAAGCTTTAGCCAAAACTATATATATCATAAAGGGATCATTTCCTGCGGCAAAGGCAAGAACCGTTGCCACTGTCCTATCAAAGAATGAGAGAGATAGTCACAGGACAGCGTCTGAAGCTCCAACTTTCGACTTGACACACTTGAAGTGAAGGTCTGCCAGTTTTGATTTTGCCTGGCTCTATTCTATGGTTGAGATTGGAATATCTTCATATGTATGGTTCGCTATGAGCGTGACATCTTTTCTTTGGAAGTCCTCTTTCTTTGCTCAGGAAAGGGCTCTTTGCCTCTCCGGTTTCCGACAGGGCTCCGCTGCCGAGACATCTACTTTGAAAGCCCCTGGGGCTATGAGTCTCTTCAAAGCTTCGTAGGGCTTGATATTTGATTCGTTTTGTGATGCCAATGCGCCATTGAGTACACATTGAATTGAATTATGGTTCAAAAAAGGAACCAAGGAGTGTAACGATCGGTAGTGTCAGTAACTGGAAGTACGGATTGCCCCAAACGTCAGGAAAAGGAGGAGAGAGACAGT